ATGACAGTTACTTTAGAAAGACGCGAAAGCGCAAGTTTATGGGAACAGTTTTGCAGCTGGATCACCAGCACTGAAAACCGCCTTTACATTGGTTGGTTTGGTGTTTTAATGATCCCTACCTTATTAACCGCTACCACCGTATTTATTATTGCTTTTGTTGCAGCACCTCCAGTTGATATTGATGGAATCCGTGAGCCAGTTTCTGGTTCTTTAATGTACGGTAACAACATTATCAGTGGTGCAGTAGTACCTACTTCTGCAGCAATTGGTTTACACTTCTACCCAATTTGGGAAGCTTCCTCTTTAGATGAGTGGCTTTACAATGGTGGACCTTACCAAATGGTAGTACTACACTTCTTATTAGGTGTAGCGTGCTATATGGGTCGTGAGTGGGAATTAAGCTTCCGTTTAGGAATGCGTCCTTGGATCGCTGTTGCTTATTCTGCTCCAGTAGCTGCTGCAACTGCAGTATTCTTAATTTACCCAATCGGTCAAGGAAGTTTCTCTGATGGTATGCCTCTAGGTATTTCCGGAACCTTCAACTTTATGATTGTATTCCAAGCAGAACACAACATTCTTATGCACCCATTCCACCAATTAGGTGTTGCTGGTGTGTTTGGAGGTTCTTTATTTAGCGCTATGCACGGTTCTTTAGTTACCTCTAGCTTAATTCGCGAGACAACTGAGAACGAATCTGCTAACGCTGGATACAAATTCGGACAAGAAGAAGAAACCTACAACATTGTTGCAGCTCATGGTTATTTTGGACGTTTAATTTTCCAATATGCTAGCTTCAACAACTCTCGTTCTCTTCACTTCTTCCTAGCTCTTTGGCCAGTAGTTGGAATTTGGTTTACCGCTTTAGGTATCAGCACCATGGCTTTCAACTTAAACGGATTCAACTTCAACCAATCCGTAGTAGACAGCCAAGGTCGTGTAATCAATACCTGGGCAGACATCATCAACCGTGCTAACTTAGGTATGGAAGTAATGCATGAACGTAATGCTCATAACTTCCCTCTAGACTTAGCTTCTGTTGAAACTATGCCGGTTGCTATGACCGCTCCTGTTCTTCATGGCTAATTTCAAATAAATAAAAAGAAATCAATAGTCGATTGACTATTGATTTCTTTTATAACGGTATATTTTATTTTGATTTTTAACCTAATACTTTCATAAAAATGATATTATAACATCGAACTACAGAAAGGTATTAAAGAAAATTAAAAGAATTCATTGAAACGAGTTATATATAAAACTATAATGATTATCGAAGTAAATAAGGTGTACTATATAGTTCAAATTAATTGTTTATAATATATATTCAATGTTTTGACTAATTTGGATCTTGCTATACTTTTTTATGTAGAAAATATTGAGGATTTTTATGTTTAAAAAATACCTTTGGCTATCCATATTGATTGGATTAGGCAGTTGGGCTATGTGTTTTAATCACGTTGAGGCAGCTGTATTGGATGAAAAAACTCGAACAGTTCCACTTAACTCGAAAGACGAAACGACGGTTCTAACACTTGAACAAGTCAAACGAGGTAAGCGTTTATTTAATACCGCCTGTGGTACATGTCATGTAGGTGGTGTAACTAAAACGAATCCAAATATCGGTCTTGATCCGGAGGCATTAGCTCTGGCAACTCCTCCTCGTGATAATATCGAAGCACTTGTTGATTATATGAAAAATCCAACCAGTTATGATGGATCTGAAACGATCGCAGACATCCATCCTAGTATTAAAAGTGCTGATACTTTCCCTAAAATGCGTAATTTAACAGAAGATGATTTAATCGCGATTGCAGGACACATTCTATTACAACCTAAAGTTTTAGATGATAAATGGGGAGGCGGAAAAATTTACTATTAATTTTTCTTAAAAGTTTGAGTGTTTAGTTCAAACCTTTAATTTATTCAAAAATCGAGAGATTAAGAACTTTGGAATTTGGAATTCAAATGTTCTTAATCTTTTTACATCAGAGAAGTTATAAGACGTTAACATGGCTTCTAAATTAAGAATATTTTTGGAACATATAACCATTACCTCGGGCAGTCAGAATAAAGTCGGGATTACTAGGATCATTCTCTAATTTTGCTCTTAAACGAGATATATGCACATCCACTACGCGAGTATCTACATGTCTTTCTGGAGTATATCCCCAAACTTTTTCAAGAATTTCTGCTCTTGAAAAAATTTCACCCGCACGATTGATTAATAATTGCAATAAGTGAAATTCCATTCCTGTCAAGCGAATTCTTTCATTATTTTTATACACTTGACGCTTATTCATGTCAATTTTTAAAGAACCTACATAAATTATACCAGAAACCGGGAGATCTTTTATAAGTATATTTTTTTCTGATCTTCGCAAAACTGCCCGAATTCGAACTTCTAATTCTTTTGGTGAAAATGGTTTGATCATATAATCATCAGCTCCAAGTTCTAATCCTGTGATTCGATCTACCGCATCTCCTAAAGCTGTTAACATAATGATTGGTATATCCGATTTTTGACGAAGTTGTTGGCAGACTCCATAACCATCTAATTTAGGCATCATTACGTCGAGTACTACTAAATTGGGATTTTCTTGATGAAATTTATTTAAGGCTTCTTCTCCATCAGCAGCAGTAACAACTGTATATCCAATCATTGATAAACGCGTTTCTAAAATACGACGGATACTTGCCTCATCATCCACTACTAAAATTTTTTCTTTGTAAGTCTCCAACATTCTAAATTTAACTCCTCAACTTACGAAGTTATAAAACTTCTAAAAAGAGAATTCCAAAAATTGCTCATTCCCAATTATAAGTTATAAATTCAATCCGTGAAAATCAATCGACGGAATCTTTCATGCCATTTATCTTAAATATAATCTTAAATATCTATATATTACTATTGTAATATTTGAATATATATGTTAATATATCTTTACAATTAATAAAAGGGATTAAAAGAAATGCAAGAAGATCGTAATGCTTGGACGTGGGGTTTTACTTTTGGTTCTGAAAACTGGAATGGCCGTTTAGCAATGCTTGGTTTTATCGCAGCCTTAGTTACCGAAACACTTACTGGAAAGGGCACTCTTCATTTTTTAGGACTTCTTTAAAGAAGAAAGAAAGAATAAAAGACTGGAAAGTTATTACTCTGTGAATATCAATTCTAATTTTCTAGAACAATAAAGCAAGAAAAAAATAGATACTTTAAAGTATCTATTTTTTTCCCAAAATAATTTATCTGCTAAACTCTATGTGAAAAAAATCCATTATACAATTAACCCTAATATTTTAAATAAATGAATCAAATAGTTTATGGGTAAAGAATTTTTTAAAGGAAATTTGGCATACGAGCAATCTTCTAAACAAATAGATAAAGAAGTGGCTTATTCTTATCTGCTTAATGAGCGAATTATTTTTCTTATGGATGAAATTGAAGATGATTTGGCAGATTCAATCGTCACACAATTATTGATATTGGATTTAAATGATTTAAATCAAGATGAGCAATGTAAAGATATTCAAGTCTTTATAAATTCGCCAGGTGGATCAGTCTGTGCTGGATTAGCTATATATGATGTTATACAAAATATTCGTGCGAATGTTTCCACTTTTTGTTTAGGTTGGTCTGCAGGTATTGCTGCTGTTTTACTCGCGGCTGGATCAAAGGGAAAAAGAGCTTGTTTTCCTTATGCCAAAATTTGGCTTCATCAACCAATGGGTGGATTTGGTATGACAGGGTTATATCAATTTTCTGATATGGATTTACATCTGAAAGAATTTTTACACTATAAAACTCTTTTTAAAGAGATTCTTTCCTTCCATACAGGACAAGAGATGAAAAAGGTTGAAGCAGATATGGATATGGATAATTATATGTCGGCTAACGAATCACTGGATTATGGATTAATAGATTTTATAATTTCTAAAAATCAACTTTGAATTTTTAATCAAATTAGATCTGTTTTCAAGTTTTTAGTTTGTCAATAGGGACTTGACATAGGTAACTAAAAAAGATAAAGTCAGGGTTATGCTTTAGTGCACCGAAAAAAACAATGAAATGGTGATCATTAATCCTGCCAATTAAACAGATATATTTTGTTGATTTCGATCATCTTTAATATGGAGAGTTTGATCCTGGCTCAGGATGAACGCTGGCGGTATGCTTAACACATGCAAGTCGAACGGAGATCGAAAGATCTTAGTGGCGGACGGGTGAGTAACGCGTGAGAATCTGCCTCTAGGAGGGGGACAACAGGAAGAGAACAATAGGACTCTTTTCGCCGAAAGGTCTGCTAATACCCCATATGCCGTAAGGTGAAAGGATTTTTAATCTGCCTGGAGAAGAGCTCGCGTCTGATTAGCTAGTTGGTAAGGTAATGGCTTACCAAGGCGACGATCAGTAGCTGGTCTGAGAGGATGACCAGCCACACTGGGACTGAGATACGGCCCAGACTCCTACGGGAGGCAGCAGTGGGGAATTTTCCGCAATGGGCGAAAGCCTGACGGAGCAATACCGCGTGAGGGAAGAAGGCCTGTGGGTTGTAAACCTCTTTTCTCAGGGAAGAAGATATGACGGTACCTGAGGAATAAGCATCGGCTAACTCCGTGCCAGCAGCCGCGGTAATACGGAGGATGCAAGCGTTATCCGGAATTATTGGGCGTAAAGAGTTCGTAGGTGGTTTAATAAGTCTGTTGTTAAAGATTGGGGCTTAACCCCAAAAAGGCAATGGAAACTATTAGGCTTGAGTACGGTAGGGGTAGAGGGAATTCCCGGTGTAGCGGTGAAATGCGTAGATATCGGGAAGAACACCGATGGCGAAAGCACTCTGCTGGGCCGTTACTGACACTGAGGAACGAAAGCTAGGGGAGCAAATGGGATTAGATACCCCAGTAGTCCTAGCCGTAAACGATGGATACTAGGTGTTGTACGTATCGACCCGTACAGTACTGTAGCTAACGCGTTAAGTATCCCGCCTGGGGAGTACGCTCGCAAGAGTGAAACTCAAAGGAATTGACGGGGGCCCGCACAAGCGGTGGAGCATGTGGTTTAATTCGATGCAACGCGAAGAACCTTACCAGGATTTGACATGTCGCGAATTTTCTTGAAAAAGAAAAGTGCCTTCGGGAGCGCGAACACAGGTGGTGCATGGCTGTCGTCAGCTCGTGTCGTGAGATGTTGGGTTAAGTCCCGCAACGAGCGCAACCCTTGTTTTTAGTTGCCAGCATTCAGTTGGGTACTCTAAAGAAACTGCCGGTGACAAGCCGGAGGAAGGGAGGGATGACGTCAAGTCAGCATGCCCCTTATATCCTGGGCTACACACGTGCTACAATGGCCGGGACAAAAGGTTGCGAACTTGTGAAAGTAAGCCAATCCTATAAACCCGGTCTCAGTTCGGATTGCAGGCTGCAACTCGCCTGCATGAAGGTGGAATCGCTAGTAATCGCCGGTCAGCTATACGGCGGTGAATCCGTTCCCGGGCCTTGTACACACCGCCCGTCACACCATGGGAGTTGGCCACGCCCGAAGTCGTTACCCTAACTATTTTAGAGGGGGACGCCGAAGGCAGGGCTGGTGACTGGGGTGAAGTCGTAACAAGGTAGCCGTACTGGAAGGTGCGGCTGGATCACCTCCTTTTAACAAAGAAACACTATTTTTTGAATAAAAAAGTCAGTTTTTCTAAAAAAAAGGTCGTTCAGGATTAATAAAACATTTTCAAATGTCTCTTCGGAGAGGGGCTATTAGCTCAGTTGGTTAGAGCGCACCCCTGATAAGGGTGAGGACCCTGGTTCGAATCCAGGATGGCCCAGCAGGGGGTATAGCTCAGTTGGTAGAGCGCTGCCTTTGCAAGGCAGATGTCAGCGGTTCGAGTCCGCTTACCTCCACCGAATCGAAATATAGCTATTCTGCATAGAAATTGTATAGCAATACAAATAGATCAAGTAATTAAGGGCTTACGGTGGATACCTAGGCATCCAGAAGCGATGAAGGGCGCGGAAATCAGCGAAATGCTTCGGGGAGCTGACACTCAAGCTTTGATCCGGAGGTACCCGAATGAGGAAACTCCTTGTACTATCTGTTGAATCCATAGACAGATTAAGAGCAAACTCGGTGAACTGAAACATCTTAGTAACCGAAGGAAAAGAAAGCAAACGCGATTCTCTAAGTAGCGGCGAGCGAAAGGGGAGAAGCCTAAACTATTAACTTCTTGTTAATAGGGTTGTGGGACAATATTAAAGTATAGGGCGAATTAGGTGAAGCAACTGAATATTGCACCATAGAGGGTGAAAGTCCCGTATCCGAAAATTCTAACTAGCTAGTTGTATCCCGAGTAGCATGGGACACGTGAAATCCCGTGTGAATCTGCGAGGACCACCTCGTAAGGCTAAATATTCCTGGATGACCGATAGCGTAACAGTACCGTGAGGGAAAGGTGAAAAAGAACCCCGGGAGGGGAGTGAAATAGAACATGAAACCGTAAGCCTACAAGCAGTAGAAGGACGACTGAACGTCTGACTGCGTGCCTGTTGAAGAATGAGCCGGCGACTTATAGGTAGTGGCAGGTTAAGGTAAGAGATTACTGGAGCCCTAGCAAAAGCGAGTTTGAACAGAGCGTTTTGTCACTATCTATAAACCCGAACCCGGGTGATCTAACCATGACCAGGGTGAAGCTTGGGTAAAACTAAGTGGAGGCCCGAACTGATCGATGTTGAAAAATCGTCGGATGAGTTGTGGTTAGCGGTGAAATGCCAATCGAACCCGGAGCTAGCTGGTTCTCCCCGAAATGTGTTGAGGCGCAGCGGTTAAGATTATAACTTAGGGGTAAAGCACTGTTTCGGTGCGGGCTGCGAGAGCGGTACCAAATCGATGCAAACTAAGAATACTAAGCGAATACTTAACCAGTTAGACAGTGGGGGATAAGCTCCATTGTCAAGAGGGAAACAGCCCAGACCACCAGTTAAGGCCCCAAAATAATAGCTAAGTGGTAAAGGAGGTGGGAGTGCTTAGACAACCAGGAGGTTTGCCTAGAAGCAGCAATCCTTTAAAGAGTGCGTAATAGCTCACTGGTCAAGCGCTCTTGCGCCGAAAATGAAAGGGACTAAGCTATTTGCCGAAGCTGTGGGATGTGATAAATACATTCTATGAAAATTCTTATACGATATGTGATTTATACATCGGTAGGGGAGCGTTCCGTTATAGGGTGAAGCACGAGCGTGAGAGCGTGTGGACGAAACGGAAGTGAGAATGTCGGCTTGAGTAGCGAAAACATTGGTGAAAATCCAATGCCCCGAAAACCCAAGGGTTCCTCCGCAAGGCTCGTCCACGGAGGGTTAGTCAGGACCTAAGGCGAGGCCGAAAGGCGTAGTCGATGGATAACGGGTTAATATTCCCGTACCGTTAATGGTTAGTGTTGAGGGACGGAGAAGGCTAGACCAGCCGGATGGTGGTTACCGGTTTAAGTGAACAAAGTTATGAGAGGTGGTGAAAACACCTTGAGCTGAGACACGATGAAGAGGTACTATGGGTACTATTTATAGTTCCACGAGTAGTACTGAAGTGGTTGATGTCATGCTTCCAAGAAAAGCTCAAAACACGTTAAGCCATTAATGCTTGTACCCAAAACCGACACAGGTGGGTAAGTAGAGAATACTAAGGGGAGCGAGAGAACTCTCTCTAAGGAACTCGGCAAAATAGCCCCGTAACTTCGGGAGAAGGGGTGCCCTTTTAATAAGGGTCGCAGTAACCAGGCCCAGGCGACTGTTTATCAAAAACACAGGTCTCCGCCAATTCGTAAGATGATGTATGGAGGCTGACGCCTGCCCAGTGCCGGAAGGTTAAGGAAGTTGGTCAGCCGTAAGGTGAAGCTGGCAACCGAAGCCCCGGTGAACGGCGGCCGTAACTATAACGGTCCTAAGGTAGCGAAATTCCTTGTCGGGTAAGTTCCGACCCGCACGAAAGGCGTAACGATCTGGGCACTGTCTCGGAGAGAGACTCGGCGAAATAGACATGTCTGTGAAGATGCGGACTACCTGCACCAGGACAGAAAGACCCTATGAAGCTTTACTGTAGCCTGATATTGGGTTCGGGCTCTTCTTGCGCAGTATAGGTGGGAGGCTAAGAAAGTTTCTTCGTGGAGAGACTGGAGCCAACAGTGAGATACCACTCTGGAAGAGCTAGAATTCTAACTTTAAGCCGTTATCCGGCTAAAGAACAGTGTCAGGTGGGCAGTTTGACTGGGGCGGTCGCCTCCTAAAAAGTAACGGAGGCGCGCAAAGGTTCCCTCAGGCTGGACAGAAATCAGCCTTAGAGTGTAAAGGCAGAAGGGAGCTTGACTGTAAGACCCACAAGTCGAACAGGAACGAAAGTTGGCCTTAGTGATCCGACGGTACCGAGTGGAAGGGCCGTCGCTCAACGGATAAAAGTTACTCTAGGGATAACAGGCTGATCTCCCCCAAGAGTCCACATCGACGGGGAGGTTTGGCACCTCGATGTCGGCTCATCGCAACCTGGGGCGGAAGTACGTCCCAAGGGTTGGGCTGTTCGCCCATTAAAGCGGTACGTGAGCTGGGTTCAGAACGTCGTGAGACAGTTCGGTCCATATCCGGTGCAGGCGTTAGAGCATTGAGAGGAGCTCTCCCTTGTACGAGAGGATCGGGAGGGACACACCGCTGGTGTATCAGTTATCGTGCCAACGGTAAACGCTGGGTAGCCATGTGTGGATAGGATAACCGCTGAAAGCATCTAAGCGGGAAGCCAACCTTAAGATGAGTGCTCTCATCGCCATGAAGCGAGTAAGATCACGGCAAGACTAGCCGTATATAGGTGTTAAGTATAAGTGTAGCAATACATTCAGCTGAGACATACTAACAGATCGAGGGCTTGATCTAAATCAAACTAAAAGTATTAGTATTCTATCCTTGACTATGCAGAAGCTAAAAAAAGGATACGTATTGTCCTGGTGCCTATGGCGTGGTGGACCCACACCGAAACCATCCCGAACTCGGTACTAGAAGTGAAACACTACAGCGGTGAAGATACTAGAGGGGCAGCTCTCTGGGAAAATAGCTCGGTGCCAGGATTAGAATCTTATTTGTTGTTGATCTTGTTGGCGAGGTAAACTTTTTTTCTTTCCAAGAATATATTCCTGGATAGTTTTGATTGCATTTTTAATATCTTCTTTCAAATCGAGTAAATCTTCCTCCCAATCAGGAAAATAAAAGATATCAACAAGCAGTATCAAGAGTAATAGAGTTTCTGTTTTTAACACCTTTAATACACGTTCTGTTATTAATACCTTTTCCAATTCGTCGTCAGAGGGTTGGTACATACGTCGCGAAATTCGGGCTATAGACTTCAAACGAGGGTATATACGCGCCATTCTATAACCAACCAAATAACCTAACCCTTTAACATAACCGGGTGCAAACAGAAAGCCAAATATACCAAAGAAAAACGTCAAATAATAAACAATAAAAAGAGGCTCCTTCTCCTTAAAACCTAGTGAGATGCGATATAGACCCAAAGCCATGATTAAATCGACTATATAAATAGGTAATAAAGACAATCCGCAAAAAACTAATGCCATGGCCAGGTACATAACTAGAACACGAAGTGGTTCTAGAGCTATCTTTAAGCATCTATTAAGAATAAGTAAACCTATTACCAATATGCCGGTTCTTTGCAAAAACACAAGGGTAATTTGGGAGAAGTATAAGTTTATTTTTTGAAAAAGACAATATATGAATGCTAACGCGCCTGGCAAGCAGACAGTTACGTTTTCGTTTAAACCTTTGTCAAGAAGGAGCATGTGAAGATCGAGTTGGTATATAATGAATCCTAAGAACAAAATTATTAATTTAAAACTCTGGTGGCCCAGATTTTTTAGATTCTGACATAATATATAAATAACATAATAGAAAAGATTCTAACATAAAAGAATGTTGAGAAAATACAATGAATTACGCAATAATAGAAACATCGGGTAAACAACTTATGGTAGAACCGGGAAGATTTTATGATGTGAATCGGATTCCAGTCGAATCTTATAAAACCATATCTCTTCCGAAAGTTTTACTTATTTGTCAGGATAATCAACTTTATTGGGGCCAACCTTGTATCGAAGGCGCGTCCGTTAAAGCTACAATATTAAAACATTTACGTGCTCCAAAAATAACCGTTTATAAAATGCGTCCAAAAAAGAAAACACGTAAGAAGCAAGGACATAGACAAGAATTAACACGTATAATGATCAATTCAATTAGCAAAGGTAGTTCATATGGCTCATAAGAAAGGTAGTGGTAGCACTCGAAATGGTCGTGATTCTAACGCCAAACGTCTGGGTGTAAAGTGCACAAGTGGTCAAGTCGTTAAAGCAGGGAATATTTTAATTCGTCAACGTGGAACAAAATTTCATCCGGGTAGCCTGGTGGGTTGCGGTCGAGATTATACTTTGTTTGCACTTCAAGATGGAATTGTCACTTTTGAAAGATCGGGAAAAAAACAAAAAAAAGTTAGTATTTATCCTATAGGCAATGGTGAAACTTCATAAAACTTAAAAAAACGAATGAACCCAAAACTTTATTAAAAGGCGATACACCCCGTATTTATTAAGAATAGAAGAAGAGGAAGAAGTTCGTATTAAATTTTGAATTACTGATAATCTTCTTCTACTTCTATTTTCAAAAAATTAATACATAATATTTTCAAATTCTATTTTGATATTGGAGATTTCAAATAATGAAAATCGCAGTATATGGTAAAGGGGGCATAGGAAAATCAACAACAAGTTGTAATATCTCTGTAGCTTTGGCAAAAAGAGGCAAAAAAGTACTACAAATTGGTTGTGATCCAAAGCACGATAGTACTTTTACATTAACAGGTATTTTAATACCTACCATTATTGATACATTACAAGAAAAAGATTACCATTACGAAGATGTTTGGCCAGAAGACGTTATTTATAAAGGTTATGGGGGAGTAGATTGTGTGGAAGCAGGCGGACCTCCTGCTGGAGCAGGTTGCGGTGGTTATGTTGTTGGAGAGACAGTAAAATTATTGAAAGAATTGAATGCGTTCGACGAATACGACGTCATTCTTTTTGATGTTTTAGGGGATGTTGTTTGTGGAGGATTTGCTTCGCCGTTAAATTACGCCGATTATTGTTTAATTGTAACCGATAATGGGTTTGATGCATTGTTTGCAAGCAATAGAATTGCAGCATCAGTTAGAGAGAAAGCACGTACACATCAACTAAGATTAGCTGGTTTAATTGGTAACCGAACGGCAAAAAGAGATTTAATTGATAAGTATGTAGAAGCTGTACCGATTCCCGTATTAGAAATACTTCCATTAATTGAAGATATAAGAGTTTCACGAGTGAAAGGTAAAACATTATTTGAAATGGCTGAAAAAGATGCTTCATTAACATATATTTGTGACTACTATTTAAATATTGCAGATCAAATTTTGGCTCGCCCAGAAGGAGTAGTACCAAAAGATGTACCTGATCGAGATCTTTTTAGCTTATTATCAGATTTTTATCTAAACCCAAATCAAAATCAAACAACAAAACAGAATATTAAGCCTGAAGAATCTTTAGATCTTATCATGGTTTAATTATACAAATTATCAAGAATAATACATATATGACGATTTCTGAATCTAAAGATCTTACGTTTGAGTGTGAGACAGGTAACTATCATACATTTTGCCCAATCAGTTGTGTAGCCTGGTTATACCAAAAAATTGAAGATAGTTTTTTTTTAGTTATTGGAACAAAAACTTGTGGCTATTTTTTACAAAATAGTATGGGAGTTATGATTTTTGCTGAGCCACGTTATGCAATGGCTGAATTGGAAGAAGGTGATATTTCTGCACAATTAAATGATTATGAAGAATTAAAAAGACTCTGTTTACAAATAAAACGAGATCGAAACCCAAGCGTAATTGTATGGATAGGCACATGTACCACAGAAATCATCAAAATGGATTTAGAAGGAATGGCGCCAAAATTAGAGTCTGAAATCGGTATTCCTCTTGTCGTTGCAAGAGCAAACGGATTAGATTATGCGTTTACACAAGGAGAAGATACCGTTTTAGCTGCAATGGCACAACGCTGCCCATCAACTTTTACTACAGGAATAAACCCAAAAGAGTCAAATACATTTTCGTCATTTTTTAATTTTGGAAGAAAACAAATCGAATCAAAAGACGGAAAATTAAATCCGATTGAACATCAGCCCTTAATTTTATTTGGTTCATTACCAGATCCAGTAGTGACACAACTTAATCTTGAATTAAAAAAACAGGGGATAACAGTCTCAGGATGGTTACCAGCAAAACGTTATATGGAGTTACCAACTATTCAAGAAGGTAATTATGTTTGTGGAGTTCATCCTTTTTTAAGTCGAACCGCCACAACCTTGATGCGTAGGCGCAAATGTAAGTTAATAAGTGCGCCCTTCCCAATAGGTCCTGATGGAACACGAGCATGGATTGAGAAGATTTGTTCAACTTTAGGAATTCAACCAAACGGTTTAGACGAACGTGAACAACAAATTTGGGATTCTTTGACAGATTATCTTAATTTGGTTAAAGGAAAATCAGTTTTTTTCATGGGCGATAACCTTCTAGAAGTTTCATTAGCAAGATTTCTAATTCGTTGTGGTATGATTGTTCAGGAAATTGGTATTCCTTATATGGATAAACGTTATCAAGCAGCTGAACTAAATTTGCTGGAAGAAACCTGTCGAAAAATGGGAACAGCAATCCCACGAATTGTCGAAAAACCAGATAATTACAATCAAATTCAGCGAATACAAGAACTTAAACCTGATTTAGTAATAACAGGTATGGCACAAGCCAATCCATTAGAAGCACGAGGTATTAATACAAAATGGTCGGTAGAATTTACGTTTGCTCAAATTCATGGATTCAGCAATGCACGTGATATTTTAGAATTAGTAACGCGCCCATTACGCCGTAAGGGGAATTTCCGGGAATTGGGATGGAATACACTGATTGAATAATTTTTTTTTAATGAACAAAAAAATAAAAATTTGGCAAGGAGGCAATAATTTAATACATCGAGGTATTCCTGATTATTTGCTTACGACAAATTCTCAAATTTTGTTATTAAATGATGGCTCATTAACCAGATACTTACAAATTTTTACCCATAGTAAAATTGAGATTCAAGTTATTCAAATCTCAGAAGTAAAAGAAACATGTTCAAGAATTCCAATGTTAGTTAAAAAATTACTTCCGCATCCTTATATTAAACGTGAAATATGTTTATGTGAAAAAAATGGGGTGCGTTTAATTCATGCAACTTCGTGGTGGACGTATTCTAATCAAGGTAGTTCATGCTCTTTTTTACCTATATGGGCAAATTTAAATCGTTCGCGTCTAAATGTCTATAAAGACTTACAAAATATTTATCTTTTTAATGATAATTATTTGGAAGAAATGTTTAAGCAAAAAGGCCCATTCTGGGGACGGGACTACCTTTTTTGGGCTGAAAATAAACCGTTAACGTTTATATCCGAATCATTTTCACCCTCATTAATTTCCAATTGTGTTTTTTAGTAAAAATTTATATTGTTTGCGAAAAAAAGATGTTTTGTTACAATTATATATGTATAATCAAACAATAAGATAGAGGGTAATATTAGTTATGGATCTTCGTTGGTTAATTATGTTAATACCTTTACTTGCTGCTCTTACATGGGCTTTTTACAATATTGGTAAATTAGCTTTAGAACAGTGGAAGCGTACAGGTACTAATGCTTAGAAAAATAAATTTTTTTTATAATCGAGAGGAGGATATACTCGTCTCGATTACTTTTCCAATTTTTTTAATTTTAAAAAATACCTACACACTCTTCTTCCGAATAAACTAATCAAAACTTTTTTATGACAGATTTACCTTTCACATTAGATCAATTGAGAATATTAAAAGCTATTTCTGATGAAGGAAGTTTTAAAAAAGCAGCGGATAGTTTATATATCTCCCAGCCGGCTATAAGTTTGCAGGTTCAAAATTTAGAGCGACAATTAAATATTGTTTTGTTTGATAGAGGTGGAAGGCGTGCTCAGATGACAGAAGCCGGCCATTTGCTTTTACGTTATAGTAATAATATTCTGGCATTATGTGAAGAAACTTGTCATGCTTTAGAAGATCTCCAAAACTTACAAGGAGGTACACTAATTATTGGTGCAAGTCAAACAACAGGGACCTATTTAATGCCTAGACTAATAGGATTATTCCGACAACGTTATCCTCAAGTTGCTGTGAAATTGCACGTACATTCAACTCGCAGAATTTCATGGAATGTAGCTAATGGGCAAGTTGATTTAGCGGTTATTGGTGGTGAGGTTCCAATTGAATTACAAGAAAGTCTAAAAATTACGCCATATGCCGAAGATGAACTAGCTTTAATATTACCAAAGTCCCACCCTTTTTCTAAGGTTGATAATATTCAAAAAGAAGATCTTTATAGATTACGGTTTATTGCATTGGACGCTCAATCTGCTATTCGAAAAGTTATTGATAAAGTACTAAGCAAACATGGAATTGATAGTAATCTTTTTCGAATAGAAATGGAATTAAATTCAATTGAATCAATCAAAAATGCAGTACAGTCCGGTTTAGGAGCAGCTTTTGTTTCAGTATCTGCAATTGCTAAAGAATTAGAATTAGGTATTTTACACTGTTCAAAAATCGAAAACGTCAGCATTAAAAGAATGTTGTATGTTATCATGAATCCACATAGATATCATTCCAAAGCTGCTGAAACATTTAGTAAAGAAATTTTAACTTTATTTTCTTTACAGTCGCCAGAAAAATTTTCTGGTGATCTTTAAAAAATAGAAATGTTATCTCTTCTTTAAAAGAAAAGATAACATAGGAGAAACTTGGTTTAACTAGGTAAATTAAAAACGCCTAAAGCGCTTAAGCCTAGAATAGTTCCAACCCCTAGAATATGGCCTAAGCTTGTTGTTGCTAAAAGTTCAGGAATACCAAACCCATCTAACTCAGCTGGTAATTCTAAAGGGAAATGTGGACCTAATCCGCTTTTTTGAATACTATAGCGTCCAAGTAAAATAGCAACTAAATTGCAAGCAATCATTACAATACCAATTTTAAGAGACCAAATAGGAGTTATAGGCATAATGTAAAATGTATAAATAAATTAATTAATATTTAACATGAATTTCATTTGGATTGATAACTTAAAGTTTTAAAAAAACCACCCATAACTATGGATACCTTTGCCGATTAAATTAACCCCTAAATAACAGATCCAAATTACAAAAAATCCAAAAGTTGCTAAAATCGCGGGCTTTTTTCCTTGCCACCCTTTCGTTATTCTAGTATGTAGATAAGCCGCAAAAACAAGCCATGTAATTAACGCCCATGTTTCTTTCGGGTCCCAACTCCAATAAGATCCCCAAGCCTCGTTTGCCCAAACAGCGCCAGCAATAATTCCTATCGTTAATAAAGGAAAGCCTAACCCAATTATTCGATAACTTAAATTATCTAAATTTTGCGCTAAACTTAATGAGTTAAGTGAAAAATTACTTACTATTTTCAAAGGTTGTTGAAAAATAGAGGAAGTTTTTGATATGGTAGAATAATTTGAAGAAAAATAATTTTGTTCTATAAATTTATTATTATTTACTGGTTGCTTTTTTTGGTTAGGATTAATTCCGTAAGAGTTGCCTTGAATTTCAACCTGCTTACCATATGTCAATATTAAAAATACAATTGAAAAAAGAGATCCCGTAATTAATGCTGCATAACTAATTAACATAACACTCACATGCATCATCAACCAATGAGATTTTAATGCTGGTACTAGAGGGCTTGCATAATGCATTTCGGAAGGAAGAGAGAAAACTACGAATGAACATAAAACACTCAACAAAGGAGATGTGATAAGGCCAATTAGCTTATTTTTGGTTGTATACGAGAAAAATAAATGAATTGTAATTAAACTCCAAATTAGAAATAATAATGATTCATATAAATTACTTAAAGGAAAATAACCTTTTTCAAACCAACGATTTAATAATAGACCTATTATGGCAATATTTGTTATGAACATTCCAGAAGTTTCCAGACGTTGATAAGGATCTAATTTTGGAAATTGAAAACTTAAAAAATAAATACATGTTGTTAAAATTAAACTTGTCCAAATAAACTTTTCTAACCAATTATGAATTAAGATTGCATCAATCATTGAAATTCTCCTAAATTTATTCTTCCTATTCTATCAAAATTTTATCTTTCCGATTTATATTAGGGATTGTTATCTATTCATCAACTCAAATATTTTAACAGTTTCTAATAAAAATAGAGAAATTATGCCATATATTTTTTTAATTCAACAAAAACGTCAAATTTTGATTTCTTTACTACGTGAAGTTGAATATATGCCAATGAATGATTTGCAATTTAAGTTAAAAGTTGAAAAAATTATAAGTGAAATTGATCTTTTTATGGATGAATATAGAGATCACTCAATCAACGCTTTAAGTTAAATATATAAAAGGTGTATTAATAACCCTATAGGGTTATTAATACACCTTTTATATATTTAACTTAAAGCGTTGATTGCATAGTCAATTACGCTGTTAGCTTCAACAGCTGCTTGACCAGTTAAACCATGGTTTGCTTTGATATATTTAAGAGCTTCAACATACCAGCTTGGGGATAAATCGAAGCTACGGTTGATTTCTTCTAAACCAGCTACTAGATATTCATCTAAAGGACCGGTTCCACCAACTACAAGAGAGTAGGTAATAATACGTAGGTAGTAACCAACGTCTCTAGCGCATTTTGCTTTTCCTTCTGGAGAAGAAGCATATTGAGGTCCAAACACTTGAGTGGTGTAAGGGAATTTTTGGTAAACAGCTTGGGTAGCACCATCAATAAGTTTTTGAGCGTTAGCGGTTAAAGATTTTGCTGCTTCTAAACTTACTGCAGCTCTTTGGAATCTACCATTAACTGCTTGTAATTCGGTATTGCTTAAGAAACGTCCTTGATTATCAGCGGTAGCAATAGCTTCGGTAATTGGGGTCTTCATATTCAAATTTTCTCCTTTATAGATATACTATCGAATGTAATTTTTTACAGTTTGTTTCTATACAACTGCTGCTGCTGCGCGATCGAAGTAACCAGATAATTCAGAGATTAGGTTGCTGCAATCTCCGGAGCTGATACCAGCTGGATCGTTAACAATAGAGATAGAAATATCTTTTAATTTTTGGACAGCAGTAGCTACGGAGCTTCCAGGAGTACCTAATGCTTGGTAAGTTTCACGTAGACCATTTAAACAACGATCGTCTAAAACGCTTGGGTCACCTGCTAAGGTAGCGTAAGTTACATAACGTAAGATAATTTCTAAGTCACGTAAGCAAGCTGCCATACGACGGTTGGTGTATGCATTTCCACCTGGTTGAATTAAACGAGGTTGTTCTGCAAATAATGCACGTGCTGCAGTTGCTACGATATCGGAAGCATTTGAAGTTACGCGGTTAACGGTATCTAAACGCTTATTACCGTCAGCTACTAATTTTGCTAAAGTATCAAATTGAGGGCCACTAAGGAACTCACCTCTAGCATCAGCTTGAGAAACAAGTTTTGCAAATGCGTCCAACATGGTTGTAATCTCCTTATTTAAATTGTAGTAAGAAATACTGATTAAGCTAGTTTGGTTCACTATTTAGGAAATACTAAAATAGTTGGAATCCAGAAATAAAATCGTTAGCTCAATTCATTATTTAATAAACTTATTAACAGTTTATACACGGTCATCAAAGGTTTTGTTGTTACAATTTATATATAAAATTGTTTCTTCTATAGATAGAACATAAAATAACGTTTCTTTTATAGCTTTACTAAGCTATAAAAGAAACGTTATTTTATACTAAGAGTATTCAAATAAATTTTTTATATTGACAAATGCTTTTTAAACTGTAAGCAATTTTAAAAAGCCAATAATGGGATTTGAACCCATAACCTTTCGATTACGAATCGAATGCTCTACCGTTAAGCTATATTGGCATAATTAAAAATGGATAAACTAATTTTTAGTAAATTCTTTTATTTTTAAAATCCATCCATCTCTAACTATAACCTCGAATTGAGAGTTATTATTTAAAATATTACCTATTTGCAAAGAAAAAAACCCTTCTAATAAACCATAATCAACTTCTTGTCCATTCTGAAAAAGAAATAGATTTTCCACTTCTTTTAATAACAACTGTTTTTTAGCTAATAAAAAGTAAATATAATCAGATATTTCTTCTAACAGATTATTTGTGAATAATAATCGAGTTTTCTTACAAAAAGTTTTGTTTTTAAATTGTTTTTCAATCAAAAATAATTCATATTGAGTTTTTAGAAGCTCAAAATTAATTTTGTCTAATTCCATTTGAAAAAATTTAAAACTATTTTCTTTCCAACTATTTGTAATAGTAATTTTTACTTTTATTTGTTTTTTGATTAAAATTTTCTTCAATTTGTATTCATTAGTTAAGATTTTTGTAAAAAAAAACGAATCTTTCTAAAATTAAACAATTTTTTATTATTTTTTTTACTTTCTGAAACTTTTTTGTTTAAAATAAACTTACATATATCATAAAAAAACTTTTTTATCGAGGAAATATGTCTCATTTAACTCAAATTCAAACTACCTTTGTAAATTTAAATGCATTAAAAATGGCCTTAAAGAACCTTGGCCTAAAACCAATATCTAGTGATTCTTCTTTTTCTGAAAAATCACATGAATTAACTAAAGATATTCTAATAAGTCCGCATATGAAATTTAATTGGACAGGTGGAGAATATACTTTAATGGTAGATTTACAATTTTGGCAATTACCGTGGTCTTTTGAAGGTTTTATACAAAATTTAACAAAACAATATGCATACGAAGTAATTTTACAAGAAGCTAATAAAAAAGGTTTTAGAAAAACGAAAGAAGAAAAAACATCTGATGGTTCTGTTTATTTAACTTTAGAGCGTTCAAGATTATAAAATTAAGCTGGGTCTAATTCAATTACATACTTAAAAGTTTAATAAACATTTTTTCTAATATTGAGTTAAATAAGAGAACATTATCGAATTAAAAAAGCTAATCTGTTTTTTACGTTTAAAGAAGATTAGCTTCGCAGGTTTTAATAGATGGTTGGATTTTATTCAAAAATAGTGCATTTTGACTACGCATATGGCGTATTCCTAAACGACTAATTAAAATAAAATAACGTTCTGTATTTTGATTATTTAAATAATTTAACAAACGTTTACGTTTTCCAATCATCTTTAATAAACCAGATTGGGAAGCATAGTCTTTTTTATTAACTTTTAAATGATCACTAAGTTGTTTAATTTTGTATGTTAAAATAGCTACTTGGACTTCAATTGAACCTGTATCTTTTTTGTGTAGTTTATATTGACTTATTAATTCAGAATTAATCTCTTTTTGAGGTGACATATTTTGTTCTGATTGTTTTAATATTAATTTATTTAATAATATCATAATTTAGATTAGAATTTTTTTTTGTTTTAAAAAATATTTTCTTAATATTTTTGATTTCAATTGGTTATTGACTTTCTATGCGAAGTTGATTTAGCATGCACTAAACAATAAACAGTTGTTATAGAATTGAGGAAAAAATGAATGAGAGATCTTATCACAGATATAATTAATCGTTATGATTTAACAGGCAAATATTTAGATAAAGATGCAATTGATAGTTTAAAAACTTATTTTGCAACCGGTCCCGCTCGAATTCAAGCCACTAAGCTTATTGGGGGTAATATATCAAATATAGTAAAAGAGGCTGCTGGTGTCCTTTTTACTGAATTACCTGAGTTAATTCGTCCTGGTGGAAATGCAAATACTACTCGTCGTTATGCCGCTTGTTTGAGAGATTTGGATTACTATTTACGCTATGCGACCTATGCGATCATTGCTGGGGATGTTACCATTTTAGAAGAACGCGTCTTGAATGGTTTAAAAGATACTTATAATTCTTTAGGCGTTCCAATTGGTCCAACCGTTAGAGGTATCGAGCTTTTAAAAGAAAAAGTTAAAGAATTATTTGCATCCAATAATATAGCATATAAAGAATTTTTAAATGAGCCTTTTGATTATTTAGTTAGAGGCTTAAGCGAAACTAATATTTAAAAAAAATTTTATAATTGATTAAATTTTTAAAGTTTCTATCTATACATTAATCAATTTGATTAATGTATAACTGTTTAAGATGGGTTTTTTTTATTTAATTTAGAAATAACTTTATGTTCAAACTTTTGAACTAAAATCAAATAATTTTTTATGAGAAAACATGAAAAAATAAAATTAAATCTTCTTTTCGAAGAATTAAAAGAAGTTGTCGAATTAATAACACCAAACGCTATTGCACGTTTAATATCAACTGCCTTGTATATTCTTTTAATTTCGCCTGCATCTTGGATTTCAGATTATCAGTCAGTAGAAATCTATGGCAATAAATTTATTTCGACAGATCGTTTAAAAAAAACTGTATTGTCGCCATATAAACATGCCGAATGGGTTTGGTGGATGCATCCTTCTCAAATTAAATATCGCTTAAAAAAAAATCACAAAATTATTAATAAAATTTCTGTTTCAAGACAACTGTTTCCTTCGAAAATTCAAATTTATATCTCAGAATATAATGTTGTCGGGGTCGTTTTTCAGGACCATGGAAATCAAATTCGAGGTTTTTTAAGTCAAGAAGGAGTATTTATTCCAATATCAAAAGATCTTCATTTTAAAAATTTAGATAAAAAACGCGTTAACAACTTTATTGGGATAAGAGGAATTAATAATTTTTTTGATGGAAATCAGAATTTATGGCTACCAATTTATGAGAAATTAAAATCTTGTCCTGTTAAAATTTTCGGAATAGATTGGAGAGACCCTGAGAATCTAATACTTGAAACAGAAATTGGTACTGTTTATGTTGGTGAATATGCTGGAGTTAAAGAATTTGGGAACATTTTGCAAAGCATTCATGGTATAAAAAAATATTTAATACGCAAAAAAAAATATACAAAAGACTGGAGTCCTAAAAAATATACATGGGGAGATTTCATACTTTTTGACTTACGTGACCTTGAAACCCCACTTGCTAAACTTCAAGGAGCAAAAATTAATCCACCAATTCCAGATCCGTTAACTTTGTGGAATAAACAGAATTATTTAAAAGCTAATATTAACTTAGAGCTTTGATAAAATATTGTTGAGAGCAATTAATATAAATGTTTATTTGAGTTCTCAACAATATTTTAAATCTAAACTAATGAATAAGAGCATGAGTCAATGGAAGATACTAATTTATTTAAAGTAGCAAGCATTGCAACATCACTATTCAATTCTTTTATACAAGAACAAATTCCTACACCTGATGCACCAGCTTTAACGGCTAATGGAATTGTTACATCAGATATTCCAGACGAACAAAGAATAGGTACAGATACAAATTTTGAAAGAACATGTGTTGTGGCCACTGTTGGAATTGCTTTTTCTATTAAAGTATATTTAGCTTTATTACTTCGTAAATGTGTGACTAAACCTTCAGTCTGAAGAATATCAACACCTAAATCTTCCAGTTTTTCGGCAAGTTTAATTTGGGCTTTTAATGGGAAGAGATAGGGAATTGTTACACACAAAGGTATTTCTGGGATTAAATCCCGTACTTTCATAGATAAATTAACAACATCTGCAAATGATAATTTATATCCTTGATTATAAAAACTATCGAAATTGCCTAATTCAACCAACTCAGCGCCAGCTCGAACACATTCGAGTAATGAAATTGGAGAAACTGAAGACACACATATAGGAAGTCTAGTTAAGGATAATGCAAGATGAACTAATTCTGTTGAAGCAGCAATATCAACATAAGTGGCGTTTCCCTTTTCAGCAATTTGAATCATTGACCCAACACTTTTTGCATCAAAGTTATTAATACCACTAATTAGTTTGATTACCGAACGTTGATCAAATTTTTCTTTTAAAGTAGTTTGAATTGGCATGTTCGCTATTTAAATTAATTGTTCTATTATCACAACAAAAAATCTTTGATCTATTAATCCTAATAGATCAAAGATTTTTTATTAATATGCTAATCCCATGCTGCGACTAGTTTCTGGTCCTAAATAGACACGAATACTTAAGAAATCAGTGGGGCAAGCTGATTCACAACGTTTACAACCTACGCAGTCATCAGTTCGTGGCGCAGAAGCGATTTGTCCTGCTCTGCATCCATCCCAAGGTACCATTTCTAAAACATCAGTAGGGCAAGCTCGTACACATTGGGTACATCCAATGCATGTATCATAAATTTTGACAGTATGTGACATCTAACCAATACTCCCGAAAAACTCTAATTTTAATAAATTTAATTTTAGGAACGAAATATTTTTGAATCAAAATATTTAATTAATGTAATAATAAGAGATGTAATCTTAAAAAAAAATAGTTATATATATACTTATAAAAATAATATAAAACATTTTATAAAAATGTTTTCAAAATATTTGAAAAATGTTACGCTTTATAAAAATAAAATTAAATGAATGCGGATGTGGCGAAATTGGTAGACGCACTAGATTTAGGTTCTAGCGAGTTAAATCATGAGAGTTCGAGTCTCTCCATCCGCATAAAAAAGAAGAGATTTACTCCCCAGGTAGGATTTGAACCTACGACCAATCGGTTAACAGCCGACCGCTCTGCCCCTGAGCTACTGAGGATTATTATTTCATAATACATTTATGTTTACTACATAATATATACCTAATAATATTATTATCTGCAATAACTACTTTCGTAGAAAAATAAAATTAAATGTCTTAAAATATCAAATAAAACACTTTAGTTATAATTTTATAAAATAACCCTATGGCGAGGCGGCCATGAGATTAAAAGAAAAGTTAATAAGTTTAGACCGTCGATGGAATGAATTTTTAAAAATATGGGGTATTATCGCTATAATGATAGCTATAGAGCTACATGAGTGGATTGTTACATTTTTAAATGCGTGGGCTTTAATTAAACCCCTTATTTTATTATTTTATTACGAAATAATCTTAGAATATTTCTTGTTTTTTAAAAAAATTATTTTTTTTGTTTTCAAAAAACTACAATTCCTGATTTTAAATGTTCTGAACATTATTATCAAATGGATTAAAAAAGTTGACTTTAATATTAATAAGCGATCTAAATATGCGCAAACACTAACGTATTTTACTGGACTTTGGGCTTTACTTGGCCTAATGGTATTAACATCAGCCTCATATTATACCTCTCGAAAAAAGCATAATATAGGTTTGTACTATATTATTCGACAGCTGATTTGGGGTTTCGGTGGTATATTAGGTTCGTTTTGTATTATTACATCTCCAATTGAAAATATATTAAAAACAAGCGATATTTATTTTTTTATCGGTTTAGTTTTAATTTTTCTGACAACAATACCTAAAGTTGGTTATTCTATAAATGGGGCACGCCGTTGGATAAAAATTGGTAAATTTTTAATTCAACCAGCCGAATTAATTAAACCTTTATGGATAATTCAATTAGGTAAAATTTTTGGCCAATGGGAAAAATTAAGTATAGCAAATCGTGTATTTTGGTTATCTTTATTTTTATTGATAATTTTAGGTATTTTATTACAACCTAATTTAAGTACTGCCACATTGTTTGGCATGACTTTATGGTTTATTGCTCTGGTTTCAGGAATCGATTGGCGATTTTTACTTACTACGGTTATTGCAGGAGGAATTGCAGGTATTATTAGCATTAGTTGTAAAGAATACCAAAAAAGAAGATTACTTTTTTTCTTAAATCCGTGGAAAGATCCCAAAGGTGAGGGTTATCAACTTATTCAAAGTCTTTATGCAATAGCATCTGGACAAATGTTTGGAACTGGATTAGGATGGTCACGCCAAAAATTATTTTATTTGCCAATTCATGAAACTGATTTTATTTTTGCTATTTTTGCAGAAGAAGTTGGATTTATTGGGTGCTTATTTTTTATTCTTTTTTTATTGACCTATACTTATCTCGCATTAAAAGTTGCAAGAAAAACAAACAATCTTCAAAAAAAATCAATTGCTATAGGTTGTATGTTGATTCTCGTTATGCAATCTTTACTCAACATGGGAGTCGCTAGTGGAGTTTTACCAACTACTGGTTTTCCTTTACCTTTCTTTAGTTATGGGGGAAATGCTTTAATTGCTTGTCTTATAAATGCCAGTATTTTAATTCGTATTGCAATTGAAGAAACCCCTCATGCAACTTATTTAAAAGCAGCAAGAAGACGATTATTAAAGAAATTAATCCATTTAAATAAATCAAAAAAAAGTAAAAGGACCTCATACAAAAAATGATTGGAACCCTTTTACTTTTCAAATTAAATAACATACTTTTTAAGGAAGTTTTCTAATAATTGTTTGCCTGGTTCAGTTAATATACTTTCTGGATGAAATTGTATACCTTGAATATGTTTATAGTAAGTATGTTCAATTCCCATGATTAAACCATCGGATGTCCAAGCCGTTATATTTAATAATTCAGGTAAATTCGAATTCTCAATAATTAAACTATGATATCGAGTTGCCAGAAACGGATTTTCAATATCTTCAAATAAACCAATTTTATTATGAAAAATTAAAGATGTTTTTCCGTGCATTAATATTGGTGCGAGACTAATTTTCGCTCCAAAAACTTGTCCAATAGTTTGATGACCTAAACATATTCCTAAAATCGGTATTTGTGGCCCCAAGGTCTCAACTAAGTTTATAGAAATACCAGCATCTTCTGGTTTACCGGGACCTGGTGATATAATTATTGCTTTAGGTTTTAATTTTTTAATTTGTTCAATAGCTACTTTATCGCTTCGATAAACTATTGTAGGTTCATATAACTCACTAATATATTGCGCTAAATTATATGTAAAGCTATCATAATTATCTATAATTAAAATCAATGTATAATCCTTATTTTTTTGTTAAAATTATAAATATTATCTATAATTATTTTAATTAAAATAAACTTACTACCATTTTTTACTTAGGATTAAATTTTAATGTCAATAACTACGTTAAAAAAATTACAAAATCTAAATGATTACGAGACTGTTTATATATTAAAACCGGACTTAACTGCTTCCTCCATTATGGAAGATATACAAAAATATCAATCTCTTTTATTAGAAAAAGGCGCAGACAAATTTATTATACAAAACCGAGGTAAATGTGAATTAGTTAATCCCGTTAATAAATTTACTTATGGTGTATATGTACAAATGAATTATAAGGCTGAAGGGAAAATAATAAGCCTTTTAGAAAAAGCTTTACGATTAAACGAGAACGTATTAAGATTTTTAACGATAAAAAAATAATTTACCATATACTGCGATTTTCATTATTTGAAATCTCCAATATCAAAATAGAATTTGAAAATATTATGTATTAATTTTTTGAAAATAGAAGTAGAAGAAGATTATCAGTAATTCAAAATTTAATACGAACTTCTTCCTCTTCTTCTATTCTTAATAAATACGGGGTGTATCGCCTTTTAATAAAGTTTTGGGTTCATTCGTTTTTTTAAGTTTTATGAAGTTTCACCATTGCCTATAGGATAAATACTAACTTTTTTTTGTTTTTTTCCCGATCTTTCAAAAGTGACAATTCCATCTTGAAGTGCAAACAAAGTATAATCTCGACCGCAACCCACCAGGCTACCCGGATGAAATTTTGTTCCACGTTGACGAATTAAAATATTCCCTGCTTTAACGACTTGACCACTTGTGCACTTTACACCCAGACGTTTGGCGTTAGAATCACGACCATTTCGAGTGCTACCACTACCTTTCTTATGAGCCATATGAACTACCTTTGCTAATTGAATTGATCATTATACGTGTTAATTCTTGTCTATGTCCTTGCTTCTTACGTGTTTTCTTTTTTGGACGCATTTTATAAACGGTTATTTTTGGAGCACGTAAATGTTTTAATATTGTAGCTTTAACGGACGCGCCTTCGATACAAGGTTGGCCCCAATAAAGTTGATTATCCTGACAAATAAGTAAAACTTTCGGAAGAGATATGGTTTTATAAGATTCGACTGGAATCCGATTCACATCATAAAATCTTCCCGGTTCTACCATAAGTTGTTTACCCGATGTTTCTATTATTGCGTAATTCATTGTATTTTCTCAACATTCTTTTATGTTAGAATCTTTTCTATTATGTTATTTATATATTATGTCAGAATCTAAAAAATCTGGGCCACCAGAGTTTTAAATTAATAATTTTGTTCTTAGGATTCATTATATACCAACTCGATCTTCACATGCTCCTTCTTGACAAAGGTTTAAACGAAAACGTAACTGTCTGCTTGCCAGGCGCGTTAGCATTCATATATTGTCTTTTTCAAAAAATAAACTTATACTTCTCCCAAATTACCCTTGTGTTTTTGCAAAGAACCGGCATATTGGTAATAGGTTTACTTATTCTTAATAGATGCTTAAAGATAGCTCTAGAACCACTTCGTGTTCTAGTTATGTACCTGGCCATGGCATTAGTTTTTTGCGGATTGTCTTTATTACCTATTTATATAGTCGATTTAATCATGGCTTTGGGTCTATATCGCATCTCACTAGGTTTTAAGGAGAAGGAGCCTCTTTTTATTGTTTATTATTTGACGTTTTTCTTTGGTATATTTGGCTTTCTGTTTGCACCCGGTTATGTTAAAGGGTTAGGTTATTTGGTTGGTTATAGAATGGCGCGTATATACCCTCGTTTGAAGTCTATAGCCCGAATTTCGCGACGTATGTACCAACCCTCTGACGACGAATTGGAAAAGGTATTAATAACAGAACGTGTATTAAAGGTGTTAAAAACAGAAACTCTATTACTCTTGATACTGCTTGTTGATATCTTTTATTTTCCTGATTGGGAGGAAGATTTACTCGATTTGAAAGAAGATATTAAAAATGCAATCAAAACTATCCAGGAATATATTCTTGGAAAGAAAAAAAGTTTACCTCGCCAACAAGATCAACAACAAATAAGATTCTAATCCTGGCACCGAGCTATTTTCCCAGAGAGCTGCCCCTCTAGTATCTTCACCGCTGTAGTGTTTCACTTCTAGTACCGAGTTCGGGATGGTTTCGGTGTGGGTCCACCACGCCATAGGCACCAGGACAATACGTATCCTTTTTTTAGCTTCTGCATAGTCAAGGATAGAATACTAATACTTTTAGTTTGATTTAGATCAAGCCCTCGATCTGTTAGTATGTCTCAGCTGAATGTATTGCTACACTTATACTTAACACCTATATACGGCTAGTCTTGCCGTGATCTTACTCGCTTCATGGCGATGAGAGCACTCATCTTAAGGTTGGCTTCCCGCTTAGATGCTTTCAGCGGTTATCCTATCCACACATGGCTACCCAGCGTTTACCGTTGGCACGATAACTGATACACCAGCGGTGTGTCCCTCCCGATCCTCTCGTACAAGGGAGAGCTCCTCTCAATGCTCTAACGCCTGCACCGGATATGGACCGAACTGTCTCACGACGTTCTGAACCCAGCTCACGTACCGCTTTAATGGGCGAACAGCCCAACCCTTGGGACGTACTTCCGCCCCAGGTTGCGATGAGCCGACATCGAGGTGCCAAACCTCCCCGTCGATGTGGACTCTTGGGGGAGATCAGCCTGTTATCCCTAGAGTAACTTTTATCCGTTGAGCGACGGCCCTTCCACTCGGTACCGTCGGATCACTAAGGCCAACTTTCGTTCCTGTTCGACTTGTGGGTCTTACAGTCAAGCTCCCTTCTGCCTTTACACTCTAAGGCTGATTTCTGTCCAGCCTGAGGGAACCTTTGCGCGCCTCCGTTACTTTTTAGGAGGCGACCGCCCCAGTCAAACTGCCCACCTGACACTGTTCTTTAGCCGGATAACGGCTTAAAGTTAGAATTCTAGCTCTTCCAGAGTGGTATCTCACTGTTGGCTCCAGTCTCTCCACGAAGAAACTTTCTTAGCCTCCCACCTATACTGCGCAAGAAGAGCCCGAACCCAATATCAGGCTACAGTAAAGCTTCATAGGGTCTTTCTGTCCTGGTGCAGGTAGTCCGCATCTTCACAGACATGTCTATTTCGCCGAGTCTCTCTCCGAGACAGTGCCCAGATCGTTACGCCTTTCGTGCGGGTCGGAACTTACCCGACAAGGAATTTCGCTACCTTAGGACCGTTATAGTTACGGCCGCCGTTCACCGGGGCTTCGGTTGCCAGCTTCACCTTACGGCTGACCAACTTCCTTAACCTTCCGGCACTGGGCAGGCGTCAGCCTCCATACATCATCTTACGAATTGGCGGAGACCTGTGTTTTTGATAAACAGTCGCCTGGGCCTGGTTACTGCGACCCTTATTAAAAGGGCACCCCTTCTCCCGAAGTTACGGGGCTATTTTGCCGAGTTCCTTAGAGAGAGTTCTCTCGCTCCCCTTAGTATTCTCTACTTACCCACCTGTGTCGGTTTTGGGTACAAGCATTAATGGCTTAACGTGTTTTGAGCTTTTCTTGGAAGCATGACATCAACCACTTCAGTACTACTCGTGGAACTATAAATAGTACCCATAGTACCTCTTCATCGTGTCTCAGCTCAAGGTGTTTTCACCACCTCTCATAACTTTGTTCACTTAAACCGGTAACCACCATCCGGCTGGTCTAGCCTTCTCCGTCCCTCAACACTAACCATTAACGGTACGGGAATATTAACCCGTTATCCATCGACTACGCCTTTCGGCCTCGCCTTAGGTCCTGACTAACCCTCCGTGGACGAGCCTTGCGGAGGAACCCTTGGGTTTTCGGGGCATTGGATTTTCACCAATGTTTTCGCTACTCAAGCCGACATTCTCACTTCCGTTTCGTCCACACGCTCTCACGCTCGTGCTTCACCCTATAACGGAACGCTCCCCTACCGATGTATAAATCACATATCGTATAAGAATTTTCATAGAATGTATTTATCACATCCCACAGCTTCGGCAAATAGCTTAGTCCCTTTCATTTTCGGCGCAAGAGCGCTTGACCAGTGAGCTATTACGCACTCTTTAAAGGATTGCTGCTTCTAGGCAAACCTCCTGGTTGTCTAAGCACTCCCACCTCCTTTACCACTTAGCTATTATTTTGGGGCCTTAACTGGTGGTCTGGGCTGTTTCCCTCTTGACAATGGAGCTTATCCCCCACTGTCTAACTGGTTAAGTATTCGCTTAGTATTCTTAGTTTGCATCGATTTGGTACCGCTCTCGCAGCCCGCACCGAAACAGTGCTTTACCCCTAAGTTATAATCTTAACCGCTGCGCCTCAACACATTTCGGGGAGAACCAGCTAGCTCCGGGTTCGATTGGCATTTCACCGCTAACCACAACTCATCCGACGATTTTTCAACATCGATCAGTTCGGGCCTCCACTTAGTTTTACCCAAGCTTCACCCTGGTCATGGTTAGATCACCCGGGTTCGGGTTTATAGATAGTGACAAAACGCTCTGTTCAAACTCGCTTTTGCTAGGGCTCCAGTAATCTCTTACCTTAACCTGCCACTACCTATAAGTCGCCGGCTCATTCTTCAACAGGCACGCAGTCAGACGTTCAGTCGTCCTTCTACTGCTTGTAGGCTTACGGTTTCATGTTCTATTTCACTCCCCTCCCGGGGTTCTTTTTCACCTTTCCCTCACGGTACTGTTACGCTATCGGTCATCCAGGAATATTTAGCCTTACGAGGTGGTCCTCGCAGATTCACACGGGATTTCACGTGTCCCATGCTACTCGGGATACAACTAGCTAGTTAGAATTTTCGGATACGGGACTTTCACCCTCTATGGTGCAATATTCAGTTGCTTCACCTAATTCGCCCTATACTTTAATATTGTCCCACAACCCTATTAACAAGAAGTTAATAGTTTAGGCTTCTCCCCTTTCGCTCGCCGCTACTTAGAGAATCGCGTTTGCTTTCTTTTCCTTCGGTTACTAAGATGTTTCAGTTCACCGAGTTTGCTCTTAATCTGTCTATGGATTCAACAGATAGTACAAGGAGTTTCCTCATTCGGGTACCTCCGGATCAAAGCTTGAGTGTCAGCTCCCCGAAGCATTTCGCTGATTTCCGCGCCCTTCATCGCTTCTGGATGCCTAGGTATCCACCGTAAGCCCTTAATTACTTGATCTATTTGTATTGCTATACAATTTCTATGCAGAATAGCTATATTTCGATTCGGTGGAGGTAAGCGGACTCGAACCGCTGACATCTGCCTTGCAAAGGCAGCGCTCTACCAACTGAGCTATACCCCCTGCTGGGCCATCCTGGATTCGAACCAGGGTCCTCACCCTTATCAGGGGTGCGCTCTAACCAACTGAGCTAATAGCCCCTCTCCGAAGAGACATTTGAAAATGTTTTATTAATCCTGAACGACCTTTTTTTTAGAAAAACTGACTTTTTTATTCAAAAAATAGTGTTTCTTTGTTAAAAGGAGGTGATCCAGCCGCACCTTCCAGTACGGCTACCTTGTTACGACTTCACCCCAGTCACCAGCCCTGCCTTCGGCGTCCCCCTCTAAAATAGTTAGGGTAACGACTTCGGGCGTGGCCAACTCCCATGGTGTGACGGGCGGTGTGTACAAGGCCCGGGAACGGATTCACCGCCGTATAGCTGACCGGCGATTACTAGCGATTCCACCTTCATGCAGGCGAGTTGCAGCCTGCAATCCGAACTGAGACCGGGTTTATAGGATTGGCTTACTTTCACAAGTTCGCAACCTTTTGTCCCGGCCATTGTAGCACGTGTGTAGCCCAGGATATAAGGGGCATGCTGACTTGACGTCATCCCTCCCTTCCTCCGGCTTGTCACCGGCAGTTTCTTTAGAGTACCCAACTGAATGCTGGCAACTAAAAACAAGGGTTGCGCTCGTTGCGGGACTTAACCCAACATCTCACGACACGAGCTGACGACAGCCATGCACCACCTGTGTTCGCGCTCCCGAAGGCACTTTTCTTTTTCAAGAAAATTCGCGACATGTCAAATCCTGGTAAGGTTCTTCGCGTTGCATCGAATTAAACCACATGCTCCACCGCTTGTGCGGGCCCCCGTCAATTCCTTTGAGTTTCACTCTTGCGAGCGTACTCCCCAGGCGGGATACTTAACGCGTTAGCTACAGTACTGTACGGGTCGATACGTACAACACCTAGTATCCATCGTTTACGGCTAGGACTACTGGGGTATCTAATCCCATTTGCTCCCCTAGCTTTCGTTCCTCAGTGTCAGTAACGGCCCAGCAGAGTGCTTTCGCCATCGGTGTTCTTCCCGATATCTACGCATTTCACCGCTACACCGGGAATTCCCTCTACCCCTACCGTACTCAAGCCTAATAGTTTCCATTGCCTTTTTGGGGTTAAGCCCCAATCTTTAACAACAGACTTATTAAACCACCTACGAACTCTTTACGCCCAATAATTCCGGATAACGCTTGCATCCTCCGTATTACCGCGGCTGCTGGCACGGAGTTAGCCGATGCTTATTCCTCAGGTACCGTCATATCTTCTTCCCTGAGAAAAGAGGTTTACAACCCACAGGCCTTCTTCCCTCACGCGGTATTGCTCCGTCAGGCTTTCGCCCATTGCGGAAAATTCCCCACTGCTGCCTCCCGTAGGAGTCTGGGCCGTATCTCAGTCCCAGTGTGGCTGGTCATCCTCTCAGACCAGCTACTGATCGTCGCCTTGGTAAGCCATTACCTTACCAACTAGCTAATCAGACGCGAGCTCTTCTCCAGGCAGATTAAAAATCCTTTCACCTTACGGCATATGGGGTATTAGCAGACCTTTCGGCGAAAAGAGTCCTATTGTTCTCTTCCTGTTGTCCCCCTCCTAGAGGCAGATTCTCACGCGTTACTCACCCGTCCGCCACTAAGATCTTTCGATCTCCGTTCGACTTGCATGTGTTAAGCATACCGCCAGCGTTCATCCTGAGCCAGGATCAAACTCTCCATATTAAAGATGATCGAAATCAACAAAATATATCTGTTTAATTGGCAGGATTAATGATCACCATTTCATTGTTTTTTTCGGTGCACTAAAGCATAACCCTGACTTTATCTTTTTTAGTTACCTATGTCAAGTCCCTATTGACAAACTAAAAACTTGAAAACAGATCTAATTTGATTAAAAATTCAAAGTTGATTTTTAGAAATTATAAAATCTATTAATCCATAATCCAGTGATTCGTTAGCCGACATATAATTATCCATATCCATATCTGCTTCAACCTTTTTCATCTCTTGTCCTGTATGGAAGGAAAGAATCTCTTTAAAAAGAGTTTTATAGTGTAAAAATTCTTTCAGATGTAAATCCATATCAGAAAATTGATATAACCCTGTCATACCAAATCCACCCATTGGTTGATGAAGCCAAATTTTGGCATAAGGAAAACAAGCTCTTTTTCCCTTTGATCCAGCCGCGAGTAAAACAGCAGCAATACCTGCAGACCAACCTAAACAAAAAGTGGAAACATTCGCACGAATATTTTGTATAACATCATATATAGCTAATCCAGCACAGACTGATCCACCTGGCGAATTTATAAAGACTTGAATATCTTTACATTGCTCATCTTGATTTAAATCATTTAAATCCAATATCAATAATTGTGTGACGATTGAATCTGCCAAATCATCTTCAATTTCATCCATAAGAAAAATAATTCGCTCATTAAGCAGATAAGAATAAGCCACTTCTTTATCTATTTGTTTAGAAGATTGCTCGTATGCCAAATTTCCTTTAAAAAATTCTTTACCCATAAACTATTTGATTCATTTATTTAAAATATTAGGGTTAATTGTATAATGGATTTTTTTCACATAGAGTTTAGCAGATAAATTATTTTGGGAAAAAAATAGATACTTTAAAGTATCTATTTTTTTCTTGCTTTATTGTTCTAGAAAATTAGAATTGATATTCACAGAGTAATAACTTTCCAGTCTTTTATTCTTTCTTTCTTCTTTAAAGAAGTCCTAAAAAATGAAGAGTGCCCTTTCCAGTAAGTGTTTCGGTAACTAAGGCTGCGATAAAACCAAGCATTGCTAAACGGCCATTCCAGTTTTCAGAACCAAAAGTAAAACCCCACGTCCAAGCATTACGATCTTCTTGCATTTCTTTTAATCCCTTTTATTAATTGTAAAGATATATTAACATATATATTCAAATATTACAATAGTAATATATAGATATTTAAGATTATATTTAAGATAAATGGCATGAAAGATTCCGTCGATTGATTTTCACGGATTGAATTTATAACTTATAATTGGGAATGAGCAATTTTTGGAATTCTCTTTTTAGAAGTTTTATAACTTCGTAAGTTGAGGAGTTAAATTTAGAATGTTGGAGACTTACAAAGAAAAAATTTTAGTAGTGGATGATGAGGCAAGTATCCGTCGTATTTTAGAAACGCGTTTATCAATGATTGGATATACAGTTGTTACTGCTGCTGATGGAGAAGAAGCCTTAAATAAATTTCATCAAGAAAATCCCAATTTAGTAGTACTCGACGTAATGATGCCTAAATTAGATGGTTATGGAGTCTGCCAACAACTTCGTCAAAAATCGGATATACCAATCATTATGTTAACAGCTTTAGGAGATGCGGTAGATCGAATCACAGGATTAGAACTTGGAGCTGATGATTATATGATCAAACCATTTTCACCAAAAGAATTAGAAGTTCGAATTCGGGCAGTTTTGCGAAGATCAGAAAAAAATATACTTATAAAAGATCTCCCGGTTTCTGGTATAATTTATGTAGGTTCTTTAAAAATTGACATGAATAAGCGTCAAGTGTATAAAAATAATGAAAGAATTCGCTTGACAGGAATGGAATTTCACTTATTGCAATTATTAATCAATCGTGCGGGTGAAATTTTTTCAAGAGCAGAAATTCTTGAAAAAGTTTGGGGATATACTCCAGAAAGACATGTAGATACTCGCGTAGTGGATGTGCATATATCTCGTTTAAGAGCAAAATTAGAGAATGATCCTAGTAATCCCGACTTTATTCTGACTGCCCGAGGTAATGGTTATATGTTCCAAAAATATTCTTAATTTAGAAGCCATGTTAACGTCTTATAACTTCTCTGATGTAAAAAGATTAAGAACATTTGAATTCCAAATTCCAAAGTTCTTAATCTCTCGATTTTTGAATAAATTAAAGGTTTGAACTAAACACTCAAACTTTTAAGAAAAATTAATAGTAAATTTTTCCGCCTCCCCATTTATCATCTAAAACTTTAGGTTGTAATAGAATGTGTCCTGCAATCGCGATTAAATCATCTTCTGTTAAATTACGCATTTTAGGGAAAGTATCAGCACTTTTAATACTAGGATGGATGTCTGCGATCGTTTCAGATCCATCATAACTGGTTGGATTTTTCATATAATCAACAAGTGCTTCGATATTATCACGAGGAGGAGTTGCCAGAGCTAATGCCTCCGGATCAAGACCGATATTTGGATTCGTTTTAGTTACACCACCTACATGACATGTACCACAGGCGGTATTAAATAAACGCTTACCTCGTTTGACTTGTTCAAGTGTTAGAACCGTCGTTTCGTCTTTCGAGTTAAGTGGAACTGTTCGAGTTTTTTCATCCAATACAGCTGCCTCAACGTGATTAAAACACATAGCCCAACTGCCTAATCCAATCAATATGGATAGCCAAAGGTATTTTTTAAACATAAAAATCCTCAATATTTTCTACATAAAAAAGTATAGCAAGATCCAAATTAGTCAAAACATTGAATATATATTATAAACAATTAATTTGAACTATATAGTACACCTTATTTACTTCGATAATCATTATAGTTTTATATATAACTCGTTTCAATGAATTCTTTTAATTTTCTTTAATACCTTTCTGTAGTTCGATGTTATAATATCATTTTTATGAAAGTATTAGGTTAAAAATCAAAATAAAATATACCGTTATAAAAGAAATCAATAGTCAATCGACTATTGATTTCTTTTTATTTATTTGAAATTAGCCATGAAGAACAGGAGCGGTCATAGCAACCGGCATAGTTTCAACAGAAGCTAAGTCTAGAGGGAAGTTATGAGCATTACGTTCATGCATTACTTCCATACCTAAGTTAGCACGGTTGATGATGTCTGCCCAGGTATTGATTACACGACCTTGGCTGTCTACTACGGATTGGTTGAAGTTGAATCCGTTTAAGTTGAAAGCCATGGTGCTGATACCTAAAGCGGTAAACCAAATTCCAACTACTGGCCAAAGAGCTAGGAAGAAGTGAAGAGAACGAGAGTTGTTGAAGCTAGCATATTGGAAAATTAAACGTCCAAAATAACCATGAGCTGCAACAATGTTGTAGGTTTCTTCTTCTTGTCCGAATTTGTATCCAGCGTTAGCAGATTCGTTCTCAGTTGTCTCGCGAATTAAGCTAGAGGTAACTAAAGAACCGTGCATAGCGCTAAATAAAGAACCTCCAAACACACCAGCAACACCTAATTGGTGGAATGGGTGCATAAGAATGTTGTGTTCTGCTTGGAATACAATCATAAAGTTGAAGGTTCCGGAAATACCTAGAGGCATACCATCAGAGAAACTTCCTTGACCGATTGGGTAAATTAAGAATACTGCAGTTGCAGCAGCTACTGGAGCAGAATAAGCAACAGCGATCCAAGGACGCATTCCTAAACGGAAGCTTAATTCCCACTCACGACCCATATAGCACGCTACACCTAATAAGAAGTGTAGTACTACCATTTGGTAAGGTCCACCATTGTAAAGCCACTCATCTAAAGAGGAAGCTTCCCAAATTGGGTAGAAGTGTAAACCAATTGCTGCAGAAGTAGGTACTACTGCACCACTGATAATGTTGTTACCGTACATTAAAGAACCAGAAACTGGCTCACGGATTCCATCAATATCAACTGGAGGTGCTGCAACAAAAGCAATAATAAATACGGTGGTAGCGGTTAATAAGGTAGGGATCATTAAAACACCAAACCAACCAATGTAAAGGCGGTTTTCAGTGCTGGTGATCCAGCTGCAAAACTGTTCCCATAAACTTGCGCTTTCGCGTCTTTCTAAAGTAACTGTCATGATTCTATAAAAAAAAATTGTTTTTCTAAAAAGATAAACTTTTCCCAAGTATTGGGCCATACTTGTTATCAACTATAATAACGTTTTATTGTTTTTTTGTCAACTTCAGTTGATACATCTTTATTTATACGTCTATTTTGTTGTCAAAATTATAGACTTTTGTTATTATTTATTGATTAATTGACAGAACTGCTAACTATTATTGTACTAAAGGATTTTATGATTACTATAAATATTATGAGTTCGACACTTAAACCTTATGCAAATCGTATTTTATTAAAGGTTGAAGAAAAAGAAGCAAAAACAGATAAAGATATTCTTATTCCTGATAAAATACAAGAAAAATATCAAAAAGGAAAAGTTATTGCTATTGGAACAGGAAAAAAAAATAAAATAGGATATATTGCACCAACTAAATTTAAAGTCGGCGAAACAGTTTTATTTTCGAAATATGAAGCTAATGAGATAAAAATGAATGACGGTACTTATTTTTTAATAATCGAAAAAAATATATTAGCATCATACCGTTAAGCTGAATCAACGTTTTTATAATCAATTAACAATTAAGTAAGGATAATATGGCAAAACAAATTTTATATAATGAGCGTGCTCGACGAGCTCTAACTAAAGGTATGGATATTTTAGCAAAAGCAGTGGCTGTTACATTAGGACCAAAAGGTAGAAATGTTGTATTAGAAAAAAAATTTGGACCACCACAAATTGTTAATGATGGGGTTACTATTGCAAAAGAAATAGAACTATCAAACTATTTGGATAATACAGGGGTTTCTTTAATCAGGCAAGCAGCATCCCGAACAAATGATATTGCTGGAGATGGAACCACTACCGCAACTGTTTTAGCGTATGCTATGGTTAAAGAAGGAATGCGTGTTGTTACGGCAGGAGCAAATCCAATAGCAATCAAAAGAGGTATTGATAAAGCTACACAAAAAATAGCGGAGAAAATTGCTGAACACTCAAAGCCAATTGAAGATTCCAAAGCAATTATGCAAGTTGCTTCCATTTCAGCAGGAAATGACGATGAAGTCGGAAAAATGATTTCTGAAGCAATTGAAAAAGTCGGTAAAAACGGAGTTATAACTTTAGAAGAAGGAAAATCTACTACAACTGAGTTAGAAATTACTGAAGGAATGCGATTTGAGAAAGGTTATATATCGCCATATTTTATTACTGATACGAAAAGGATGGAAACTGTTCAAAATGATCCATACATATTAGTTACAGATAAAAAGATAAGCTTAGTCCAAGATTTAGTTCCAATTTTAGAACAAGTTGCACGAATCAAAAAACCTCTTCTAATAATTGCCGATGATATTGAAAAAGAGGCACTGGCAACACTAGTTGTAAATAAACTTCGCGGGACAATTAATGTTGCTGCGGTAAAAGCCCCAGGATTCGGCGACCGAAGAAAAGCAATGTTACAAGATATTGCTATTCTGACAAATACCAAAGTAATTAATGAAGAATATGGTATTCGATTAAATAATGTCAAACTGAATGAACTTGGAAAAGCTAGACAAGTTTATATTACCAAGGACCATACTACGATTATTGCTGAAGGAAATGAAGCCGCAGTAAAAGCACGTTGTGAACAAATTCAGAATCAAATAAAAGAAACCGAGTCCGCATACGAGAAAGAAAAATTACAAGAGCGATTAGCGAAATTATCAGGTGGTATTGCTGTTATTAAAGTAGGTGCCGCTACTGAAACTGAAATGAAGGATAAAAAATTAAGGTTAGAAGATGCAATAAATGCAACAAAAGCAGCAGTCGAAGAAGGTATTGTACCAGGCGGAGGAGCAACTTTAGCCCACTTATCTACCGACTTAGAGCTTTGGTTAAAAGAAAATTTAAAAGATGAAGAGCTAATCGGCGGTATGATTGTAACTAAATCGTTAAGTGCGCCATTAAAACGAATTGTTGAAAACGCTGGCCAAAATGGTGCAGTAATTGTTGAACAAGTAAAAAGTAAACCATTTAATATTGGATATAATGCAACTACTGATACATTTACAGATTTACTTGAAGAAGGCATTGTAGATCCAGCTAAAGTAACTCGATCGGCTCTACAAAACGCCTCTTCCATCGCAGCGATGGTGTTGACAACAGAATGTATCGTCGTAAACAAACCACAAACGGATAAAAAATCAAAAGCACGCCGCAAGCGCGATACACGTTATTAATCATTACAAAACTAAAAAAATTAATTATGAGTAAAACAATACAAATTCTTTTACAAAAAGATGTCGCAAAATTAGGTTATATAGGAGACTTAATTGATGTTAAACCAGGATATGCAAAGAATTATTTATTCCCAAATAGCTTAGCATTACGAGCAACCCCCGCCATTATTAACCAATATAAAATAAAAAAAGTAAAGTTAGAAAATCAAAAAATTCAGGATAAACAAAATGCACAATTTTTAAAGGCTACTTTAGAAAATATGATGCCATTCACAATACGAAAAAAAGTAGGTGCAAATCAAACTTTATTTGGTAGAGTAACTGAACCTGAAGTGAAACAAGTTTTAGAAAAAGCATTAGGCCAAACTTGCAATTATACAACAATTGACTTTCCAACCCTAAATACAATAGGTTTACATGAAGTATTAATAAAATTACATCCCGAAGTAGTATTAACGTTAACAATTCAAGTAACGGGTTAGTAAAGTGTTTTCGAATCAGTTAATTTAACTGATTCGAAAACACTTTACTAACCCGTTACTTGAATTGTTAACGATGATTATATATTTATTTTTGAATTGAGCTAGTGAATTTCCCAATATCTGTTACGAACGAACTACATTGAATAACGTCCCAATCTGTATTAATCTGTTCTTCTTCGGTAGAAACTCTAACGTTAATTTGAACCTTTCTAGGATCAAACTGAAGATCAAGGATATTAGGAGAAGGATTAGTTTTAACAAGATGCAGGTCTTCGATTGCTTGATAAATTTTGCATCGAGACATATAATGGCAATTTACACAAATACACATGTTGTTATATCTATAAGTATGGGGGCGGAGGGACTTGAACCCTCATGACCTTTGAAAGTCGACGGATTTTCATTCTTTTATAACTTTCATTATAAAACTAATTGTACGAATTAGGTTTATTAAGAATTGGACTCTCTCTTTTCCCTCGACTTGACGTTAGGGGAACTCCCGTTGAGTCTCTGCACCTTCTGTTATGTGAAAAAATAGCTAGGTTCAGGATTGCCTTGTCTCTAATAAAATGTTAGGATTTAGGTTTTCCTGAATTTGGGAGTTGACTCTTAAATAATTTCTTAATTAAGGCTCAATTAATTTAAGTCCGTTGCGTCTACCATTCCACCACACCCCCCTTTCAACTACCTTTCTTTTGTTAACCTAAAGAATTGGAGGCGATAAATTATCTATATGTATAGGTACCCCCAGGGGAATTCGAATCCCCGTTACCTCCGTGAAAGGGAGGTGTCCTAGGCCTCTAGACGATGGGGGCTTAAAAATATATAACATGTATATTATATATACAATAGTTAAATTTGTGTCAACTACTTATTAACAATTTTATACGAAAGCTGGTGTTATTTTAACATAATAAAAAAATTATCCATTTACCCGAATTACCTTTCAATATCAATATGGTGTTAAATTTTTTTCCTTTATTATAAATTGATTCAATAAACTCTACTTTTAATATTATAAGAATAACGATATGAAACAACTCTATAACTCGATGCTCAACGGCAATGTACGTATCGATTTAGTCGCAGGAACACGCCGATTAAGTAATTACATATTTTGCTTGTTTTTACTAGGTATGGGAATTGGCTTTTTATATGTAAGTTTAACTATTGTTTTAAATTTATCGAATCATAACCCGGAGCTTCGTCCAATACCACATGGATTAGCACTAGGTTTTTACGGAGCTGTCCAATTTATTTTGAGCTATGCTCTTGCACAAAACATTTATTTTAATGTTGGTCAAGGAATTAATATCTATAATAAATCATTAGGTACAATCTTATTATTACGATTAAATTACCCAGGAAATGCACGTATAACTTGTTCCAAGGTAAACGTAAAAGACGTTATTGGAGTCGGTTGTGGCGATATAAAAAGCACATTGAACACTGATACAACTATTTATTTGCGAATAAATGGAACCACAAATAAATGGGATGAATTTATTGAAGAGCAAAGAGATGTACCAATAACTCCAAAAGGTTACACCCTCTCGTCCTTCGAATTAGAAAAAAAAGTAACGGATTTAGCGAATTTTTTAAATGTGCCTATAATTTTACCTTAATTTATTACCAACTTGATTTAGTAACACCGGGTAAAAGCGCCTGGTGTGCCATTTCACGTAAACTATGTCTAGATAGACCGAAATCGCGATAATACCCTCTTGGTCGGCCAGTTAATGAACAACGATTATGAAGGCGAGAAGGTGCACTATTTCTTGGTAATGCTTGTAATTTTTGACTTAAATTTAATTTTTCTTCAAAAGATGTTGCTTGTAAAATTTGCTCATTTAATTCTGAACGTATATTTTTATAATGAGAAACTAAATGTTGTCTCTTTTTTTCGCGCTCAATCATACTTTTTTTTGCCATAATTTTTATTCCTATGATATTAAACTGTTGTGCTAATATGAATAAAGGATAGAATTTTTTCGCTAAAAGTTAATTTTTATTAAAGTGTTTTACCCTCTTTTAGAGTTATTATTAATCTCTTTGTCTGTTTTTTTTTAAAACTGTAAATTACATCAATTGATAAAAAATGATCCCAGAACTCATTATAACAAATTTCAATATTTTTTCATAAAAATATCTAACAAAATTAGAAGAAAATATTATATAAGTAAAAATATTAAATAATTTTAAAAGGAAACAAAATTATGAAACTAGCTTATTGGATGTATGCTGGACCCGCTCATATCGGAACGCTTCGAATTGCTAGTTCCTTCAAAAAAGTACATGCAATTATGCATGCCCCCTTAGGAGATGATTACTTTAATGTAATGCGCTCTATGTTAGAAAGAGAAAGAGATTTTACCCCTGTCACTGCAAGTGTCGTTGACCGCCATGTTTTAGCTCGAGGTTCGCAAGAAAAAGTTGTTAATAATATAACCCGAAAAGACCTTGAAGAAAAACCTGATCTTATTGTTTTAACACCGACATGCACATCAAGTATTTTACAAGAAGATTTACAAAATTTTGTGGATCGTGCGTCACTTGAATCACAAGCGGATGTACTTCTTGCAGATGTCAATCATTATCGAGTTAATGAACTTCAAGCAGCAGATCGAACATTAGAGCAGATTGTAAGTTTTTATATCGAAAAAGCTCTCAAAAAAGGGGACTTAGTATTACAAAAAACACGAATACCTTCCGTCAATTTAATAGGGATATTTACCTTGGGATTTCACAATCAACATGACTGTCGGGAATTAAAAAAATTATTTTTGGATCTTGGTATTACTGTAAACGAAATCGTTCCGGAAAATGCATCTGTAACAAATTTGAAAAATTTACCTCAAGCTTGGATAAACATCGTACCTTATCGCGAAGTTGGATTAATGACTGCTGAATATTTAAAAAATGAGTTTAATATGCCTTATATCGACATTACTCCGATAGGTCTAATTGAAACTACGCGTTTTATTCGAAAAATTCAAGAAATGGTAAATCAATTAGGTGGGAACGTAAATTTTGAATCATATATTCAACAACAAACAAAAGCTATCTTAGAAACTTCTCAATTTATCCAACCTAATAAAACTAACAACAGGAAGAATTTTACTAAAAAAGCTATTGTTTTTGGTGGTTCAACTCATGCTAGTGCAATAACTAAAGTCTTAGTAAAGGAAATGGGTATAAATGTTATATGGGCAGGTACGTATTGTAAGTACGATAGTGCATGGTTTCACGAACAAGTTAAAAGTTTTTGTTCCTCGATATTGATTACAGAAGACCATGCTGAAGTGGGTAATTTAATTGCGAAAACCGAACCTGATGTTATTTTTGGAACTCAAATGGAAAGGCATGTGGGAAAACGATTAAATATCGCATGTGGTGTAATTTCAGCTCCTGTCCACATACAAAATTTTCCATTGGGCTATCGTCCATTTGTTGGTTATGAAGGAACAAAACAAATCAATGATTTAGTTTATAATGCGTTAAACTTGGGACACGAGGTTTCACTATTTGAAGTTTTCAATGATTCTTCAAACAACCTGACCTTAAAAGAAAATATTTCTATCTCATGGAATTCAGAAGCGCTCGAAGAACTAAAAAAAATACCAGGCTTTATAAGAAATAAAGTCAAACGAACTACTGAAACCTTTGCCAAGGAAAGAAAAATAGAAAGCATAACACTTGATGTTTTATATGCATCAAAAGAAAGTTTAATAAATTAACATATATATCTAGAAATAAAAAGACAACTTAAAAAAAAATTGAAATTTTTGAAAAGTTGTCTTTTTTATTTCTATTTAAAATATTGTTAACAGCTCTTAAGCCATAATGTAATTATGTTTATAATAAGGAGATAAATTCACACTTTATTATTTTTAATAAAGGTGAACGTTTTAAAATTGTCTACAATATTTTTTCGTCTAAAAACAGGAGAATCTCAATGAACAATAAGGTCAAAGTTTTAGTAGACCGAGACCCAGTTCGTACTTCATTTGACAACTGGGCTAAACCTGGTCACTTTTCTCGTGCCTTAGCAAAAGGTCCTAAAACTACAACATGGATCTGGAATCTTCACGCTGATGTACATGATTTTGACAGTTACACGAGTGATCTAGAAAGTATTTCTAGAAGAATATTTAGTGCACATTTCGGTCATTTAGCTGTAGTTTTTATTTGGCTAAGTGGAATGTATTTTCATGGTGCTCGTTTTTCTAACTATGAGGCATGGTTAACCAACCCTACAGGCATTAAACCTAGTGCTCAAGTAGTATGGCCAATTGTAGGTCAAGAGATCTTAAACGCTGATGTTGGCGGAAATTTCCAAGGGATCCAAATTACATCTGGCTTATTCCAAATGTGGCGTTCCTCTGGTATAACCAATGAATTCCAACTTTATTGCACTGCAATTGGTGGACTTGTTGCAGCATTTTTAATGTTATTCGCAGGATGGTTTCATTACCATAAAGCTGCGCCGAAACTTGAATGGTTCCAAAATGCTGAATCAATGTTAAATCACCATTTAGCAGGGCTATTAGGGTTAGGTAGTTTAGGTTGGGCTGGACATCAAATACATGTTTCCTTACCTATTAATAAACTTTTAGACTCTGGTGTTGCTCCAAACGAAATACCATTACCACATGAATTTATCCTTAAAAAAGATTTAATCGTATCTCTTTATCCAGGTTTTGCAAAAGGAGTAACTCCTTTCTTTACTTTAAATTGGGATGAATATAGCGATTTCTTAACCTTTAAGGGTGGGGTTAACCCAGTAACTGGTGGATTATGGCTAACAGATACAGCACATCACCATGTAGCTATTGCAGTTCTTTTTATTGTCGCAGGACATATGTACCGTACCAATTGGGGAATTGGGCACAGTATGAAAGAAATTTTAGAAGCACATAAAGGACCATTTACTGGAGAAGGGCACAAAGGATTATATGAAATCTTAACCACTTCTTGGCATGCACAATTAGCGATTAACCTAGCACTTTTAGGTTCACTTTCCATTATTGTTGCACATCATATGTATGCAATGCCTCCATATCCGTATATAGCAACTGATTATCCAACCCAATTATCATTATTCACACACCATGTTTGGATAGGTGGTTTTTGTATTGTAGGTGCTGCAGCACACGCTGCTATCTTCTTTGTACGTGATTATGATCCAACCAAAAATTACAATAATTTATTGGACAGAGTTATTCGTCATAGAGATGCAATTATCTCACATCTAAATTGGGTATGTATATTTTTAGGTTTCCATAGTTTTGGGTTGTACATTCATAATGATACAATGAGAGCTCTAGGAAGACCACAAGATATGTTCTCGGATACCGCAATTCAATTGCAACCGATTTTTGCACAATGGATCCAAGGTCTACATGCTTATGCACCAGGACATACTGCTCCAAACGCTCTAGCACCTGCTAGTTATGCATTTGGCGGAGAGATTGTTTCAGTTGCAGGTAAAGTTGCAATTTTACCAATTTCCTTAGGAACAGCAGACTTCTTAGTTCATCACATTCATGCGTTTACGATTCATGTTACAGCTTTAATTCTACTAAAAGGTGTTCTTTTTGCTAGAAGTTCCCGATTAATTCCAGACAAAGCAAACTTAGGATTCCGTTTCCCTTGTGATGGACCTGGTAGAGGTGGCACCTGTCAAGTATCTGGTTGGGACCATGTGTTTTTAGGATTATTCTGGATGTACAACTCGTTATCAGTAACAATTTTCCATTTCAGTTGGAAAATGCAATCTGATGTTTGGGGTACAGTAAGTTCTGACGGATCTATCACCCATATTACTGGTGGCAATTTTGCACAAAGTGCAATTACGATTAATGGTTGGTTAAGAGACTTCCTTTGGGCACAAGCATCACAAGTAATTCAGTCTTACGGGTCAGCTTTATCTGCTTATGGATTAATCTTCTTAGGCGCACATTTTGTTTGGGCATTTAGTTTAATGTTCTTATTTAGCGGACGTGGATACTGGCAGGAATTAATTGAATCTATTGTTTGGGCACATAACAAACTGAAAGTAGCACCTTCAATACAACCACGTGCTTTAAGTATTATTCAAGGGCGAGCTGTTGGTGTTGCTCATTACTTACTAGGTGGCATTGCAACAACTTGGTCATTCTTCTTAGCTAGAATAATATCAGTTGGATAGGGATTAGGAGGATTAACAAATAATATGGTAACAAGATTTCCAAAATTTAGTCAGGGTCTAGCTCAAGATCCCACTACTCGTAGAATTTGGTACGGTATCGCGACGGCCAATGACTTTGAAACTCATGATGGTATTACAGAAGAAAATCTTTATAGAAAGATTTTTGCCTCTCATTTCGGACATTTAGCAATTATTTTCCTTTGGACTTCTGGTAACTTATTCCATGTTGCTTGGCAAGGGAATTTTGAACAATGGATTAAAGATCCATTAAATACTCGGCCAATTGCTCATGCAATTTGGGATCCCCATTTTGGGCAAAGGGCTGTCGAAGCTTATACTCAAGCTGGTGCTGCAGGACCGGTAAATATTTCTTATTCAGGGGTTTACCACTGGTGGTATACAATTGGATTAAGAAGCAATGAAGATTTATATCAAGGTTCTATATTTTTATTAGTGCTTGCATCATTATCTTTATTTGCTGGCTGGTTACATCTACAACCAAAGTTTCAACCAAGTTTAGCATGGTTTAAAAACGCGGAATCCCGTTTAAATCATCACCTAGGTGGTTTATTTGGAGTAAGTTCTTTAGCATGGACTGGTCACCTAGTACACGTAGCAATTCCGGAGTCACGCGGACAACACGTAGGTTGGGACAACTTTTTATCAACACCACCTCATCCAGCAGGTTTAACCCCATTCTTTACTGGAAACTGGAGTGTTTATGCTGAATCTCCTGATACAGCTTCCCATATCTTTAATTCGTCCCAGGGCGCTGGTACTGCAATTTTAACTTTCTTAGGGGGATTTCATCCACAAACCCAATCACTATGGTTAACTGATCTTGCTCATCATCATTTAGCTATTGCTGTAATCTTTATTATAGCTGGCCATATGTATAGAACTAACTTTGGTATTGGTCATAATATCAAAGATATTCTAAATGCGCATAAACCACCTAGTGGAAAATTAGGAGCAGGTCATCAAGGTTTATATGATACGGTAAATAATTCCCTACATTTCCAATTAGGTTTAGCTTTAGCTTGTCTTGGAGTTGTAACATCATTAACTGCACAGCATATGTATTCTTTACCACCATATGCGTTCCTTGCTCAAAGTTATACTACCCAAGCTGCTTTATATACCCACCATCAATACATTGCTGGATTCTTAATGTTAGGGGCTTTTGCACACGGAGCAATTTTCTTTGTTCGTGACTATGATCCTGAACAAAATAAAAACAATGTGTTAGCAAGAATTTTAGACCATAAAGAAGCTATCATTTCCCACTTAAGTTGGGTTTCCTTATTCTTAGGATTCCATACTTTAGGTTTATATGTTCACAATGATGTAGTACAAGCATTTGGTGCACCTGAGAAACAAATCTTAATTGAGCCAGTATTTGCACAATGGATTCAAGCAACTCATGGTAAAACCTTATATGGATTTGATGTATTACTTTCCACTCCAAATAGTGTAGCAACTGAAGCTGCAAAAAATCTTTGGCTTCCTGGTTGGTTTGAAGCGATTAACAGTGGTACAAATTCTTTATTCCTAACCATTGGACCAGGAGATTTCCTTGTTCACCATGCAATTGCACTAGGATTACATGTTACAACTTTAATTTTAGTCAAAGGTGCTTTAGATGCACGAGGCTCTAAATTAATGCCAGATAAAAAAGATTTTGGTTATAGTTTCCCTTGTGATGGACCTGGTAGAGGTGGTACATGCGATATTTCTGCATGGGATGCTTTTTATTTAGCAACCTTCTGGATGTTAAATACAATTGGTTGGGTTACATTTTATTGGCATTGGAAACATCTTGGTGTTTGGCAAGGAAATGTTGCTCAATTTAATGAATCTTCAACTTATTTAATGGGTTGGTTACGAGACTACTTATGGTTAAATTCTTCTCAATTAATTAATGGTTATAACCCATTTGGGATGAATAACTTATCCGTTTGGGCATGGATGTTCTTATTTGGACACCTTATTTGGGCAACTGGATTTATGTTCTTAATCTCTTGGAGAGGTTATTGGCAAGAATTAATTGAAACCTTAGTTTGGGCACATGAACGAACTCCATTGGCAAACCTTATTCGTTGGAAAGATAAGCCAGTCGCTCTTTCTATCGTACAAGCTCGTTTAGTTGGATTAGCTCATTTCAGTGTAGGTTATATCGTAACTTATGCTGCATTTTTAATCGCTTCTACTTCAAGCAAATTCGGTTAAAAAGATTTAAAAATAAAGAAAAGTTGCTAAAGCAACTTTTCTTTATTTTTAAATCTTAAAATGGATATGTTAAAAGATCAGGATAGAAACGATTAATCTCAATAATTAATCCAGCAAGAAAAAAAACGGTAAGTGTTCCAATCACAGGTGCTGTTGAAAGATATTTAGAAAATGACATGAATAATTCCTCGTTACATCAAAGTTTATCTAGGGGAAATGGTTACTTCTTTTTCAGAATTTGTTAATTTACCAGTAGTAAGTTCTTGTACAGCAGCTAATGGCCAAACTAAAGACTTAGTTATGGATTGTAAAGCTAAAGGAACATCAATAATGATTTCTTTTTCTGTACTATTTTCTAATGCAGAAACGCTTTGTAAATAATTTCTGCCAGACCAACCTATTAGACCTGCGACATATAAAAATAACAAACCTGGAATTGTGAAATCACCAGCGTGTGTCCAACGACCATCGGTTATTAGATGCGGTAAACCATCTGAGCCACAAAGTAAATTGGAATATCTATCAAAACGTTTTTGAGTCTTTTCAATTTGCTGCTGTAATGCTTGTGCAGGTAAAGTACCAGCTTCATATTTCTTCAAGCGGTTTTGTAATTTTTGAGTAGTATTAGTTAGTCGCTTATTAAATGCTGCAGAGTCACGACATGGAACTAAACCAGAAATATCTGCATTAGCTGGTTGGCTATTTGTTAATAAAAATGCTAACAAAACAGGCATAGCTAGAATTAATAATAACGTTTGTCTCATTTAATCCTCTATCTTTAAAAAAAATAAATTACCATATAATTTAATAGTAACTGATTGAAATTCAATATAGAGCGAATTTTTATTATTATTAAAATTTACTTATTAAATTTTTTTTAAAGTTACTTGTTACCAAAAAAAAATGTTTAAACAAAAAATTTTATTAAAATCTTTTGAAAAAAACAAAAAAATTATTTATTTATATGTAAATAATAATCATATCCTGAAAACAAAAGATATAAAAGAACTTTCATTAGCTGTAGGTTGGTCTAATAGAAATTGGAATAAAGTTAAAAAAGCTATAAAAAATAGTTCATTTATAATTACCTTATGGTATAGATTTAATATCCGAAAACAATTAGTCGGTTTTTTACGCGTTGTATCCGATAATACATTTAATGCAATTATATGGGATGTAATGATACACCCTCGATTTCAAAAAAAAAAACTGGGGAAATTTTTAATCGATTACACCGTAAAGGAACTAAAAAAAAAAGGAATTCAAAACATTGCTTTATTTTCCTATCAAAAAGCAATAAATTTTTATTCTCGTCTTAGTTTTAAGTTTTCAAGAAGTAGAAAAGAAGCATTGATAAAAAAACCAAGAAAATTTTAAAATAAGCAGTAAGATTTAAGAAAATATGTTATGTTAATCTTGTTCGGGATGTAGCGCAGTTTGGTAGCGCGCCTGCTTTGGGAGCAGGATGTCGCAGGTTCAAATCCTGTCATCCCGATAGAAAAGAATTTGATTTGACTAAACGATCTTTTATTTCATATAAAATATTTTTAAATAGAAAACTTTTAAAAACATCTATAAGGAGAAATCTTATGCCAAGATCACAACGAAATGATAATTTTATTGATAAAACGTTTACAATTATCGCTGACATTATCTTGAAGGTATTACCTACTAATAAAAAATCCAAAAAAGCATTTGCATATTATAGAGATGGGATGTCTGCTCAATCAGAAGGAGAATATGCAGAAGCACTGGAAAACTATTACGAAGCATTGCGATTAGAAGAAGATTCATATGATAGAAGCTATATATTTTATAATATTGCTTTAATTCATACAAGTAATGGGGAACAAGAGAAAGCGCTAAAATATTATAGGCAAGCGTTAGAGCTAAATGCTTCTTTACCACAAGCCTTAAATAATATGGCCGTTATTTACCATTTTCAAGCGGAAAAATATGCAGATCAGGGTGATATGGAAGCCGCTGAAGCTTTATTTGACCAAGCTGCTATTTATTGGCAACAAGCAATTCAACTAGCCCCAGATAATTATATTGAGGCTCAAAACTGGTTAAAAACAACCGGAAGATTAAGAAAAGATTTTATTAGGTAAAAAATTATCTATTTATTTAAAAAATATGATATCATTAGGGGAACACCAAAATTCAGATGAATTTTGGGTCGCTAACTCAATGGTAGAGTACTCGGCTTTTAACCGATTAGTTCCGGGTTCGAATCCCGGGCGACCCATGATGAAATTACCTATAAAAAAAACTTCTATATTTTAAAACATAATAAAATAATGTGTTACTTAAAAAAGTAAAAAAGGCTTGCAAATTAACAAACCAATCTAAATCAACTCGATTATTAAAAAAATGCAAACTACATGCAGAAAATGCACTGAGTAACGCAGGATACATAAACCAAGCAAAAAGGCGATAATAACTATTAGAACTTTTCTGACTATATTTCATAACCGAAGCAATAATTAATATCCACTCTAAAACACTTGAACAATGTATAATCCATGTAAATAAGCTTAAAGAGGACATAAAAAAAAATTATTAAACTTTTGAAAAAAGTTCGTTGATCAGAAAATTAAAAGCATATAATAAGATGAAAAATGTATTCGATATTTGAGGAGAGGTGGCAGAGTTGGTCGATTGCGTCTGACTTGAAATCAGATAAATCAGTGATGGTTTCGAGGGTTCGAATCCCTCCCTCTCCTATAAACCCTAAATATATATAAAAGAAATATAAAGTTTTATATAACATTGGTAATAGTTAGATATAAAATTATATGCATATTTTTTATAATAAAAGGTAAAGTATTAAAAATATCTACGAATTTAGAAAAACTTTATGTCTATTGCTTTCCAAGCATTAATCTTTTTGCTGGTTGTATTATCATTTATATTAGTTATAGGGGTTCCAGTTATTTTAGCTTCTCCTGGCGAATGGGAAAGATCCCAAAAAATCGTTTATGCCGGCGCTACCTTATGGGTTGCTTTAGTTATTTCTGTTGGTGTATTTGATTCGTTAATTGTTTAAATCAAATATTATTAAATCAAATATTATTAAATTTAATAATATTTGATTTAATAATATTAAAAAAAGAGAGTATAATATGGTTAGTAACAAACAAACCATGCGGGCATAACTCAGCTGGTAGAGTGCAACCTTGCCAAGGTTGATGTCGCGCGTTCGAATCGCGTTGCCCGCTTTTAACTAAATCGAATCAAAAACAGAAAATCCATTAATCAAATAATCAAAAAAATTACTTAATTTCCTTATATAGAATATGTTTTTTACAATAAGGACAGAATTTTTTAATTTCTAACCTATTAGGCGTATTACGTCTGTTTTTTTGTGTTATATATCTAGAGACGCCAGAAGAAATTTTTTCGGAATTTGTCCTGCATTCTGTACATTCTAATGTAATCGAAATACGAGCTCCTTTTGCTTTTGCCATATTAAATTTTTTTTAAAAAATGAATAACTAATTACCTTATTATAAGGTATATATAACAATTTTTATAGTTTCTTGTAAAGATCAAGCCTAAAAGTTATTTTTTATTTAACCTATGTCCAATTAAATCTTTTTTAAGAACAAAAGTTATTATTAAAATAAATATATGTTTTCTTATGTTTTATACTGCCAGTTGCGAAAAAAATTCGAATCTCTTTTCAAAAATTCAAAAATTAAAAGAAGAAAAAAATGCAATAATTTTAGCACATTACTACCAAGACTCAAGTATTCAAGATATCGCTGATTATTTAGGAGACTCATTAGGGCTAGCCCGAAAAGCTGCCGCAACAAATGCAAAAGTAATTATTTTTGCAGGTGTACATTTTATGGCAGAAACAGCAAAAATTTTAAATCCAGATAAACTTGTTCTATTACCAGATATTGAGGCAGGTTGTTCACTTGCAGATAGTTGTCCACCTGAAACTTTTTTAAAATTTAAGAAAGCACATCCAAATTATTTAATTATCTCTTATATCAATTGTTCTGCAGCAATAAAAGCAATGAGCGATATTATATGCACTAGCGCAAATGCAGTAGATATTATTAAAAAAATACCAGCTGATCAACCAATATTATTCGCACCAGATCAAAATTTGGGTCGTTATATAATGCGGGAAACTGGCCGTGAACTATTATTATGGCCTGGTAGTTGTGTGGTTCATGAAACCTTTTCGGAAAAAAAAATTCTTCAACTTCGTACAGAATATCCTCAAGCTCAGATTATTGCTCATCCGGAATGTGAACCTTCAATCCTCCAATATGCGGATTATATCGGATCAACAACGGCTTTATTAAAGTATATACAAAAAAATACATGTAAAACATTTATTGTCACTACTGAAACAGGGATTTTACATCAAATGCGTAAATCTTGTCCAGATAAGTTATTTTTATCGGCCCCAACGTTAAGCGGGTGTTCATGCAACGAATGTCCGCATATGCGATTAAATACTTTGGAAAAACTTTATACAAGTATAAAAAATACATCGCCAGAAATAACACTAACAGATATGATCGTAAAAAAAGCAATCAATCCAATCGAACGCATGTTACAACTAAGCTCTTAATTAAAAAGTCTATCAAACAAGATAGACTTTTTAAGAATTAGGACATAGCTTGAACAATATAATCAAAGTAAGGTGCCACCTCTTCAGCTTCACTTTCATTTAAAAAAGACAAAGCGCTTTCTTTAAGTGCTGTGATTGCATCAATCATCCCTTTGACTGGTACACCCAAGGAGTTATACATTTCTCTTACACCAATTATTCCTATTTTTTCTATAGGTTCTTTATCACCAGCTAAAATCCCATAAGTAACAAGACGTAAATACCATCCGTAATCACGTAAACAAAGTGCACGTTGGCGTGCGCCGTATGCATTTCCACCTGGGGAAATATACTCAGGATGAATTTGCCATAAACGTTTACTAGCTTGTTCAATAATTACTTTTTCATTTTGAGCCAATGAATTAATAAGACTAATCTTTTCTTCTCCTTTTTTAAGAAAAGCTTTTAAAATCTGAAGTTCACGGCTACTTAAATAGCGTAATTCATCATCAGCGGCTAAAATTAATTGTGTTACTAAACTCATAAAAAAAAGAATATTAGTTTTATATTAATTTAGTTGACATATTATTTCAAATGAAAGTATATATACAGGTACTCTATTTTAAATACTCCAAGTAAATATATGAGTATAAAATACTTGACGGACCGGAATAATGTTATGATCATATTAATAATTAATTAGATGTTCATTTTGAGGAGAAAAATTTATGAGTATCGGAGTACCTCAAGTGCCTTTTAATATAAGTACAAAACAATCAGAATGGATTGAGGTGTACGACTTATTTTATACCCAGAGATTAATAGTATTGTGTCAAGATATAGATAATGAAATAACAAACCATATTTCTGCTCTATTCTTGTATTTAAATACTATTACCATAAGAGATTTTGGTTATAAGACAAAAGAAAATATGGCTAAATATCCACGCCTCTTTTTCTATATTAATTCAATGGGAGGTCATATAAGTTCAGCGCTTGCTATTTATGATGTTATGGGAATGATGGAGTCTGAGATAACTACTCTATGCATGGGTGTCTCAGCAGGCTCCGCTACATTACTTTTAACTAAAGGTCAAACGAGAATCGGATTAATCCATTCACGTATAATGATGAGCCAACCAACAAGTGCTGGTATTGATGGTCCAGCAACGAATTTAGAAATAGAAGTGAAGCAAATGAATAAATATATCGACATAATGAGCTCTATTTATGCTAAACGTACCATGAGACCACGTTTAGGTATATTGAACGATATGAAGAGAGAGTATTTTTTCTCAGCTAGAGAAGCCAAACAATATGGATTGATCGACGGGGTTGCAAACGATAATGATCCAGAAAACGAAAAAGTTATGTTCGGTTGGACTTTTAATCCAAAATATCGCATTCAAGTTGATGATGGTTTTTTATTAAACTCAACGATTTAAAAAAGGATTTGAAATAATTTCTATTTATCCATTATTAAACGACTACAAGTTATCGGCTAACTAAAGTTTCAACCTTCAAACAAGTAAAAAAGGGCCAGTCATTACAAGATCAGGATAAAAGAATCCGAGATTTTTGTGAAGCATATAAGTATAATCTGGTCCGTATTTATGAAGAACCCGGTTTTTCTGCAGCTTCGATTAAAAAAAGACCCATTTTAATTGAAATGATGAAAAACTTAAAAAAAGGCCAAATGATTGTTGTTACTTCATGGTGTAGATTAACCCGCGATCAAGACGATGCAAGTAAATTAGCAGAAGTCATTGCATTGAAACAATGTAAGCTTCATTCACTTCAAGATGAACACCCATTTCTTACTGAAAAAGATAATCTGTTATTTATGTTAACCACTGTTGTTAACGAATATAATCGGCACGTTACAGCTAAGAAAACAAAACAGATTATGGACCGAAAACGCCAAAATGGCGAGTATTGTGGAGGAATTCCGCCTTACGGCTACACAGTTGACACAAATAAAAAATTAATTTGTAAAAAAAGTGAGATGAAAAATGTGCGCATTATAAAAAAATGTATAAACAAACAACGGATTTGGAATTCATAAGAAAGTATCTAAAAGAAAATCAATGCTTTTATCGGAATAAAAAGCCATTTACAACACGTAACATCGAACGAGTTTTAACATATCAAGGTTTAATTCAAAAAAGAGGTTTCCAAGATGTAGAATCTCGTTTTAAACAAATTGAATTTTTAATATAAAAAAAACTTTTTACTAAATAAAAAAAGGTATTATTTCTATTAACCATTTGCCTAGAGTGGTCAAAAACATTCGAAAAGAGCCGTTTCTTGACCTTTACAGGCCGAATATTAGCTTTTGACATCATTTACCTATCTAAGTTAAATATTTTCATTAAACAACCTATTTTACAAACCATAAATTATGAGCCAATTCTTAGTTGATTATCTTCCAACAATGGAATTAAAATTTTATGACCACTGGTTTTATGACCACTGGGCCGAATCTTGTTTATATTATGACCCTGACTTAAAAGTGGCCTTGGACACACTTTATAAAAGTTATATCGGAATGAGAAACGATGAATTTGAATTCCAAGCTCGACCTTTATCCAAAAGAAAATTGTCTTCATTACTAAAAAATCGAACTTTTACCGAGAAGTCTGTTGAATCAAAAAAAAGAAATACAGGAGTCATTTTTATTGGGGTTTCACTTACCTTGAAAGGCCATAAATATATGGTCGAGACAGAAAAATTAGAAGAACAAGCCCGGAATAGTACTAATAAAGTATAAATTCACTAAAAGATGATGATTATTCTAAAATCAATTTGAACATCATCTTTTAGTGAATTTATACACAATATGTGATGATTGTGCACCAAAAATCTCGGATCATATCTGTGACTGCATTTTAGGTGTCCCCTATCGCCAATTTGACGCTACAGCAAGTTATTATCCACAACTTTCTCTAAAATTTATTGAAGTCACCACAAATCCATATAAACGATCAAGTCAACTCATGTTGCGTCTACCAATACTCACTAACGAATTAACAGATTCAGATATACAAGAAATACGTCGCCGAATAAATGATAATCCCCAGCTACAATATATTTATGGCAATTTACGCGCTAATTATATTAGTCAGGATAAAAAAACACGCGCAATTGTATTTAGTCGATCTCAAGAAGAAGTTATCAATTTTCTACAGCAATGTTTTTATTTTATTAATGTTCCTTTTGACGTTACATGTTTATCTTTTACTTCACACCGAGAAAGAATTAATCTACGCAAAAGAACCATGCCTATATGTAAAACACCACTTAACCCTGATTCTTATAAACCAGAGTTTCCTCTTCGACTTTATCGTGCTGGATTGTTAGTCAATGGTCTAGCACAACCTATTATTTTATACCGTGCTTTAGATTGAATTCAACAATTTATTCCCTAAAATTAGGGTTGACAACACACACTTTTTAGCTTATAATTGACAACTTAAATCGAAAGCATTTACATTATTATTATCAGTATATTTGATATAGCCAAATAAATAGGATATTATGACCTATCCTTATTCTATTCAAAAAATCCTTCTCAACGCCTGGATCTTTCTTATTCCATATACTAAACTACATCTACCCTGTGCTTTTTTACCACAAATACATTTTCAATTTCAAAAAACATCTCACCCAAAGTTACCTGTCCTTACTTCCACAATTAAAGCACAACAACATTTACCCGACCCGGATGAACATCTTTTTCCTGATGGCGCAAACCCTATCCCTTATGAACCCATTCAAAAAACCTTTCACTACTTGAAGCAAAATTATCAGATTGCAAAAATCGGATTACCAGGCGGTTTTTATATTGAAAAAATTACTAATCCACAAGAGAAACAACATCAAATGGACTTTACACATTTACAGATTCAAGAAATACGTCAAAGAATTCAAAAACAAGATCTTGAAATTAAAAAACTTAAGCAAGAGTATAACGACCTTATTACAGAACAAAAACGCAAAGATATTCAAGATATCCGTGATCAAGAACTACACCAAACGAAAATCCGTCATTATGAACTACAGATGCACGATCTAAAATTAACTATTGAACAAAAAGAATTAATCAATCAAGCACTTCGAGAAAAACAATCACAACCAGATAAACTTATTCAGGACATTAAATACGATGAGCTTTAACCCATAAAAATCAAAACTATTTATCTAATCTCATTCAAAATCTATTTCCTATTTTAAAAATACTATATTTCATTTACCCATTACAGTATACCTAATTTATACATTAATAGTTATAATTCAGGTATATATTATACACCCTAAATGCTTAAGGGTATTAAACACTTTTTATTACTTATTTTTATAAGTTTTTTTTAGAAAATATTTTGTGCAAAAAACGAGCAAACACTTGTTATATATAGTGTTTTTCTAACTTTAATATAGCATATTTTCACCAAAATATCAAGTCTTATCTTACCACTATTTTATAATCTAACAAAAAAAATTTACTAAAATGACCATGAGAAAAATCGTTTCGAACACTTGACATTAAAGGGATTCTCATATGTTATTTAAGACATGTTGTTGGTTAAAGGGACCCGTCTAACCAACTCCATGCACATCTTGTGATAAAATTCTCCCTTAAATTATGTCAAAATGTACTCCTAATAATATACATGCTTATGGATACGTACGTGTCAGTACAAAAAAACAAGTCTTTGAAGGTTTATCGTTAGAATTGCAAAAACAACGAATACGTGAATTTTGTGAAGAACGTGGGTTTCAATTAATTGATATCATTGCCGATGAAGGAAAGTCAGGTGCATCAATTAAAAAACGACAGAACTTTGTAAAATTGATTAAAAAACTAGACCAAAACGATTATCTAGTTTGCACTTCATGGTGTCGCATTACTAGAAACGCTAGAGATGCTCAAGATATTGCTGCTGTTGCTGCCCTTAAAAGATTTCATATGACCGCAATTGATACACCAGCAGCTATCGCTAATTTACAATATGACCTTGAATATAGCATATTAAACGTGATTAATGAATACAATAGACACTTGATATCAAAACGTACTCAACAAGCTATGAAACGCAAAAAAAATCAAGGGCTTTATACAGGAGGAAAACCCCCCTACGGATACACAGTTGCTTCGGACCAATCTTTAAAAGCACATATAATTATCGTATTATTATCCACAGTTAGATCAAATATGTTAATTACCCTTACAGAAAACCAAGTTTTTAATACATGGTTTGATTCTAATATTGAAAAGAGCGGTGATTATCCAATACTTCTACGTGATTTATATCAAGTTTATAAAGAATACTTATCAACATTGCCTAATACTGGCCAATCTCAACCATTAGGCTATCATAAATTTATTCATCTTTTAAGACAAAAATTAAAAAATGAAGCCTCTTATCGAGAGAAGAAAATGTATAAGGGAATGGTTGTTTATGGTGTTCAATTAAAAAAATGGGTGAGTTCGTAGAAAAAGGATTTTTGCTTTATGCTTTTACAAAAAAGGATCGTATTGGATCCGGGTCATGGCGGTAAAGATTTTGGTGCTTTTTATGACAGTTTGAAAGAATCCGAATTGACGCTTGAATTAGGATTGAACACAGAACGAAAGTTAAAAATATTAGGCGATTCGAATATCTATTTAACACGACGGACAGGGGTTTTTTTAACTCTTACTGAACGTGTGCAAATTGCTAATCAATTAAAGGCTGATATTTTTATCAGCCTTCATTTCAATTCTTTTAGTCAATCGTTCGCAAAAGGCATTGAGGCTTATGCAGATCTAGACCGGGTAAATAAACGAATTGTGGATAATAGTAAAGACTTGGCAATAGATATTCTAAACTGTGTTCAATCTAACTTAAACTTGCATAAATACGAAGAACCAGAAAGAGGTTTCAAGGCTTCCCATTTTCAAGTGATTAGGTACACACAGATGCCTGCAGTGCTATTTGAGGGCCCTTTTTTGAGTTCTCCTACTGATAGGCTGTTACTATTGCAGCCAAACTTTATTGAGGTTTTAGGAGGAGGTATCGCTAATGGTATACACCAATTCTTCCATAAGGACATTATATCCTAAAAAGTATATTTGGATACTTTTCATGTGTTTTTTTCTGGGAAGATTTAACAACAAGCCAGATTTTTCGTTTCATTCTACGGTAACCAATCATCCTAGTATTGCATTTTTGAATTCTCCTAATTGGAGTATCAAGAAGCCATTATCCCCAAAGAATAGACGAAATACGGATTCATTACTCGTTTATTCTCAACCTGTTACAAAATCAATTGACTTTGTGGATCCAGAAAATGTACGACCGATACCTACAGAAACGTGTGAAAAGGCATTTCAATATGTTAAGGATCACTTTCATTTAAAGTTTAAAGGCGTCGAATTGGGCCCAATACCCAAAGTGCAGTTTGTACATGAAAATCAACAACAGGAGGAAAAGATGAAACAATTAGAATACCAATCATTAGCACAACAAATTGTTTACTGGTCTGAAAAGACAAAATCCGTAATAAATGAACGCAAATTGGCTCGTTTACGATTTGAAGAAGAACAGCATAAATCAAGAGAAGAGCGTCTTCAATCAAAAGAAGAGCACCTTCAAAGAATGAAATTGAACGAAGAAAAGCATCAAAAAGATATCGAATTGATTCAAGCACAAATTGATTCTTTTAAAAACAGAACCGGTTCTCTGCAATAAAAACAGTTCTGTTCTAAAGATCGAATGAATTTGAATAACAGGAGGAAAACAAAACGTAAAGGGTGATGGTTTTGATGACAGGCCAATCTCTAAAGAATATTACTCTTTTCGTCGTATAAACCAACCGCTTTTCTTGAATACTTCCATGGATCAGGAAACTTATGAATTTTTGCAAAACCTAGTGAATGATGACAGTTTACATTGGACTACCATCCGTTTTATGCTTTCTTGTATATTGCGGCATCGTACAGATTCTCAATTAATCTTTTATATGTACGGAGCTGCTAATAGTGGTAAAAGCACGTTAGCGAAATGGTTAGAATATGTGTTAGGACCAGAAAGATGTGCAACCACTACATTAGCCAAATTAAGAAGTCGATTTGGCACATTTCAAATCGTAAATAAAACTCTTGTTATCATTCCAGATGTCATTAATCGTTTCACGGATGATTTTGAAAGTTTTTTAAAAAATGTTTCTCGTGGAGAAATTATTACTGTTGAACAAAAGTTTGTAAATGCGATTGGTTATCGTCCGAATTGCAATATTTTAATTCACGGTAATCATGATATCATTTTTAAAGACCCGGGTTTACAAAGAAGTGTAATCAAAATTCCTTGCTTTAGTACTCCAAAAGAGGGTAAACCGCATATGCTTGATACCTTAATAAACAATTCACCTGAAATTATAAGATGGGCTTTTGGATGTCCAATATCTCATATCGATTATCGTACTGTAGTTGGGTTGAAGGAAATATTGAATAATGAAGTTGAAGATGATCCAGTATTACAATGGTGTACTACAGTTCTTTTTCGATGTCATCCCGATCAAGGGGAACCTTTAGGTTTAAAAGCAGAAAACAATCGTTCAACCCTTTATGGGAACTATTCTTTCTGGTGTGAGCAAAATGACTTTTTTCCTTTATTCCCTAGTAAATTTCCTCATCGTCTCCTTCACACGCTTTCTTCATTAAACGCTCCTGTACTAAAACGTCGTCGGTCGGGAGGAATCTATCTTTTAGGTGTTTCTTTTACCGGTAATCCGTCTGATAAAATTAGGCTGGTTAGATCAGAACCATTAAAAAGATTTACTGAGGAAATCAGTGATCCAGCAAAAAGTTCGACCGATGCACCCATTTTATTTTGAAAAGAGTTTTGCCAAAAAACGCGATTTTACTACATCGTTAAGATTATACCTTGAAAATAAAGGATTTAGCCGATGTAGTACCCATCGAATGGGTACTACATTTGCTACATTCTCTACACTGTTATTATTACGTTCATTTTTAGAATACGCACTATAGTCCAAATTGTAAAAAAGAAAGACAAAATGAAAAATACATTTCCAGATCCAGAAATTGAGAAAGATGTCCGTCAATATTTAATAAAAAATGGTTTTCTTGATCAATTTGCCGCTTTTGTAGAACTTAATCCCCAAGTGAAGTTTTTACTTGATCAACGAGGGGAAACTTTTGAAGAGTATATAGCTGGATTTGAGGAAGGCGAATATTTCTATTTTCATGTATTAATGGCTGTATCTTGGGCTATTCTTTATGAAACATATGATTTAAAAAAGAAAGATTATGATGACGGTACTGATTCTTTTCAAAAAATCAAAATTCTTTATGACATCATAAAAGACTTTTTCCCAAAGGATGAAAAAACGTATAATTTTAAACAACTGTCTGATGATATTACAGAAATCAAACAAGATGTTAAAGAGATAAAAGAAATAGTAAAGGCTCTTACTATAAAAACAGATAATATCAAAGAGGATACAGTAAATACTTTTGAGCTTTTAAGAAATGTGGATTACTTTTTAAAAAATACGGTTTGGACTCAATTTCAAGAGCTTTTGGAAACGGTTTTACAACCGAAATTCGAGGATTTACAAGAGAATATCCAAGAATCTATTAATCAAGCACGTGAAACCATAATGCTTCGTATTGAACAATTCGAAGAAAACGTTGTTTTAAGTACCGAATTACAATATCGCGTTGTTTTAACGTTTCTAGAAGAGATGTTGGATATCCAGTTGATTGCTTTTTCAACTCTATCAAGTCTATTGGCCCAGCTTCAAGTCGTTTTAAACTCTTTAGCAGGAAGTTTTGGTTTGTTTACCGCGTCTTGGGCTTATTATAGAACTTATTATGTTCATGAGATTTTAGAGGGTTTTAAAAGTTTACTTTTCCCACAGTTTGAAGAACTTGTGGAAGAGGAAACCACGAATTCATTTCCGAAAAAAATCAAACCAAAAGGAGAATCAAATGCAACACGATTTTTTAGCCGCACAATTGGCCCTTCAACGAATTAAAAGAAGAGTGATAAATCCTCGTAGAACAATTTAATTAGGTGTCATCTGAATTCAATAATAATGGTAACAATTCTAATTCTGATAAAGATGTTAATGTTGTTAGAGAAATCTCAAATAGAAATAAATAGCATATAAAACTTAAGGTGATAAAAATACCAGATTAAATTTGATTTATAATGTTTGATATTTATATTAAATTTTATATATTTCTAAAAATATAGAAATCTATTTTTTTCATTCCAGGTTAAATTAATATGTGAAAAAAGATCGTTCAGAACAAATGGTGAAATACCATATATTATAATTAGTTATTATTGAAATTATTTTCAAGGAAAAATTCAAATGATCTCTTCCTACTTACCATCAATTTTTGTTCCAATCGTTGGCTGGGTATTTCCAGCAATAGCAATGACCCTTTTATTTCTTTATATCGAAAAAGATGAAATTTCTTAAGGATTAATTTTTTAAAACGGTGGTTATTTTTATAACCACCGTTTTAAAAAATTAAAGAGACGAGCCTAAACCTGAATAAGCACCATAAAAAAAGATTCCTACAACTCCAATTACAGCTAATCCAGCCACTGTAGCAACTAGCCATAACGGAATTCTTCTTGTATTTGCCATGATACTCCTTTTTTACGTTAATAAAAAATTTTAATTAGTTAAAAATGTAACTAGAAAATAATACAGCGAGTACGAAAATTAATAATAATCCCCAAAATAAGGAAGTTCTATTAAGTTCTACTTTCTGGCGATTTGGATTTGGTGTTACCATAAATATCTCCTAACGTTTATCGTTGAATAAACTGCATTGCTGCGATCGCACCAATAAAAAACACGGTTGGAATACCAAGAGCGTGAACTGCTAACCATCTTACTGTAAAAATAGGATATGAAACAGGGGCGTTGGGATTACTCATTACTTAACTCCTTGTGGATAACGTTCATTAATAATCGGAACTTCTTGTCGTTCTTGTGTAAAGTACTCATCAGGACGAGGACTTCCAAATACATCGTAAGCTAATCCTGTACTGACAAATAACCAACCGGCAATAAATAAAGAGGGAATAGTAATACTATGAATTACCCAATAACGAATACTCGTAACAATATCAGAGAAGGGACGTTCTCCTGTTGTTCCTCCGGACATTTAAACTACTCCTTAAAAAAAAATATTTTTACTTATGATAAAAGATTTTTTCGAAGTTAGGGATAGATTTTACAAGGATTCATAACGTAAAAGAGTTCCTTGGTTACCTAAAACAAATCCTAACTCTGGGTTAACAAAAATAATTTTATAGAAATTAGAGGGAATATTTTCTGAACTTGACTCTTTTACCCAAAAATGACCACCGTCTTTACTTGACAATAAGCTACCACTTCCACCAGCTACCCAAACTTCATCAGCAGTACGATAAGCTAAGTTTAAGAGACCTAACGAGAATCCGACTTTTCCTTCGGGTACTGAAGGTTTTTCCCAACTTTCAAAATCTAAATTGGAAGATGGGCTTGAACTAAACCAAAGCTGCCCACCACGCGCTAACAACCATAACTTATTATCTTTTGTAAAACCCATATTTTGGATTCGTCGTGCACTTTGCCGTGAGTATGATTTCCATTTTTCTGCATCGGGGGTCCAAAGTGAATAAAAATTTCCTTTTGCTGAAACAGCAACATAGGAGCCATTCTCTGATCTATTAATATTCCTGATAACACCTAATGGTTCTTTAACTTTCGCTTTCCAACTTTGGCCACCATTACTCGTTTCGTAAATAGCACCAACATCTGTTACCATCTCAGCTTTATCTTTTCCTAATGCAGTTATTAAAATAGGATCACCTGGTAATTTATTATTTAAAGCAATACGACTCCAGGAGGAACCTCCATCTATAGTATGCAATAAAATTGCTGGTTTTCCAATAATCCAACCTTCTTTTCCTGAAAAACTGATAGAATTTAATCTATATTTATCATCATCTAGATTTAAGTTTCGAAGTTCCCAGGTTTTACCAAAATCTGTAGTTTCATAAAGCGTACTATGTGTACCTAATAACCAACCACGTTCTGGTTGACCCGGAACAAACCCTAAATCTAACAAAATTTCATTTGTTTGAAGAGGAATTAGTTTCCAAGTATTAGATTCTAAACCAGTTATACTTTTAATATTTATATTACTAATTAAAAGAATAACTAAAATTAAAAGAATTTGTCGCCAAACTTTTATCATCTTTCTACTTTTTTATAGATCGGGACATACCCAATTGAACTTAAAAACCAAATGTTGACTAACAAAATTATAATGTAAAAATTATCTAATTTATTTTAGAAAAAAAAATAAAATTAAGTAATTATAAATTAAAAAGATATTTGGTTCGGCTTTTTTCTTTTTTAAATTAATTACATAAAAAAAGATTTAAGAATTACAAATAGTTGTAATATTAATATATTAAATGCTAATATCATCTGTATACAATAAGGGCTTGTAGCTCAGTGGACTAGAGCACGTGGCTACGAACCACGGTGTCGGAGGTTCGAATCCTCCCTTGCTCGTTAAAAGTATAGAATAAGCCGGGTTTTGTTATCTTAATAATTAAGACGGTGATTATCTGTCTAAATAACTTGTTACCAAGATATTTTAGCGGTTCGTTAACAAACAGGTTGGAAAAAGACTAACCATTACCCTTAGACCTTGCTCCTAAACGGGGTTTACTTATTCGACTTTTCGAAACGCCAATTTTAACTTGCACCATTTTTCCTGTTTTAAAAAACAGAAATTGTTTATTTCTGTAGTACTGTCCTCATAGTTACCTACACTGGAAATTATCCAGCTATTTTAGTCTTTAGGGAGCCCGGACTTTCCTCAAATTATTTTTTACGATAAATTGCAATCACCTAGACTATACTTTCAGTCAGTATAATATCACAGAACGCCTAAATTATGATTAAATTATTTATTTTTTTCGTAAAAAAATATGTTATACTTGGTGAGTGTCAACTTTTGACTGGCAACTAATGGCGAGCGTGGCCAAGTGGTTAAGGCAATGGATTGTGGTTCCATCATTCGCGGGTTCAAGTCCCGTCGTTCGCCCTTGCTATTAATTACATGGTTAGATGATTTTCTAATGCAAATCGAACTAACTCTGTTCTACTAGTCGTCTTCGTTTTTTTGAATAAACGCGTAACATATTTTTCAACATTTCGCACTCCAACATTTAATTTTACGGCGATTTGTTTATTCATTAAACCATTTATAATTAAATTCAAAATTTTCTGCTCTGTGGGTGTAAAATTTATATCATTAATATATATGTTGTTATTTATAGATGAGGACTGATTTAAATATAACGTTTGAATATGGCGAACCATTAATCGTCTTATAAGAATAAGTAACTCTTCGGAATCAAAAGGTTTAGTCAAATACGAATCACAACCAGATTTATATCCTTGAATACGATCCTGAGTCATACCACAAACTGTTAATACTATTATTGGAACTAAAGAAAAATATTTATTTATTCGAAGTTGTTTAATAAAATCGTAACCATTTTGATCTTTTACCAAAATATCAATAATAAATAAATCTGGATAATAATTTGATATAATTTCCCAAGCCTCATTGATATTAGAAGACGTTCGGACAACAAATCCACTTTTTTCTAAATAAAATTTAATTGCTTGTAAAAATCCAATATCGTCATCTAATATTAGGATTTTATTTACTGCTGTTTCCATATTGATTTTTATTTTTTTCTTAAATGAACGATTTTTTTATAAAAATATGTTTTCAATCTTTCGAATAAAAAGTGTTAAAATATCAGTGATATAATACGAATATCATAGATTCATAATCAAATAAACGAATAATAAAAAAAGCTTAATAATTGGGCAGCTAAACTTTAAAAGATTAAAAATTAGAAATAGATTATTTTTATGAGTAAAATTTATGATTGGTTTCAAGAACGTTTAGAAATTCAAGAAATAGCTGACGATATCACAAGCAAATATGTTCCACCACACGTAAACATTTTTTATTGCATAGGTGGGATAACATTTACCTGCTTTTTACTTCAAGTTGCAACTGGGTTTGCTATGACTTTTTATTATAGACCTACAGTTAGTGAAGCATTTGCATCTGTTCAATATTTAATGACTGAAGTCAACTTTGGATGGTTAGTACGTTCAATTCATCGTTGGTCTGCAAGTATGATGGTATTAATGATGATTTTACATGTATTCCGAGTTTATTTAACTGGCGGTTTTAAAAAACCACGCGAATTGACTTGGGTTACGGGAGTAATTTTAGCGGTATTAACTGTTTCATTTGGAGTAACTGGCTATTCCTTACCTTGGGATCAAATTGGGTATTGGGCTGTAAAAATTGTTACTGGGGTGCCAGAAGCAATTCCTGTAGTTGGAAGTTCAATCGTTGAAATTCTACGTGGAAGCGTTAGTGTAGGTCAGTCGACCTTGACCCGCTTTTATAGTCTACATACTTTTGTATTACCTTTATTAACTGCGGTGTTTATGCTAATTCATTTCTTAATGATCCGTAAACAAGGAATTTCTGGACCATTATAATCATAACTAGATAAAAGATTTATTTTATAAAAACGTTAAGGATAAGGACTATTAAAATTTTATGTCAATACTTAAAAAACCAGATTTAACAGATCCAAAACTAAGAGCCAAACTAGCGAAAGGAATGGGCCATAATTATTATGGGGAACCTGCGTGGCCTAATGACCTTTTATATATTTTCCCAGTTGTTATTCTAGGTTCTATTGCATGTGTAACAGGCCTTGCGGTTTTAGATCCAGCAATGATTGGTGAACCGGCTGATCCATTTTCTACCCCACTTGAAATTTTACCTGAATGGTATTTTTACCCTGTTTTTCAGATTTTACGGGTAGTTCCAAATAAATTATTAGGTGTATTAATGATGGCTTCTGTTCCACTAGGGCTTATTACTATTCCATTTATTGAAAATGTAAATAAGTTTCAGAATCCGTTTAGACGCCCAATTGCAAGTGCAATCTTTTTATTTGGTACCTTTGTAACCATTTGGTTAGGTATTGGGGCAACTTTTCCTATTGATAAATCTCTAACTTTAGGTCTTTTCTAAAATAAGAGGATGATCTGGTTACATAGTAACCAGATCACTCCTCTTACTTTATTTTATAGTTACTTTAGCACCAGCTTCTTCCAATTGTTTTTTAGCCTCAGTTACTTCTTCCTTTGAAGCACCCTCACGTATTGGTTTTGGTGTCGATTCAACTAGATCTTTTGCTTCTTTTAAACCTAAGTTAGTTAAACTTCGAACTACTTTTAAAATTGCAATTTTCTTATCTGCAGGAACTTCTTCTAGAATTAAATCAAATTGAGTTTGTTCCTCAACGACTTCAGCAGCAGCCGCTGTTGACGCTGCAGGCGCCATCATAACCATACCACCACCAGCAGAAGCGTCAACACCAAACGTTTCTTCAATTTGTTTAACTAAATCAGCTGCTTCCAGTAATGTTAATTGCTTTAATTGTTCTAAAATTTCTTCTGTTTTTGTAGCCATATTGTAACTCCTAATAAAAATTTGTTTTTGAATTTAAAAAGTTATTTTTTATCTCAAATTATTCACCCAATTTCATATCACGAAGTGAATTTATATCAATTTGAATGGATGGTCCCATAGTTGTTGTGACGTATAAACTTTTCCAATAACGTCCTTTTGCACCCGAAGGCCTGTTTTTATCAATAGATTCTTGTACTGATTTTAAATTTAATAAAAGGTCTTCAGCTGAAAAGTTTGCCTTACCAAAAGGAACATGTACAATTCCGGTACGATCGCACCTAAATTCTAATTTACCAGCTTTAAACTCTTTCACTGCTTGTGTTATATCAAACGTAACTGTCCCCCCTTTCGGTGATGGCATAAGCCCTCGTGGACCTAAGAAACGACCTAATTTAGCAACTTGAGGCATCATATCGGGAGCTGCAATCAAGCTATCAAAATCTAGACGCCCCTTCATAATTTCGTCTATTAAATCCTCTGAACCAGCAACATCTGCACCTGCTTGAAGAGCTTCTTCAATTTTTTCGCCCTTTGCAATAACAGCAACACGAACAGTTTGACCTGTGCCTTTTGGCAAAATCACAGTAGCCCTTAACTGTTGATCCGTGTATTTTGGGTCGATTCCTAAACGACAATGAGCTTCTACAGTTTCAACAAATTTGGCTGTTGCTAATATCTTTAGATGAGATAGAGCTTCAGTCGCCTCATAAAGGCGATTTTCTGATTGTTGAATTAATTGGTTGAATCTTCGAGATCGTGTTTTCATTATCTTTCTCCTAAAATGTGAGCCATAACAAATTTCTAGGTTTTTAATCCGTAATGGTTATTCCCATATTGCGAGCTGTACCTTCAATAATCCGTGCTGCCATATCTAAATCTTTAGTGTTTAAATCTGGAAACTTTACTTGGGCAATTTCTTGCAGTTGAGCTTTATTAATTGAACCTACTTTCTTTTTATTAGGTGTACCCGAACCTTTATCAATCCCGGCAGCTTTTGCGATAAGAACTGAAGCTGGAGGTGTTTTTAGTACAAAACTAAAGGTCCTATCATCGTAAACTGTAATTTCTGCAGGAATAACTAAACCTGCTTTATCAGCAGTTTTTGCATTATATTCTTTACAAAAATTTATGCTACTTACTCCATATGGTCCCAATGCAGGACCTACTGGTGGAGCAGGTGTTGCTTTTCCTGCTGTTAAAACAAGTTTAATAACAGCAATTATTTTTTTAGCCATATTTTATATATTTTTTATATTTATAAGATTAATCCAGTTTCTGTTAAAACTTCAATTTAATTCATTTATAAATTTAGACTATTATTCTCTTTTTTTTTGTTTTTGTCTATACCTATACTCACTTTTAATATAAAGTTGAATGACTTAAGGCTGAAAACGTTTAATAAAAATTTGTTGTGCTAACCATTGAAAAAACCCATCTGTAAGCGAAATCATAATTATAAAAATCATTAGCGCAACTATAACTTTTTTTGTCTGAGATAGTAATTCACTTTGTGTTGGCCAACTAATTTGTTCAAATTCTTTTTTTATCCCTTTAAGTAAGTCAAAAAAGTTTAAAAGAAACATGGTTCAATTTTACCTTCAAATTTCTAATTTGATTTTTTATATATTTATTTATAATTTATAAAAAAATTTTTGGTTCTTTATTATAGCAAAATTAACGCGCCCTGGAGGAATTGAACCCCCGACATCAGGTTTTGGAAACCTGCGTTCTACCAACTGAACTAAGGACGCTTAGACATTTTTTTTTACATACACAAACTAAAGTTATCAAATTGATTAAAATTTGTCAAATGAATATAAAACACTTCTATTTGCCGTGTAGGGTACAAGAGTTTATTATAAAATGATAGTATCAATAATTTAAATCAAATGTTATGGAAAACTCAACCTTTCTAGGTTTATTTATAGCTAGTTTGCTATTAGGAATCACCGGATATTCGGTCTATACAGCATTTGGTCCACCCTCCAAAAATCTGCGCGACCCGTTTGAAGAACATGAAGATTAGTTATAAAGGTTACTCTGTTATTACAACAGAGTAACCTTTATAAAAATACAATCAATAGTTTTCCTAAATAGGTATTTATCTTGTTATTTTATTCTAGGAGGATCCCTAAAAAAAATAGCGAAAAATATAATCCCTAAAGTGCCTGCTAATAAAAAGACGTAAACCAATGCTTCCATAAATATTCCTTTTTTGGATTCAAGTTTTTTATCGTTTCCTAAATCTTTTAAAACTAAAACGTTTGTAGCTTATACAGCTTCTTGTTTACGAGTAGTTTTATCACCAACTTTTTGGAAAGCACCAAATTCAACCTGCTCACTAACTTCTTCCCCAATACCAGCAAAAACATCACGGTATAAGGTACGCGCACCATGCCAGATATGGCCAAAGAAGAAAAGTAATGCAAAACTTGCATGAGCGAAAGTAAACCATCCTCTTGCACTAGTCCTGAAAACACCATCAGATTTTAGTGTTTCACGATCAAATTCAAAAATTTCTCCTATTTGGGATTTACGCGCATATTTTTTCACGGTAGGAGGATCAACAAATGTTTGTCCATCTAATTTTCCACCATAAAAACTTACAGTAACACCAACTTGCTCAATACTATATTGAGATTCTGCTCGGCGGAAAGGAACGTCTGCTCGTAATACCCCATCTTTGTCAACTAATAAAACAGGGAAGGTTTCAAAGAAAGTAGGCATTCTGCGAACAAAAAGCTCACGGCCTTCTTTATCTTTAAAAACAGCGTGACCTAACCAAGTTTCGGCAATTCCATCGCCTTTATCCATAGGGCCTGCGCGGAAAAGTCCACCTTTAGCCGGATTATTACCAATGTAATCATAAAAGGCTAATTTTTCTGGAATAGTCGCCCAAGCTTCGGAAAGTGATTTTCCTTCTTGAACTTCACTTTGAACTCGTCGCTCAATTTCCTTTTGGAAATAACCTTGGTCCCATTGATAACGAGTTGGACCAAATAATTCTACTGGCGTAGCAGCATTTCCATACCACATTGTTCCTGCAACAACAAATGCTGCAAAAAATACAGCAGCAATACTACTAGAAAGAACAGTCTCGACATTTCCCATTCTTAAGGCTTTATAAAGACGTTGTGGCGGACGAACATTTAGATGAAATAGTCCCGCTAAAATACCGACAATACCAGCGGCAATATGGTGCGCAACAATCCCACCTGGATTAAATGGATTAAAGCCTTCTGGACCCCAAGATGGAGCAACCGGCTGAACTCTTCCGTAAACACTATATGGATCGGAAACCCACATTCCTGGACCAAAAAGTCCACTTAAATGAAATGCTCCAAATCCAAAACAAAGTAATCCAGAAAGAAATAAGTGGATACCAAACATTTTTGGTAAATCTAATGCTGGTTCGCCAGTTCTAGGATCTCTAAATAGTTCTAGATCCCAGTAAACCCAGTGCCAAATGGCTGCAAGGAATAAAAGTCCGGATAAACCAATGTGTGCTGCAGCTACACCTTCAAAACTCCAGAAACCTGGATCAGCAACATTTTCACCATTGATAGTCCAACCACCCCAAGAGTTAGTAATTCCTAGCCTAACCATAAATGGCAACACAAACATACCTTGCCGCCACATAGGATTTAAAATAGGATCAGATGGGTCAAACACTGCTAATTCATATAAAGCCATTGATCCAGCCCATCCTGCAACTAATGCCGTGTGCATCAAATGTACAGCGATTAATCGGCCAGGATCATTAAGAACAACTGTATGTACACGATACCAAGGTAAACCCATGGATAGTGCTCCTTAAAATTTAAATAAATTTTTTACTTTCTTACTTTTAATGATTTAACTTTGCGATTATTATAACCTTTTTCGGTTGTTTCTCAAAGACGTTAGCTTAAATTTCTGGTGGGATTATACTTTTCATGCTTTCCAAATTAAATAAATTTTGTAAAATTTTCAGAGCTCTTCCTTTAGCTTCGACATCTTGTTGAGCACGTAATTTAACCATTGGATCATGAAGAATTTTATTTACAATACCACGGGTTAAAGCTTCAACGACTTCTTGATGTTGGGTTCCAAATTGGCTTCCAAGTCTCGAGCGAGCTTTATCAAGTTCTTCAATACGAATTGTTTCTGCTTTTTCACGTAATTTCTTAATTGTTGGTATGGTTTCTAACGAACTCCACCAAATAGTAAAGGCTATTAATTGTTCTTCTAAAAGTCTTTCGGCCGATTTTACTAATCGCTTTCGACTTTGCTGATTATGTAAAACAACCAATTTTAAATCATCTACATTAAAAAGCTGAACATTTTCTAGTTCTGTACTATTAGGGTGAATATTACGTGGAACTGAAATATCAAATAACATTAATCCTGAAGATTTTAGATTGATTGTGGATAAATTAATACGATCCAAAAATGGTTCTTGTGCACTTGTACTCGTAAAGACAATATCTGAATCAGTAATTTCTTGTAACATTTCATTTAACGAATAAACCTTTATATTCGCATTTTGAAACTGATCGGCTAAAAATTGTGCCCGTTCTACAGAACGATTTATTATAGTGATATCGAAAACATTCTTTGATAATAGGTGTTGAACTATTAAACGAGCCATTTTCCCTGCTCCAATAATAGTAACTTTACTACCTTGCAAAGATTTTTTTTTTATTTGTGCTAATTCGACAGCAGCTGAGCTAATTGAAACTGCACCTGTGCTCAATTGGGTTTCAGTACGAACCCTTTTTCCTGCCGATATAGCCTGTTTAAATAAGTGATTTAAAATTGGGCCAATACCTTGATACTGTTGTCCAATCTGATATGCATGTTTCACTTGAGAAAGAATTTGACCTTCTCCTAAAATTAAACTATCTAAACCGGCGGTAACTTTCATTAAATGCATTACAGCATCTTGTTGTAATAACATAAATAAATGTTCACGTAATTGGTTTATAGAGAGATTACTTGAATCAGCCAAAAATTGCGTAACTTCTCTAAGAGCTGGATAATTACCTGACGTAAACAAATAGATTTCTAAACGATTACATGTGCTCAGAATCGCAACCTCTTCAATATGAGGATAGTTACATAATTCACGAATAGTATCTCCCATTTTATTATTGGAAATACTTAGTCTTTCACGAAACTCAACAGGAGCTGTTTTGTGACTTAAACCTACAACTACAATATTCATTTTTCGTCGTTTTTTAAAAAAAGAAATTTTTTCTTTACAAATTTACTTCTTTTTATATTTTATATATTTTTTTGTATAAAGGGAAAAAACCTATTCATTAAATTTTATAAACTTAAATGTTTTCAGAATAGCCAAATTTGAAGAAAAATTTGTTTAAAGTAGTTGATGACATAACTTTTCTTTCAAAATGGTATTCAATATACTTACATAAAATTTGTTCAATCGATAAATAAAAAGGGGAAAACCCATTCGGCAAATAATCACCAAAAGATTCAACCAATTTCTGTAAAATATAAAGCTGGACAGGCGTTAGGTTAGCTAAAACTTCGGATTTCTTTACATATGACCGTCGCACAATCCCACCCATGGATGCACTTAAACTTATAGGCTCCTTTACAAACTTATAAGGATTACTTATCCTTAAACACTTATACGTAATATTACAATAATGTAATTGAGGAGCAAACCCAAATAAAGCTAAAAAATGAAGTAAACTTTTGAGTAAAATTACTAAGGTAGATTTTTCCGGATATCGAATCATTTTATCTACATAATATACAAAGGTATCAAATAATAATTGTTGTTCTTCAACAATACCGCCTAGTCTTTGAAAAAGAATTAATTCTCTTAAGTATTGTATTGCAATGATTTTTAAAATACTTTTAGATTGAATTGGGTAATAAAGATTAATCTTGGCAAATCGTAATTTATCCCATGTTTTTCCAGGATATAAAAAAAATTTATATTCTATAAAACAACAGGTAGAAAATTTATAAACGAAGTCATTTTTTTTTGTTTTTTGAACAACCTTTTGAATGCCTTTTTCGCGTGCAAAAATTGTTAACAAACGTTCATTTTTACTTAATGGGTCAGATTTTAAAATAATTGCTTTTGTAAACACATGCTAAAGTTAATGCTTTTTTTGAATTCAATATTCGATTTCAATTCTCAAATTTTAGAGAATTTCTCCTTTGTCTCAAAATTAGTATACAAAGGAGAAACGTAACAAAAAAAAGTTGTATTCTTTATTTCCAAGTTACATCTACATTTTCTAAAATTAGAGATGAATTATAGATTTGAAGAATAATTAATAAAAATACAAAAAATAATAGCATAAATACAGCCATTAAAGGTGTTGTTCCCCAACCTGGAGCAACTTTTCCATATTCTGAATTTAAGGGTCTTAATAAATTACCTAAAGCAGTACGTATTGCCATAATTATCCATTTAAATGAACTTTAAATATATATATCAATTTTACAATAACTTAAAAACATTTACGCACAAATTCAAAGGTACAAAACATTTTTTCTAAAAGTTATTTAATAAATATATACTTTGATAAGATATAGATATCCAACATTGTTTAGTATGAATTTTCAACTGGTTTTACAAGAAACTTTTGTTTTAGCACAGAGATTTTTTTTACAGTTAAAGCGTCGGCCAATAACCTTGATATCCGGTATTCTTCAGCCTTTAATTTGGTTGCTTTTATTTGCAAATTTATATCAAAAAGCACCTATTAACTTTTTAGGAAATGAAACCCCTTATTTAGAATTTTTTAGTCCCGGAATTATTGTTTTCACTGCTTTTAATGGTGCATTGAATGCTGGTTTACCATTAATCTTTGATCGGGAATTCAACTTTCTTGATCGTTTATTAATTGCACCATTAATTTCACGTTTTTCTATAGTATTTGCAGCATGTACTTTCATAATTAGTATTAGTTTGTTGCAAACTGTTATCGTTTTTGTAGTTACAACATTCTTAGGTGCCACTCTTCCAAATTTCTTAAATAGCTGTTTAATAGCTTTAATTTTACTTCTTCTTGTTTTAGGAGTAACAGCTATAAGTTTAAGTTTAGCTTTTTCCTTATCTAGTCATATTGAATTAATTGGACTTATTTTAATTATAAATTTACCTATTTTGTTTACTAGTACAGCATTGGTCCCAATAAAGTTTATGCCCAATTGGTTACAATTTACTGCTGTATTAAACCCATTGAGTTATGCTATTGAAGCTATACGGTATCTATACTTAAATTCAACATGGAGTTTTACACACAATTTATTTGATGGTATAGAGCAAAATATTAGGCTGATAGATTGTTTTGTGATCTTAATTGTTTTAGACATTATAGTACTATTTTGTATGAATACTTTATTTAAAAAAAGCATATCATAAAGTAAATTAAAATAAATCGAATTTAGATATTCTAAACGGGTTAGCGCGATTTAAACTTATGTTAAACTAAATTAAATCGAACACATTACGTTGCGTATTTATTTTATTAGGAGAACATTTTTATGTTAACGTTAAAAATTGTTGTTTATACCGTAGTAATCTTTTTTGTGTCATTATTTATCTTTGGCTTTTTATCCAATGACCCTGCGCGTCGACCTAATAAAAAGAATATTAATTAAGTTAATTTAATAAAATCTATCTTTTTTGTTGTTTAAATTGAGTGCAATTTAAACAACAAAAAAGATAGATTTTATTAAATTAACTTAATTGCTTTGAAACCTAGAAAAGAAATGAATGTTGCTCCAAAAACAAATCCCAAAAGTAAAACATATTGTACAAAAACTGTCATTTCTTCGTCCTGATTCTTTTTCGACTTATAACCCTTATTATAAATGATCTATAGCTTCATAAACAATTACGATTGTGATGAATTTTGATCCGAGTTTGAGAATGAGACGTCAATAACATCGTTGTCCTCGCCGGAAACCGTTTCGTCTGGTGCGGAAGTTTGGTTTTGAGGGTTTTGTTGATTAGATTTGGAAACAACTTGCTGAAGTTTTTCAAAGAAAATTTTGATTTGTTCGTAATTTTTTTCTTGAATCGCTTCTTTCAATGAAATAATAATTTTTTCAACTGCTTCTTTTTGTTCGGAGGAAGTGTTTGGTTCCTTCAATTCACGTTCAACTTGATAAATGAAAGATTCTGCATTATTGATTAAATCAATTTTTTCTCGTTTTTCTTTATCTAGTTCGGCATTTCTTTTGGCCTCTTCCACTAAACGCTCAACTTCAGTTTTATCTAACGTTGAGGCTCCAGTAATTGTAACAGAATTCTGATTTCCTGTTCCTTTGTCTTTTGCTGTAACGGAAAGAATACCATTTGCATCAATATCAAATGTTACTTCGATTTGGGGGACTCCACGCGGTGCTGACGCAATTCCATCTAGACGGAAATTTCCTAAACTCTTATTATCTTTTGCTAATTCGCGTTCACCTTGAAGAATATTAATATCTACATTACTTTGCCCATCTTGTGCAGTTGAAAAAAGCTCATATCTTTTAGTTGGTATTGTTGTATTACGTGGAATAATTTTTGTCATAACCCCACCTAAAGTTTCTACCCCTAATGAAAGAGGAATAACATCTAATAATAAAATATCTTTCACTTCCCCAGCTAACACTCCGCCTTGAACTGCAGCTCCAATAGCAACAACTTCATCTGGATTAACACTTTGATTAGGGGTTTTATTTAAAACTTTTTGAACCAATTCTTTAACTGCTGGAATACGAGTAGATCCGCCAACTAAAACTACTTCATGAATATCGCTTTTTTGTAACTTCGCATCGCGAATTGCGTTTTCGACTGGTATGCGACATCTTTCTATTAAAGGTGCGCATAACTCTTCAAATTTTGCACGGTTTAGGGTAGTATCATAGTGCTTTGGACCGGAAGGAGACAAATAAAGGAAAGGCAATGTTATATCAGTTTGTGTAGCACTAGATAACTCTATTTTCGCTTTTTCTGCAGCTTCAATAAACCTCTGCATAATTTGTTTATCAGTGTTAACTTGAACTCCTTCAGATTTTTGGAAATCATCTACAAAATAATTAACGAGAGCCTGATCAAAATCATCCCCCCCCAAATGTGTATCACCAGAAGTTGATAATACTTCAAAAACACCCTCTCCAACATCTAAAATGGATACGTCAAATGTACCCCCACCCAAGTCAAAAACTAAGATCGTTTCGTTTTTCTTTTTATCTAACCCATAAGCTAAAGATGCAGCAGTAGGTTCATTAATAATACGAAGTACCTCTAAACCAGCAATTTTACCTGCATCTTTGGTAGCTTGACGTTGGGAGTCGTTAAAATATGCAGGTACTGTTATAACAGCTTGATTTATTGTTTCCCCAAAATATTGACTTGCATCTTCAGCTAATTTACGTAATACTTGTGCTGATATTTCTTCTGGGGTTAAAGACTTTCCTAATGCAGGACATTCAATTAAAACATTTTGTGTTCCCGAAACTCGATAAGAAACATTTTTTGCCTCGTCTTCGATCTCTGAGAATTTGCGTCCAATAAACCGTTTTACAGAATAATATGTATTTTCAACGTTGATTACCGCTTGTCGTTTTGCTACTTGGCCTACTAATCGATCCCCATCTTTCGTAAAAGCAACAACTGAAGGTGTAGTTCTTTGACCCTCAGCATTTGTAATAACTGTTGGTTTTCCACCCTCTAATCCAGCAACAACCGAATTGGTTGTCCCTAAATCTATACCGATAACTTTTTTAATAACCATGGCTCAATTTTTAAATGAAAAAAGATTTTCACTTATACTGACATAGTGTTTCATATATTACAATTCGAAATAACCGAACTCTTTTACTCGTTTTTGGAATTCTTCGATTATAATTAGGAATATATATATATATATGGCTCAGTAGCTCAGCGGTAGAGCAGGGGACTCATAAGCCCAAGGTCGCAGGTTCAAACCCCGCCTGAGCCATTAAAACACTAACAAACATAAGGCGGTACCCAGATTCGAACTGGGGAATAAAGGATTTGCAATCCTCTGCCTTACCACTTGGCTATACCGCCTAACTTTATTTAGAAATACATAACATTTCTTAAGTTTATAACAACATATTATATGGCAGATTTATATTTTATTAAAGAAATAATGTCGCAATTTTCGAATTCTGATAAAACATGTTCATTTTGGGTCAGTGAACAAATTGATCTTAGCCTGATGGCATTAGAATGTATACAAGAAAGTTTCTTAACCAAACAAAACGTTTTTTTATATCCAATAAATCTTCAAAAAAATCAAAGTTTAATTGACATTAAAGACGAGGAAATTAAGAACTTACGAAGAACAAATCCCCTAAGAAAAAATTTTACAAATAAAAATTTAAATATACAGGAAACAAAAATTTTAATAGAAATTTTATATAGGTTTTGTCAAAAAGAACATTTAAAAATCTATACCTTATGCCTAGAACATCGTACTAAACCAATAGAAACAACAAAACCTACTTTTTTACAAAAATTTTTACAAAATTTTAAAAAAAAAATTTTGCTTTTAATGGATTTAAAATCGACTGAAAAACATTTTCCTCAAAAAGAAATTGAGGAGAAATTGGATTACCTCGCTATAAAATTATTATACCAATTAGATTTGAGTACGGAACTTGAAGGATTTGAAACCCTTTGCTCTATTATTTTGCTGGAAAGTTAAAAATTTTTTATTGAATATAAAAATATAATAGTAAATGAACCCTTAAATATGTTAGAGAAAAAATCTAGTTTAATTCATCAAAAAGAATCTAACTTTATGTTACAAACTCGATTAATGGCTATGGCAACTTTAGCCATTTCACTTCTTACTAGTGGACTAATTTTTTGGACTCTTAATACTCTTGAAAATAATGCAATCTTTAATGATACATACTTTAGTAAAGACTTAGGATTACTTCTTATTAAAGAACTTCAACCTGAAATAAAAAAAAATGATGATCTAAGCCAATTCATAACACGTTGCCAGTATTTTTATAAAAACTTATCAAGTTTACGCTATATAATTATTTTTGATACTAACATAAATGTGATTTCAAGTTTCCCCTCTTCCTTTTATCAAATTAAAACATCCCCCGAGTTCAAAAAAGAATTAAAAAGTTGTTTTCAATCATTAAAAATCAAAAATGAATACACAATATTACAACATTTAACAAGCGAAGGGCTTATTACTAATATAGTAATGCCATTAAAACAAAATGATCACATAGCGATTTTAGGAATTAATCCAAATTATACTACTAATACATCCGTCGTTTTAACACGTGACTTAACAATTGCAATATTTATTTCTATTTGGATTATGGTTCTATTAGGAGCCGCATTTAATGCTTTAACAATCACACAACCCATTAAAGAACTATTACGCGGTGTAAAAAATATTACTGCCGGGAATTTTAAACAACGAATTCATTTACCTTTTAAAGGAGAACTTGGAGAACTTATAATTAATTTTAATGAAATGGCTGAAAGATTAGAACATTATCAAGAACAAAGAATTGAGGAATTAACTACAGAAAAATCAAAATTAGAAACATTAATATTCACTATTCAAGACGGAGCCATCCTTGTTGATACCGAATTACGAATTATTTTAATTAACCCCGTTGCACAAAAAATTTTTAATTGGGAAAATAAAAAAATTGTGGGAACAAACATCTTGGATCAATTACCTCTTGGTATACGAATCCGATTAGTTGATCCCCTTTATCAAATGATTTCTCAAAATTTTGCAAATCGAGGGCTAAAAAAAGTGAAGAAGCTGGAATTAAATATTTTGGAAACCAATAAAACAAAACGGACCATACGAATATTACTAAATCCAGTATCTGATTATCATCAAACGAAATTTAAAGGTATTGCTATAACAATTCAAGAGATTACTGGGGAGATTGAATTAGACGAAGCAAAAAGTCAATTTCTTAGTAATGTTTCACATGAATTAAGAACACCATTATTTAATATAAAATCGTTTATTGAAACCTTATATGAATATAATTCTATTTTGAAAGAACCGCAAAGATTAGAATTTTTAGAAACTGCAAATAAAGAAACAGACAGATTAACAAGATTAGTTAACAATGTGCTTGATTTATCAAGATTAGAATCTGGGCGAAATTATCCATTTTTTTATATTGATGTAAAACAGACGATAGAACAAAGCTTACGCATTTATAAATTAACCGCAAAAGAAAAAAAGATCATTTTTTTTACGCAAATGGATAAATTTTTACCAAATATACTTGGTAATTATGATCTGATACTTCAAGTATTAAATAATTTAATTGGGAATAGTTTGAAATTTACATTTATAAAAGGCTCCATTTTAATTCGCGCTTATAAAATTTGTATTATAAAAAAGAATTTGCCACCAAAACATAAAATTCGAATAGAATTATCTGATACCGGTATAGGAATTAATAAAGAAAATCAAAAACTTGTTTTTGATAGATTTTTCAGAGTTGAAAATCAAATTCATACCTTAGAAGGAACGGGTTTAGGCTTATCAATTGTCCAAAATATTATACAAAAACATAACAGTCGAATTCATCTTGTTAGTGAAATCAATAAGGGGAGTACTTTTTGGTTTGATTTTGAACTTTAAATTGTGTCTATTAAACACAATTTAAAGTTCAAAATTAGTAATTAGTTAGTCTAAAAGCTTCATAGATAATACTGGTTCGTTTTCTCTATCAATACCTTTTTCAAAACCACCACTAGCTGCTCTAGCTCTACCTGCATGCCATAAATGGCCAATAAACAAGAAGAAACCTAAAACAAAATGGGAAGTAGATAACCAAGATCGAGGAGATACGTAATTTACAGAGTTAATCTCTGTTGCAACACCACCTACAGAGTTTAGAGAACCTAATGGAGCATGAGTCATATACTCAGCTGCTCTACGTTCTTGCCATGGTTGAATATCATTTTTAATTTTATTTAAATCCAACCCATTCGGACCACGTAATGGTTCTAACCATGGTGCACGTAAATCCCAGAAACGCATGGTTTCTCCGCCAAAGATAATTTCACCTGTTGGAGATCTCATAAGGTATTTTCCAAGACCAGTAGGGCCTTGAGCAGAACCCACATTTGCACCTAAACGTTGGTCTCTTACAAGGAAAGTGAAAGCTTGGGCTTGAGAAGCTTCAGGACCAGTTGGTCCATAAAATTCACTAGGATATGCGGTGTTATTGAACCAAACGAAACAATTCGCAATAAAGCCCATCATCGAAAGAGCAGCTAAGCTATATGATAGATAAGCTTCTCCGGACCATATCAGTGCTCTACGAGCCCATGCAAATGGTTTAGTTAAAATATGCCAAATTCCACCAGCAATGCAGATAAATCCAAGCCAAACATGCCCACCAATGATATCTTCTAGATTATCGACACTAACAATCCAGCCGTCACCACCAAATGGAGATTTAGCTAAATAGCCAAAAATCACTTGTGGATTTAGAGTTGGATTGCTAATCATTCTTACATCTCCTCCGCCAGGTGCCCAAGTATCATAAACACCGCCGAAGAACATTGCTTTAAATACTAAAAGAAATGCACCGGTACCTAATAAGATTAAATGGATACCAATAATAGTGGTCATCTTGTTTTTATCTTTCCAATCATATCCAAAGAATGGGAAAGATTCTTCAAGAACTTCTGGCCCAATTAAAGCATGATAAATTCCACCAAAACCTAATACAGCAGAAGAAATCAAATGTAAAACACCTACAACAAAATATGGATAAGTGTTTATAACTTCTCCTCCAGGACCTACACCCCAACCTAATGTTGCAAGATGTGGTAATAAAATAAGTCCTTGTTCATACATCGGTCTCTCTGGTACAAAATGTGCAACTTCAAATAAAGTCATAGCACCTGTCCAGAAAACAATAAGTCCAGCATGCGCAACATGGGCGCCAAGTAATTTTCCAGATAGATTGATAAGTCTAGCATTTCCAGACCACCAAGCATAACCGGTCGAATCTTGATCACGACCGCTTGATACTAAAGAGCTATTAAAGGGCGTTTCCACGTGGTAAAACCTCCTCTGAGAAGACAAAATTTTCGTGAGGTTGATCTTGAGTTGCCATCCAAGCGCGAATACCCTCGTTTAATAGAATATTCTTTGTATAGAAAGTTTCAAACTCAGGATCCTCCGCAGCTCTGATTTCTTGTGAAACGAAATCGTATGCTCGTAAATTAACTGCTAATCCCACAACACCTAAAGCACTCATCCATAAACCAGTTACTGGTACAAATAGCATGAAGAAATGTAACCAACGTTTGTTAGAAAATGCTACTCCAAAGATTTGAGACCAGAAGCGGTTTGCAGTAACCATAGAGTAAGTTTCTTCAGATTGTGTCGGGTTAAATGCTCTGAATGTATTAGAACCTTCACCGTCTTCGAATAATGTATTTTCTACTGTAGCCCCATGGATAGCACATAATAATGCCGCACCTAAAACACCAGCAACACCCATCATATGGAATGGATTCAGGGTCCAGTTATGGAATCCTTGGAAAAAAAGAAGGAAACGGAAAATTGCTGCTACACCAAAACTAGGAGCAAAGAACCATCCAGCTTGACCTAATGGATAAATTAGGAATACAGCTACGAATACTGCGATTGGTCCAGAAAATGCAATTGCGTTATACGGTCTTAAACCGATAAGGCGTGCAATTTCAAATTGTCTTAACATAAATCCGATAAGACCAAAAGCACCATGTAGTGCAGTAAATGTCCATAGTCCACCAATTTGACACCAACGTGTAAAATCACCCTGAGCTTCCGGACCCCATAAGAATAATATGGAATGCCCCATACTATTAGCTGGAGTAGAAACAGCAGCAGTTAAAAAGTTACATCCTTCTAAATAAGAACTAGCTAAACCATGAGTATACCATGAGGTTACAAAGGTTGTACCAGTAAACCACGCACCTACAGCTAAGTATGCACAAGGTAATAATAATAGACCTGACCAGCCAACAAAAACAAAACGATCTCGTTTTAACCAATCATCAAGGACATCGAACCAACCTCTTTCTTGTTGACTACGTCCAATAGCTATGGTCATAACTCCAATCTCCCTATATAATATCTCAGATTATTCATTAACTTTTTTTATATCAGGGGAATCTTTTTTCAGGGAAAATAAATTAGAACTTTATATAAAAGAAAGGTTTTGAAAAATTTACTTTTCTTTACAGTTAACAAAATTATAAGCGCAATTTGCGGAAAATAGTATATCCTAACGAAGATTTTTTCTCTACAACTGAGTTGAAATTTTGTGAATTTGTGAATAAGTAATAAAAAAATTTCAAATCATTTATTTGAATGTATTATAATATTGCTGTATTCGTTCAAATAAAATAATAAGATCTATATTTCTCTTATCAAGAATATGGATACTATAGTAACACTATTCCATAATAGAGGAGAACTTGAACATGTCCCTTGGGATTCTAGGTACCAAAGTAGGTATGACCCAAATATTTAATAATACAGGTCAAGCAGTACCAGTAACGGTTATAAAAGCTGAGCCTTGTATTATAACTCAATTGAAAACGACAAAAACAGACGGTTATAACGCAGTACAGTTGGGTTATCAAACAGTAGCTGAAAACAAATTAACTAAACCGGAACTTGGTCACCTTCAAAAAACAAACTCCCAACCTGTTAAGTATTTAAAAGAGTTTCGTTTATCTAATGAGGAAGCCAAAGATTTTCAAGACAAGTACCAATTATTAACCCAAGAAAACTTGGAAGAAAAAAACACAATTGGCTTAGATATCTTAAATTCGGTCCAAATGATAGATATTACAGGATATAGTATTGGAAGAGGATTTATGGGCTATCAAAAAAGACATAATTTTAAAAGAGGGCCTATGTCTCACGGTTCAAAAAATCACCGCTTACCGGGGTCGATTGGAGCAGGTAGTACACCTGGTCGCGTTTATCCTGGTACACGTATGGCTGGAAGAAAAATAAGTCGAAAAACTACGATAAAAAAATTGCAGATTGTACAAATTGATCTTGAAAACAGTCTTTTAATAATAAAAGGATCAGTACCAGGAAAAGCAAAAGGGTTATTATATATTTCTCCTTCTAAAACCCGATAAATCAATGAAATTTTGAATTAGAAAGTGTTTTTTCTAAAGACATTTTTTATCTAAGTCATTTTTATAAAAACAAACTTTTATTCACATCATGGACGAATTTAAACAAATTGAAAATTTGCAAATCATTAAAAATCCAGTAATAACAGAAAAAAGTTATAGACTTTTGGAGGAAAGACAATATACATTTGATGTCGATCCACGTGCAAATAAACAACAAATCAAGCAAGCAATTGAAAGCTTATTTTCTGTTAAAGTAGACGCTGTAAACACTTATCATAAACCAAAAAAAAAACGCCGTGTTGCAAAATTTGTTGGTAATCGAGTTCATTATAAAAGAGCTATTGTTACATTAAATGCAAATTCTTCAATTACACTTTTTAGCGATAACTAAAAACAACAACTAATTAAATTTTAATTTTATGCCTATTCGTTCTTATAAACCATATACAGCTGGTACGCGTAATCGTACAGTAGTTGAATTCGTCGAGATAACAAGAGATAAGCCCGAAAAAAAATTAACTTTTTTTCAACATAGAAAAAAAGGACGGAATAATCAAGGTTTGATTACTACACGACATAAAGGGGGTGGAACAAAACGTCTTTATCGATTAGTTTCTTTTAAAAGAAGTCAATCACAAATACCTGCCAAGGTAGCAGAAATTGAGTACGATCCAAATAGAAAAGCCCGTATTGCTTTATTACATTATCAAAATGGTAGTAAAGAATATATTTTACATCCTAAAGGTTTGCAGATTGGGAATTTCATTTATACTGGTCCAGAAGCTCCTATCGAAATTGGCAATGCGCTGCCATTAGCTAAAATTCCTTTGGCTACACAAATTCATAACGTGGAATTAAAACCCGGAAAAGGGGGGCAATTAGTACGTTCTGCCGGTGCATCAGCTCAAGTTTTGGCTAAAGAAGGAAAATATGTAACATTACGTTTACCGTCTGGCGAAATGCGCATGGTAGAAAAAGAATGTTACGCAACAATAGGCCAACTAGGTAATATTGATCATGGCAATATTAAAATCGGAAAAGCCGGTCGGAATCGTTGGTTAGGGAAACGTCCTACCGTTCGAGGAGTAGTAATGAATCCTGTTGATCACCCACATGGAGGGGGAGAAGGAAGAGCACCAATTGGGCGTAGTGCACCTGTAACCCCATGGGGTAAACCGGCGTTAGGTAAACGAACAAGAAAAAATAATAAGTATAGTGATAAATATATTTTACGGAGACGAAAATTCTTTGAATAAAAGTAATTTTGTTTACAGATATCAGGAAAAAAATTCATTTATAAAAAATTATTTAGAAAAGTAAAAAATGGCACGTTCTTTGAAAAAAGGTCCGTTTGTTTCATATCGTTTGTTACAAAAAATTTCTTCCTTAGGGGAAAAAGATATCATTAATACTTGGTCAAGATCTTCTACCATTTTACCGATAATGGTTGGTTATACAATAGGCGTTCATAATGGCCGCACTCATATTCCAATTTTTATAACAGATCAAATGGTAGGACATAAACTAGGAGAATTTGCACCAACTCGTAATTTTAAAGGACATTCAAAAAATGATAAAAAAACCCGTCGTTAAAGATAATGTTGTCGAGGTTAAAGCAACCTTACGATACTTACGAACATCACCGTATAAAGTTCAACGAATATTAGACCAAATTCGTGGGCGTTCTTATGCTGAAGCATTGATGATTTTAATGATGTTACCATATCGTGCTTCACGTTTAGTTTTAAAACTTTTACTTTCTGCGATTGCGAATGCTAAAAACCGATTAAATCTTAATGATCCGACTCAGTTAATTGTCAACAAAACATATGTTGATCAGGCGCCTGATTTTAAGCGTTTCCGCGCACGTGCTAGAGGTAGAGGCTATCCGATTCAAAAACCAAGCTGTCACATTACTATTATTCTTGAATGTACCAAATAATCTTAGGGAAATAACTTATTGAATCAGGAAAAAGGAACAATTTATGGGACAAAAAATAAATCCAATTGGCTTGCGTATAGGAATTGGCCAAAAACACCGCTCTTGCTGGTTTGCAAATCCAAAACAATATCCAACATTAGTAGAAGAAGATTATAAAATCCGTCAATATTTTGAAAAAAATTTACCAAATGCGGGAGTTACCCAAATTTTTATTAGAAGAAAAGCTAATCAAATTGAATTAGAGCTTCGTACAGCCCGTCCAGGAATAATCGTTGGAAGAGAAGGAAATGGTTTGACGACATTACGAAAAGCTTTAAAAAAATTATTAAAAAATGAACGTCAAATTCGTTTAAATATAGTCGAAATCAAGCAGGTTGATTCCGAAGCATCTTTAATGGGAGAATATATTGTTCAACAACTAGAAAGAAGAGTTTCTTTTCGCCGAATTTTACGTCAAGCCATAAGTCGTGCTAAGCGTGCTTCTGTTAAAGGTATAAAAATTCAAGTTTCTGGGCGTTTAAATGGCGCAGAAATTGCACGAACAGAATGGCAACGAGAAGGACGCGTACCTTTACAAACATTACGCGCAGATATTGACTATTCATATAGAGAAGCACATACAATTTATGGGGTACTAGGAGTAAAAGTATGGATTTTTAAAGGTGAATTATTACCTGAGTAGTAAAAAATTTTATATTTATTAAAAGATTCAAAAAGTAAGAAAATGTTAAGTCCTAAAAGAACAAAATTTCGTAAACAGCAAAGAGGAAGAATGAAAGGCGTGAGTAGTCGGGGCAATAAAGTCTCTTTTGGTACATTTGGACTACAAGCTCTAGAACCAACATGGATTACTTCACGCCAGATTGAAGCAAGTCGACGAGCAATAAGTCGTTATGTACGTCGCGGGGGTAAAATATGGATACGTGTATTTCCAGATAAACCAATCACAATGCGCGCGGCTGAAACCCGTATGGGTTCAGGTAAAGGAAACCCAGAATTTTGGGTGGCTGTTGTAAAACCTGGACGAATTTTATTTGAAATTAAAGGAGTTTCGCAAACAATGGCGCAAGCGGCGATGCATATTGCCTCTTCAAAACTACCAATAAAAACAAAATTTGTAAAAAGAATAGAAGAAAATACTTAAAACAGTCCATTTTGAAAATAAAGTTAAAGTTTTATGGTTACAAAAGAGAAAGTGGGTATAGTTGTGAGTAATCGAATGGATAAAACGGTAGTTGTTTCCGTAAATAATCGTGTTCCTCACCCTAAATATGGAAAAATAATAGTACAGACAAAAAAATATAAAGCACATGATGACGAAAATTTTTGTCAAATCGGTGATCAAGTCCGTATTTTGGAAACAAGACCGTTGAGTCGTACTAAACGGTGGAAAGTTATTGAAGTTTTGTCTTCAGCAACCAAAACAGAGAAGTTTATATAACGCATAGGTATAAAGAAAATGATTCAAGCACAATCTTATTTAAATGCAGCAGATAACAGCGGTGCAAGAAAACTAATGTGTATTCGAGTTCTAGGTGGAAGTAATCGTCGTTATGCCGGGATTGGCGATGTTATTATCGCAGTTGTTAAAGATGCAACTCCTAATATGCCTGTAAAACGATCAGATACAGTACGAGCGGTTATTGTTCGAACTAAAAAAGGATTACAACGTAACAATGGCATGGGTATCAGATTTGATGATAATGCTGCTGTTATTATTAATACAGATGGTAATCCGAAAGGAACAAGGGTGTTTGGTCCGGTAGCTCGCGAATTAAGAGACAAAAATTTTACAAAAATAATTTCATTAGCGCCAGAAGTTATTTAAAATTCAAATAAGGATTGCATTATATGGTTCAAAGATTAAAAACTTTTTACGAACAAACAGTCATAAATCAACTCATTAGTCAATTTGAGTATAAAAATATTCACGAAGTACCGAAATTAACCAAAATTACAGTAAATCGTGGATTAGGTGAAGCATGCCAAAACGCTAAGATTTTAGAAGCGTCAATGAAAGAGTTAGCTCTAATTACTGGTCAAAAAAGCGTGTTAACAAGAGCGAAAAAAGCTATTGCAGGTTTTAAACTTCGCAAAAACATGCCTATTGGTATTATGGTTACTCTTCGAGGCGATTATATGTACGCATTTTTAGATCGATTAATTACACTTGCTCTTCCGAAAATTCGTGATTTTCGTGGTTTAAACCCAAAAAGTTTTGATGGTAGAGGAAATTATAATGTTGGATTAAAGGAACAAATTATATTCGCAGAAATCAATTATGATACTATAGAGCATATTCGTGGTATGGATATTTCGATAGTAACAACAGCAAAGACAGATCAAGAAGGCTTTTCATTATTAAGTTTATTAGGAATGCCTTTTGCGCAAAGTTAAAACGGAGGAAGAATGGTAAACGATACTATAGCCGATATGTTAACTCGTATACGTAATGCAAATTTAGTGCATCACCAAATTGTCCAAGTCCAATCGACAAAAATGACAAAACGCATTTCAAAAGTTTTAAAAGAACAAGGCTTTATTGAAAACTTTGAAGAAATTCAAAAAGAAGCAAAAAGTTATTTATTATTATCGTTAAAGTATAAAGGAAAAAAACGTCAACCTGTTATAAATGCATTAAAACGGATAAGTAAACCAGGATTACGTGTATATAGCAACAAAAAAGAATTACCGCGGGTGTTAGGAGGATTGGGTATTGCAATTATTTCTACATCTTCAGGTGTAATGACAGATGAAGAAGCACGTCGTAATGGCCTTGGAGGCGAAGTGCTTTGTTATATTTGGTAAGATTTAAAGAGATTAAAACGAATTATGTCCCGAATAGGTAAACGTTTAATAAACATCCCGGATAAAGTTCAAATACAGTTTGATAATGATTATATTATCGTAACTGGTCCAAAAGGAGAACTTCGTAAAAAATTACCTTCTTCTTTAAAGGTAATTCAAAATAATGAAACTATCCATGTAGTACGTGCGAATGAGTCATTGGTAGCACGTCGACTTCATGGAATGTTTAGAACAATTATTTCGAATCTAATAGAAGGAGTATCAAAAGGCTTTGAGCGACGTCTTGAAATTCAAGGTGTTGGTTATCGAGCACAAATAGAAACAGGGAATTTGGTTCTTAATATTGGTTTTAGCCATCCTGTTATTATAAATCCACCATCCAATTTAGAAATTAATGTTGTTAATAACAACAATATTATCGTTAAAGGGATTGATAAAGAATTAGTTGGTAAAATTGCAGCACAAATTCGATCTATTCGTCCTCCAGAACCTTACAAAGGTAAAGGTATTCGCTATAGTGAAGAGTTGGTTAGACGTAAAGTTGGTAAAGCAGGTAAAAAATAATTTATGAAAATATCTTCAAAAACGGCAACGCAAGCCCGACATAAACGTGTAAGAAAAAAGGTTATCGGTACTCTAGATAAACCTCGTTTCAGTGTTTTTCGATCTCACAATCATATTTACGCACAAATCATTGATGATACAGCTCATAGAACTTTAGTCGCTAGTTCTACATTAGAAGATTCAATAAAACAATTAAACTTATCCAGTACAGCAACATGTACCGCCTCAGCACAAGTAGGTCAAATGATCGCACAAAAGTGCTTAGAAAAAGGAATAGTAAATGTTGTGTTTGATCGTGGTGGTAAGCTTTATCATGGGAGAGTAAAAGCATTAGCAGAAGCTGCCCGCCAGACTGGTCTAAATTTTTAAACTATATAACAGTTATGGAATATGGAATCAAATATTAAAACAAATCTTTCAAATCGTTCAACAAAAAAACTAAAAGAAAAAGATTGGCAAGAACGAGTTATTCAAATACGACGAGTGACAAAAGTAATTAAAGGTGGGAAAAAACTTAGTTTCCGCGCCATTGTTGTTGTTGGGAACGAGCAAGGTCAAGTCGGGATTGGGGTAGGAAAAGCAAGTGATGTTATTGGTGCCTTAAAAAAAGGTATTGCTGATGGAAAAAAACACTGTATAACAATACCTTTAACAAAATCGAGCTCAATTCCTCACCCAATTACTGGAGTAGCGGGAGCTGCGAATGTGATTATTCGCCCAGCATCGGAAGGAACTGGGGTAATTGCTGGGGGTGCTGTTCGAACTGTGCTTGAATTAGCTGGTATAAAAAATATATTAGCGAAACAATTAGGATCAAAAAATCCATTAAATAATGCTCGTGCAGCAATCCACGCTTTATCAAATTTACGTAATATTTCCGCTGCTTTAAAAGAAAGATTTTAGGTTTTCCATGAAGGTCTAATTAGGATCTTCATGGAAATCTTTTTTTATTAGTAAAATAATTTAAAAAACAAATATTATAGAAAAAAGGATTAATCGTATGATTTTAAAGTTTTTGAGGTTTTTGTATTCGAATACAAAAACAATATTTGAGACAATAAACCAATCCGAAGACCTTCGAAAACGTATTCCAATAACTTTAGGCATTTTAATTCTTATCCGATTGGGTATGTTTATACCCTTACCTATGGGTGAAATAAATTTAGATGGTGATCAGAGTGGTTTGTTTAATTTATTTAATCTTTTATCAGGAGGTGGTTTTTCAAAAATAAGTTTATTTAGTTTGAATATTATTCCATATTTAAACGCTTCTATGTTTATACAATTTTTAACAAAAGTGGTACCCAGTCTCGATAATTTGAGAAAAGAAGGCGGTCGTACTAATAGAAAAAAACTTCGCCGAATTACGCGAGTCACGACTATTTTTTGGGCTATCGTACAAGGATTTTTTTTAACTTGGTTTAAAATAAAACCTAATTTACTAAATTGGAATTTTTTTATTGGAATAAAAATTGTATTTATTCTCACTGTTGGCTCAATGTTAGTGGTATGGTTAACCGACAAAATAACAGACCAAGGTATTGGCAATGGATCAACTCTATTAATTGCTATAAATACATTACCAAAAATTCAACTGTCAAATGGATTTTTTTCTTTGTATGACTTCCTAAATTATTTTTCTTCACAAGAAATTTTTGTTCTTTTTTTTGGTGTAATTTTAAAAATTTGTTCTTCTTTTTTACTGCTCCTAATAACAGTTTTAAATGTTATTTGTTTACAAGAAGCAACACGGCAGATACCAGTCATTGTTGGTAAACAAGCAAGAGAAAAAATGTTGAGAAAAACTGAATCTCAACAAGGTAATGAGTTATCTGCATTAAAATTTAATGTAAATGAAAATTTCGAAAAAACTTATTATCTTTATCTTGCTGTATTACCTACCGGAATAATGCCACTTATTGTTGCTTCAACGATATTAACTTTACCTTCCTTTTTGAATATCGCCCTAAGCCCCGGATTTTATGATGTTTTCTATATTTTTTTAACCACTACCCTTAATTATCTTTTTGCACCAACTTTAGGGGTTACTCCTGATGAAATTGCAAAAACATTAAATAAATTAGTCATAAATATTGATGGAATTCGACCTGGGAAAGCTACAAGCCAATATATTGAAAACGTTTTAAATCGTTTAAGCTTAATTGGAGGTTTTTGTCTCGGAGTGGTTGCGGTTTTACCTTCAATAATAGCACGTCTTTTTAAGATTTATACATTTCGCGGTCTAGAAGCAATTTCGTTATTATTAATAACTGCCGTTGTTATTGAAACTTCAAAAAAAATTGAAGTTTACTTAATTAAAAAGTACTACGAAGATATTGAAAAAGGAAATAAAAAACTTTAATTAGCGAAATGAATTAAAGGAAATAGAGGTAGTATAAATTTACGAAGAATATTTTTATTTAACGAACAAAACTAACAAAAATTCAATGTTATACACAATTTGGATATGAGTTCAAACAGCTCTCTATTTTCTTCTATTGAAAATGATTTAAATGTACTTACGCGAAATTTGAATAATTTAGTTAATACCAACAATCCTTTACTTTCTTCAGCAACTGAATATTTATTTCTAGCTGGAGGAAAACGATTAAGACCTGCGATCGTTCTTTTAGTTTCCAAAGCTACAATGGGAAAACAAGAGCTTCGAGCAAGTCATTTACGTCTTGCAGAAATTTCAGAAATACTTCATACAGCAAGTTTAGTGCATGACGATGTTTTAGACGACTCAATTTTAAGACGAGGGGTCCCATCGGTTCATAATGGTTTTGGTACAAAAATCGCGGTTTTAGCAGGAGATTTTTTATTTGCACAATCATCATGGTACTTGGCTAATTTAGATAGTTTAGAGGTTGTTAAATTAATTTCTAAAGTTATTATTGACTTTGCCGAAGGAGAAATACGTCAAGGTTTAAATGAATATAATTCGAAATTATCCATTGAGGAGTATTTGGAAAAAAGTTTTTATAAAACCGCATCTCTTATTGCTGCAAGTACGAAATCAGCAGCAATTTTAAGTCAGGTTGCACCTTCTATAGCTGAAGACTTATATCATTATGGCAGACATTTAGGTTTAGCTTTCCAAATAGTGGATGATATTTTGGATTTTACAAGTTCAACAGAAACACTTGGAAAACCAGCAAGTTCTGATTTAATCAAAGGAAATTTAACAGCTCCAGTTCTATTTGCTTTACAAAAAAATCCAACTTTATCTATTTTAATTCAACGAAGGTTTAGTGAATCAACGGATTTTGAGCAAGCTATTTCAATAGTAAAAAAAACTAAAGGGATAGAAAAAGCGCGGGACTTAGCTATGGAACACGCTCAAGTAGCTATCGAGTGCTTACACAATTTACCTAATTCAGAAAGTACACAAGCCTTAAAACAATTAGTTGAATACGTTCTAGAACGGATATACTAAACAAATTATTTGGTAAGTCGTTTTTATTTTTTATTTTGTAGAATGTATACCAAACATTACTTATAATTGTAATAAAAAAGAAACATTAAAAAATTTTACTTTTTGATCGTGTTTTTATTAAAACGCTAATTTTATGACAATATTAGTTACAGGAGCTACCGGAACATTAGGTAGACAAATTGTTCGATCAGCTTTAGATGAAGGATATCAAGTTAGATGTTTAGTTCGTAATCTTCGTAAAGCTGCTTTTTTAAAAGAGTGGGGAGCTAAATTGATTTTGGGGGATTTTTCAAAACCGGAAACTTTATTACCTGCATTAACGGGTATTCGGGTTGTTATTGATGCTGCCACAGCTCGACCAACAGATAGTTTTTATATTGTTGATCTCGAAGGAAAAAAAGCATTGATTAATGCTGCAATGGCAATGAAAATTGAGAAATTTATTTTCTTTTCTATACTATTCTCTGAAAAATATTCGGATGTTCCGTTAATGCGCATTAAGAATTCAACAGAAGAACTTTTAAAAGAATCTGGTTTGAATTTTACAATTTTGAAACTGTGTGGATTTTTTCAAGGTCTTATTGGTCAGTATGCAATTCCCATTTTAGATCAACAAGCTGTCTGGTTAACAAGTGAATCAACTCCAATTTGTTATATGGATACACAAGATATTGCTAGATTTGCTCTACGTGCTTTAACAATCCCCGAAACAAATCAACAGGTATATCCATTGGGAGGACCTCGTGCTTGGAAATCAAATGAAATTATTCAACTTTGTGAACGCCTTTCGGGACAAAATGCTAAGGTAGCAAAAATACCTCTAGTATTATTACAACTATCACGAAAATTTTTACGTTTATTTGAATGGAGTTGGAATATTGCAGATAGATTAGCATTTGCAGAAATTTTAAGTCGTGGGGAACCTTTTATTCCTTCTATGAAAAATGTTTATTCAACATTTGATATAGAAGAGTCCTCTATTCTATCCTTAGAAAATTATTTCCAAGATTATTTTAGTCGTATTTTGAAAAAATTAAAAGAGATTAACTATCAACAAAATCAAAAGAAAAAACGTAGTATTTAATAAGTAATTTATTTAATATTGAGCTTATGGGTGAAGAGGGACTCGAACCCTCATGGAATACCGTCACATTTTGAGTGTGATGCGTCTACCAATTTCGCCATTCACCCTTTTTTATCTTATTATGTTTCTAACATAGACCATTTATTCACGTAAGACAAAGAAAAAAGTCTAATTATTCTTAAAAAAATTTATTAAATTTTGATAAATTATTAGTAATCTTATTCTAATAAAAAAAAAATATGCAAACACAAAGTATTATTGATAAAATCAATTCTCAAAGTCTTAATTCAAATTTACCTAAGATTAGTATCGGTGATACAGTACGTATTAATCTTTTAATTCAAGAAGATAAAGAGAAAGAACGAGTTCAAGCCTATGAGGGTATTGTTATTGCTATGCACAATAATAAAATTAATACAACCATTACCGTAAGACGAATTTTACAGGGTATTGGTGTAGAAAGAATTTTTTTAATTCATTCCCCAAAAATAACGAAGATTGATGTTTTAAGACATTCTAAAATTCGTCGTGCAAAATTGTATTATTTAAGAAATCAAATTGGTAAAGCAACCCGTCTAAAACAAAAATTTAAAACATCAGCAACGTCTACTATTTAATATATAATAAATGATGAATTATAAAGAAACATAGCTCAGGTGGTTAGAGCGACACGTCGACATCGTGTAGGTCGCTGGTTCAAGTCCAGTTGTTTCTAATTCATTTTCATTTTTATTTGATTTCCAAAATTTCAAAATACTCGTTATAATATTAGTATAATTTCAAACGTCTTTGACTTTTCGCACTTAGAACAGGACAAAATAAATACACTATGGGTAACGAAATTTTTAATGTCGCAATAATTTTATTCATTTTAACTCTTATTGGTCTAAGTTTAGGCTTCGTACTGTTAAAATTACAAACAGAAGATACTGCTGTTTAGCTACAAAATATTATTTTTTATTCCCTATCTTTTTTTTTAAATTTTTAACTGAAAAAGAATACGAGCATGGAGGGATTCGAACCCACGACAACCAGAATCGGAATCTGGAACTCTATCCACTGAGTTACATGCCCATTTATCATTTATAATGTAATAATATTACTTCTATTTTATGTCTATAAATAGATATAGTATTATTACATTAGATATTCACTGGATTTAACAGATTATAACGCTTTTGCTAATATTGCACCAATTCTGCCTTTATCGGCAACAAAAATTTATTAAAAAAATACATCAAGATAGTAAAAAAACGTTTATTCTAAATCTAATCTTTCCAGAAAAAAGCGTGGAGTTAAAAATTAAATGGTACAAAGAGGTTCTAAAGTACGGGTTTTAAGAAAAGAATCCTATTGGTATCTTGATACTGGAGTTGTCGCTTCAATTGATCAAAACAGTGTAAAATATCCTGTAATTGTACGCTTTGAGAAAGTCAATTATAGTGGCGTGAATACAAACAACTTTTCTTTAGAAGAAGTAACAGAAGTTGAAGCACCTGCAGCAAAATCAAAATAGTGATTAAATGAGATTTACCCGATTTGATTTTATCGGGTAAATTTTGTCCTTATTAAAGGAGAGAGAGGGATTTGAACCCTCGATATGAATAAGATATCATATAACAGATTAGCAATCTGCCGCTTTCAACCACTCAGCCATCTCTCCATAAAAGATTATTTAAAGTATCTATAAAGGCATATTAACACACTTTTTTGCTTCCGTTAAAATAGATGATTAATTTTTTAAAAATTACTGATAATATTTTAAGTCGTTTTACTTGAATCAGTTGTCCAAATTCTTTTTTTTTTAAAGGATTGAATACTTGAAAATATGGAGTCAATAAAAACTAATACCTGAAGGATAAATAAACCGTCTGTTTGAAAAAAATACGTTTTAAATATAATTAAATAACGATTTATACTGAACAAAATCAAAATTTTGTTGAGATTTCGAGTAAAATGATTAGTAAATTTTTTTTTAATTGAATCCTTTCTTGTAACTCTATGGCTAAAATCCAATTTATCAAAGGCATTGATGAAGAAGTAATCCCAGATGTTCGTCTTACACGATCACGAGATGGAAGTGTAGGATTAGCTAAATTTTACTTTTCTAACCCAAAAGTACTTGAAGTAAATAATACATATGATGGAGAAATTACTGGTATGTATCTTATCGATGATGAGGGAGAACTAGTAACTCGTGATGTGAATGCAAAGTTTGTGAATGGTAAACCACATTCAATTGAAGCCTTATATACAATGAATAGCCCTGAAATTTGGGATAGATTTATAAGATTCATGGAAAGGTATGCAAAAAAATACGACTTAAGTTTTACAAAAGCAAATTCATAATGTTATATATTTTTAATTTTATTTAATCTTAGACTAACAATATTTATTATAGTTGCACGAATAGATTGAATTTTAATTCAATATATGATATATGTAATTATATAAACACAAATAAATGATCTCAAATGGGTCGGTGCCCGAGTGGTTAATGGGGACGGACTGTAAATCCGTTGGTTATGCCTACGCTGGTTCAAATCCAGCCCGGCCCATTCTGTTAGTGCCCTTGTAGCTCAGAGGTAGAGCATCCCCTTGGTAAGGGGAAGGTCACGAGTTCAACTCTCGTCAAGGGCTTAAAAAAATATTTCGATTTACTTGACGAAAATAATTATTTTTTCTATATTACTATTGTATGTGGGACCGTAGTTCAACTGGGCATAGAGCACCTCCCTGTCACGGTGGAAGTTGCGGGTTCGAATCCCGTCGGTCCCGTCCAGACACCTCGCCTTTGCCTTGTGGAAAGGTGGCAGAGTGGTTAATCGCGACGATTTCGAAAATCGTTATAGGTAATTCTATCAGGGGTTCGAATCCCCTCCTTTCCTATAATTTTTTTTAAAAAAAAAGGGGATTAAGCGGTGAAACTTTTTTCATCCCCTTTTTTTAATGAATACATTAAATCATGGTAATTTGGAGTTAAAACTGATCCAATGATTTTCGCTGCAAACTTTTTATAGCTTTTGTAGAAATACGCATTCTAATATAACGTTTAGAGGATGGACACCAAATTTTTTGGTATTGTAAATTAACATTTTGTAATCTTTTCGAACGTCGATGAGAATGTGAAACTGAATAACCATTGTTTGGTTGTTTATTAGTTATTTGACATTTTCTTGCCATAATTTTGTCTTATTTGTTTAATGAAAATTTAAATAATTTTTGCTCTGTTTAAAATATGTTGAACAGTGGGTGTTGGCTGTGCACCCTGTTGAAGGCGGATTTGAATAGCCGGAATATTTAGATAAATTTGATTCGTTCTTGGATTATAAAAACCTAATTCTTCTAATGCGCACCCGTCACGGCGATCTCTGCTATTCATGGCTACAACTCTGTAACTTGCTTTACCTTTTCGGCCATAACGTTTTAATCTTAGCTTTATCATTACTAAAAAGAATTTTTTTTTATATTTAACGTATAAGTTTAGCAGATTTTTTTATTATTTAGATAATAATGGAAATAAAACTGCTTTATTTTTTTTCGATATAAAAACAAAAGTTCATTTTTAACTGCCAAGAACCAGATTTGAACTGGTGACACGAGGATTTTCAGTCCTCTGCTCTACCGACTGAGCTATCCTGGCTTTATCTAAATATATTCTAACAAATACAATTTACTATGACAACATATTTATTATATAATTAAAACCATTCTTAAAAAATCATTAATAAAAAAGATTATTGCATTTAACCTGAGAAAAACGTATATTCTCTGTAGAAAAAAAAAGTTTGCATCCGTGGCCGAGCGGTCGAAGGCAGCGGACTCATAATCCGCCATCTTAAAAGACTCCGCTGGTTCGAATCCAGCCGGATGCATTAAAGTTAAAGAAATAGAAAAATCAGGTTAATATGTTTTCTACTTCTTTAAAACGTTTATTTAATTAAGCTGGGAATTTCTTCTAATTTTTTTGTTGAGTTTAACCAGTCATAACCTTTTTGTTCCAGTTCCTGTGCTAATTCAAAACCACCAGTTTTAACAATTAATCCTGATTGCATTACATGAATAAAATCCGGTTTAATATAATCTAACAAGCGCTGGTAATGGGTAATAAGTATAATTGCTTTGTCAGCACTCATTAAATGTTTTACTGCCTCCGCAATAATTTTTAATGCATCGATGTCTAATCCTGAATCTAACTCATCTAAAATGGATAAGGTGGGTTGTAATAAGGCCATTTGGAGAATCTCATTACGTTTCTTTTCTCCGCCAGAAAAACCCTCATTTACATCTCGGTATAAAAAACTTGGATTCATATTCACCAATTTAAGTTTTTCAATAACAAGGGAATAAAATTCTAGGGGATCGAATTCAGGTAATCCTTTTTCTTTTCGATGCGTATTAAACGCTAGTCTCAGAAAATCTATATTATTAACGCCTGGAATTTCAAATGGATATTGAAATGCTAGAAAAAGACCTGATCTTGCTCTTTTTTCAGGGGATAAATCAAGCAACTCTTTACCTTTAAATAATATATTTCCATTTGTAACTGTATAAGCAGGATGTCCTACTAAAACTTTTGAAAAGGTACTTTTTCCAGATCCGTTTGGACCCATGATAACATGTATTTCCCCTGCATTAACCGTTAAATTCAACCCTTTTAGAATTTGAACGCCGTCTACTTCTGCTTCAAGATTTTGTATTTTTAAAAGTGTTTGATTTTGTGTACTCATCCTACGCTTCCTTCTAATTTAAGACCTAATAATTTATCTGCTTCTAAAGCAAATTCCATTGGTAATTTATTTAAAACTTCTCTACAAAATCCACTAATCATAATAGAAATAGCTTCTTCGGAATCAATACCCCTTTGTAGAAAATAAAAAATCTGCTCTTCTCCAATTTTGGATGTTGATGCTTCGTGTTCAACTTTGGCCGTTCGATTTTGGATTTGCATATGAGGAAATGTATTTGCTTGTGAATTCTGTCCAACTAATAAAGAGTCACATTGGGAATAATTTCGGGCATTAAATGCTCTTGGTCCCATTTTCACTAATCCGCGATAACTATTTTGGGAATAACCGGCGGAAATACCCTTTGATATTATTCTACTTCGTGTATTTTTTTCTAAGTGTATCATTTTGCTACCAGTATCTGCCTGTTGATAATTATTTGTAAGGGCTACTGAGTAAAATTCCCCGATTGAAGATTCACCCATTAAAATGCAACTTGGGTATTTCCAAGTAATAGCTGAACCAGTTTCGACTTGTGTCCAAGATATTTTGGAATTTTTTCCAGCACATAATCCTCTTTTTGTAACAAAGTTATAAATTCCTCCCTTACCATCTATATCACCAGCGTACCAATTTTGTACTGTTGAATATTGAATTTCGGCATCGTCTAATGCAATAAGTTCAACCACTGCTGCGTGTAACTGATTTGTATCATATTGCGGCGCTGTACAACCTTCTAAATAGCTTACATAACTTCCTTTGTCTGCGACAATTAGGGTTCGTTCAAACTGACCCATATTTCCATTATTAATTCGAAAATACGTTGATAATTCAAATGGACAACGAACATTAGGTGGTATATAACAAAATGATCCATCACTGAATACTGCTGAATTTAAACTTGTAAAATAATTATCGGTTATGGGCACAACGCTACCTAAATACTTCTTAATTAAATTCGGATATTTATGAATAGCTTCAGATATTGGACAGAAAATAACCCCCTCTTTTGCTAATTCATCTTTAAAAGTTGTTGTTACTGACACACTATCGAAAATTGCATCAACAGCAACATTTGCTAATCTTTTTTGTTCGGCCAAAGGGATGCCTAGTTTCTCAAATGTTTCGATTAATTTAGGATCAACTTCATTTAAACTATTCAATTTTTTATCAACTTTTGGAGCAGAATAATAAACAACCTTATTATATTTTATTGGTGAATAGACCAATTGAGCCCATTTTGGTTCGTTCATTCCAAAAAACATTTCTAACCATCGATAATAAGCTCCTAACCGAAATTCAAGCATAAATGTAGGTTCATTCTTCTTTGCTGAAATTAATCGAATTGTCTTTTCATTTAAACCTATAGAGATAGTATCTACATCTATCGATGTATTAAAACCGTATTTATAAGGTTTATTTATTTGATTTAATGTATTTGAATTTTCTTTTCCTGTTGTTTCTAATGATGTAGGTAAACTAACCATAGTAATATAAATATTGTGGAAATTTTTATTTATTAAAGTAAAAAATAAATTAGCTTAAAACTATTATATATATCTTTAATCAATTAGATTAGTTATAGGTCAATATGTTTACAGAATACACTAAATTTTAAAAAGAAGGGTTTTCAAAATGTTTTAAAATCGTTAAAATATTGTTCATAGAACAATTTATTATTGTTGGATAATGGTTGAGCCACTTCTCTCTGGTATAGTATTAGGTTTGATTCCTGTAACATTATTTGGTTTATTTACCGCTGCATATTTACAATACCGTCGCGGTAATCAATTAGAAATTTAAGTGTAACTAAATTGCAAAATATAATTATCCCTTTAAAAAATAAAAAGGTAAATTTGTTTTTACTCACTCAAAAAAAAGTATATTTTTCTGCTTTTTTTATTTAAAAAAAATGAAAACTACAAAAAAGGCAATAAATTGCCTTTTTTGTAGTTTTCATTTTTAAACGATAGCTAAGAAAGCTTTTTTCGTTTCTAGAATACTTGCTTTTAATATCCCCTCAGCTTCACTTGTCAAAGCTTTGTCATTAGAAATAATTTGTTCAAATTTAGGATTTTTTAGTTTCAGATTTTCCTTTAAAGTTACTAAAAACGCGTTGATTTGGTTTACTTCAATTTCATCTAAGTAACCATTAATTCCTGCGTAAATAACAGCAACTTGATCAGAAACTGGTAACGGTGCATACTGTGCTTGTTTTAATAATTCTTTTAAGCGTCTACCGCGAGCTAATTGCGCTAAAGTTGCTTTATCTAAATCGGAAGTAAGTTGAGAAAATGCTTCTAACTCAGTATATTGTGCTAGTTCTAATTTTAATTTTCCAGCAACTTGTTTCATTGCTTTAATTTGCGCAGCTGATCCTACTCGAGATACAGAAATACCAACATTAATTGCTGGGCGGAAGCCAGAATTAAATAAATCAGCAGATAAGAAAATTTGTCCATCTGTGATACTAATTACATTAGTAGGAATGTAAGCAGAAACATCACCTGCTTGGGTTTCTACAATCGGTAAAGCTGTCATACTACCTTCACCTAATGAAGGATTTAATTTTGCTGCTCTCTCAAGAAGGCGAGAGTGTAAGTAGAAAACGTCTCCAGGGTACGCTTCACGGCCTGGTGGACGACGTAGTAATAGGGACATTTGTCTGTATGCTGATGCTTGTTTAGATAAATCATCATATACAACTAACGTATGTTGCCCTTTATACATGAAGTATTCAGCAATACTCGCACCTGTATAAGGCGCTAAATATTGTAAGGTTGCAGGAGAATCCGCATTTGCGGCAACAATTACAGTATATTCCATTGCCCCTTTCTCTTGTAGAATATCAACTACTTGAGCTACAGCAGAAGCACGCTGACCAACCGCTACATAAACGCAGATTACATTTTGTCCTTTTTGGTTTAAAATTGTGTCAAGAGCTACTGCTGTTTTTCCTGTTTGTCGATCTCCAATAATAAGCTCCCGTTGTCCACGCCCAATCGGAATCATTGCATCAATTGCTACAATACCAGTTTGTAACGGTTCATATACAGATTTTCGGGAAATGATTCCTGGTGCTGGTGATTCAATTAAGCGACTTTCTGATGTTCTAGGCTCGCCTTTTCCATCAATAGGTCGCGCTAATGCATCGACAACACGCCCTAAAAGAGCATCACCTACAGGGATTTGAGCAATTTTCTGTGTAGATTTCACAGAACTGCCCTCCAAGATATTACGTCCATCGCCCATTAAAACAACACCAACGTTATCGGCCTCTAGATTTAAAGCGATCCCAATTGTTCCTTCTTCAAACTCTAAGAGTTCACCCGCCATTACTTTGTCTAAACCGTAGACACGTGCAATACCGTCCCCTACTTGTAGTACAGTCCCAATATTGGAAAGTTGAATTCTTTGGTCATAATTCTCAATTTGTTGCTGAATAATATTGCGAATCTCATCAGGTCTGATACTTGCCATGAGCTTTATTGTTAAAAAACTAATTTAGTTAAAATCTGTAGATTAAATATAAAAGAATAAAAAGCTATTAAATATTGAAGGAGTTACGAATTCGAAAAATTTGACTAATTAAGCTTGCATCTATGACTTGAGAGCCGATATAGATAACAAAACCTCCTATTAAGCGACTATTGATTTGGAATTCTAAATCTACCTTACTAGCACCTGTTTGTTTTGCAATCATATCCCCAACCATTTTCTTTTGTTCTGTTGAAAATTCAACTGCTGTAATAACTTTAGCCAATAAAACTTTATTGGTTTTTAACACTAGTTCTTGAAATTTTTCAGCAATTTCATAAAAATTCGAAATACGATTTTTATCAAGTAATAATGAAATAAAGTTTATGGTAAATGGGTGGATTTTATCGGAAAATAGTTTTTTGATAGCTTCTTTTTTTTCAATTCCTTGAAATGTTGGGCTTGTTAAAAACTGATTTAATTGCGTATCATTTTCAAAGGAATTAGATAGGAAGTTTAAATCTTGACTAATGGATTCAACTAAACTATTCGCTTGAGCGAGTTCGAATAATGCTTCCGCATAAGGTTGACTTATTTTTGAAACTACAGTGCTTTTTTTCATTTTAGGTCTCTTAATTGAAGAATTTGTAAATCAACAAAATTTCGTTGTACATCAGGAGTTAGATAATTTTGAAGATCTGTAATTACTTTTTGTAATATTGCTGCACTAAGTTGGTGTAAAGTATCCGTTTTAATAAAAACTTGCTGAGAATTTATATTGGTTTCCGTCGATACTTCCAATCTTTGAATATCTTTATCAAGTTGTTCCAAACTTGCTTTACGAAGATTTTCAACAGCAGTATTTGCTTCTTGTTGGATTTGTGAAATTACAAGTTCTGCTTGAGCATATTGACGTTTTGCTTCAGCTAATTTTGTATTTGCTTCCACAGCTGTTTGACAAGACTGCTCAATTTGATTGATAACAGCTGTCCTACGTTTAAATAAAAGATATTGGAAAAAAGGAAACGAGACTTTACCGAAAATAAATAAGATAATTAAAATATTAATAACATTGGTTTCATAAACATTTAAGTTTAAACCAAAACTAGCATTTAAGGTTAGCATAGATAGATTCATTGACAATCTCCAAAATTTGTTAAGGTAATACAATTCTTTAATTTATATAATTATTTAGAAATTTGAATACCTAATAATTTTTCGATAATTTTATTACTGAAGGTTTGAATTTCAGTATCAAGAATCTTTAGACATTCTTCTCGTTGTTTTTCCAGTTGAGCTGTCGCGGATTTAAATTGATTTTCTGATTTAAGTTGTGCTTCAGCTAACTTTTGATTACGTAAATTTTGCATTTCAACTTTTGAAGTATCTATTAAATTTGAAGAATACTTCCGTGCTTCCATTATTTTTTTATCGTACTGTTGGTTAAGTTCTTGGATTTGTTGTAAACAATCCTGCGCTTCTTTTAAATTGGCTTGAATATATTCCTGACGTTCTTGTAAAATTTTTGTTAATGGTTGATAAAAAACAGCTTTTAACAAAATCATAAAAACAAACAGTTGCACTATCATCACTGGTAGTGTTCCGTCGAAATCAAATAATCCACCTTCTGGCGCCGAAGCTTCAGCTTGAAAAACTAACCATATTATTTCATTTACCATTGTATTAACCTACAACATTTTAATAATTTTTATGTAAACAATGTTAAACATCTGGCTAGATTATATGCCAGATGTTTACTTTTCAAAAAAATTAAACGAATGGGTTTGCAAATAATAAAGCTAAGGCAACAACAAGACCATAAATCGTTAATGCTTCCATGAAAGCTAAACTTAATAATAGTGTACCTCTAATTTTTCCATCAACTTCGGGTTGTCTTGCAATACCTTCAACAGCTTGTCCTGCAGCATTACCTTGTCCAATTCCTGGTCCAATAGCAGCTAAGCCTACAGATAATCCAGCAGCTAATACAGAAGCAGCAGCAATAGTAGCGTCCATAAAAATCTTCCTTTCGTTTTCTAAGTTTTTAATAAAATAACTTGTACTTAAAAGAAATATCTATAATATTCGTCAAAAAGATAAATAAAAAATTATATAGTGTCTTAAATAAATATTTTTTAAAGAAAAAAAAGTTGAGGTTTTGTTAAAATATTATTATTTGTTTTAAAACAAATTGGGGTGTTTATATCAATAAATAAATTTATTGATATAAACCATATATCGAATAGCTCTTATTTAATCAGACATTTGTTTCATTGAACCTTCAAAGAATGCATCAGCCAATTTACTAACAATTAATTTAATTGAGCGAACAGCATCGTCATTTCCTGGAATTGGGACGTCTACTACATCTGGATCACCATTAGTATCTAAAAGAGCAATTATTGGAATATTTAACTTTAAACATTCTTGAACTGCGGTACTTTCTCTTTTCTGATCAACAATTAAAACAATGTCTGGTAAATCGTTCATTAATTTAATACCACCAATAGATTTACGTAATTTGCTTAGTTCTCTTTTAAGAATAGCAGCTTCTTTTTTTGGTAACCGATCAAAACCATTACTACTTTCTTGTACTTCTAACTCTTTTAATCTTTCCACACGAGTTTTAATTGTTGACCAATTTGTCAATGTTCCACCTAACCATCTTTGATTAATATAGAACGCACCACATCGTTCAGCTTCTTGTTCAATAATTCCTGCCGCTTGACGCTTTGTCCCTACAAAAAGAATTTTTTTATTTTTTTCGGCTGCAAGGCGAATAAAATGATATGCTTCTGTTAATAATTGAGCTGTTTTCACTAAATCAATAATATGAATCCCTTTTCTTTGTGTAAAAATATATTTGGCCATTTTTGGATTCCAACGTTTCTCTTGGTGACCAAAATGTACACCTGATTCTAGCATTTCATCTAAAGTAACAACACCCATTAAACTTAACCTCATTTGTTTTGAATATATTAATATACTAGTCGTTTTTTGAACGATCTAGACTATCTTCTAAACTATTTTTTAGTTCAGAATAATTTTCTTCGATTTTATTCTCTTTTATTAATTTATCTTTAATAATCAAGTTAATTTTACTATCTTTACTATGTTTGTCAGTATTAAAACCTGTTCCAGCTGGAATTAAACGACCCGTAATAACATTTTCTTTTAACCCACGTAATTTATCTTTTTTACCAGCAAGCGCAGCACGAGTTAATACTTTAGTGGTTTCTTGGAAACTTGCAGCAGATAAAAAGCTTTCCGCATGTAAAGCAGCTTTTGTTATCCCCATAAGTAGTGGACGATAATTGGCCATTATGCCACCAGCATTTGCAATTGTTTTATTTGCTTTTTCAATTTGTTTAAATAAAGTTAATTCTCCTTCTCCAGGCTCAACATCCCCTTCGCGTCTCACTTTTACACGCGATGTCATTTGGTTAATAATTAATTCAATATGTTTGTCAGAAATATTTACACCTTGAGATCGGTAAATAGATTGTAATTCGTCAACTAAAAATGTTTGAATTGTTTGAAAACTTTTACGTGTACGTTCTGCCAATGATAATCGCGAACAATAGGAAAGCTCTTCAAACCTCATTCCTAAAATAATATGAGGATTTTCTTCTTCCCCTTCTAAAACTTGAACATTATCCCAATCTTCATCATAATCTTTTGGTAACCGTGCTTCTAAGAGCTCTTCAATACGCGGTAATCCTTGCACAATGTCCCCAGTTTTTACTACTTCAACAATAAAAGACGCTAAAATATCCCCGTATTCAACAAGATCGCCATTTTTTACACGTATAATTGTCCCCTTGGAAACTAAATAAGGACGTGCAATACGTAATTTAATGAATTGATTATTAAGTTCTATAACTTGGCCTGATTCTGCAATTTTGATATGTGGTGCGATTTCATCACCAGCATAAAGAAGACTACCTAATTTTATATTAGGATATAGATTTTTTACAGGTACAGTTGTTTGATTAGTATCGGTAATAACAAGTAAATTACGTATCTTTGTTGAATTTGATGGTAAGCCTCTCACTTTTCCATCCGATTTACATAGAATTTCAATTTGAGCAACTAAAGCACCAGGTGGTAAAATTTGTCCTGTTTTTACAAAAAGATGAATTTGCGTAATGTCTTGCATGCTATTTACAATCATATTTTGTTGAATCAAAATAGATTCAAATATTATAAATTGTAAAAACATTTGATTTAAATCAAATTTATTTGTAATAAATTCAATTTCTGCACCCATATGAGAAAATTTTGAATCAATTTCTAAAATTAATTGAGTTGTGATTAATTCAACCCCATCGATTGATTTAATTCGTTCACCGTGTTTATAAGCTGTTTTTTGAACCATTCGAACTTTAAGATCAGAATGTTTTCCTAAGCTTTCATTTGAGGTTACATAAGTTTTTGGTACCCTATATTGTAATATAGGACGTAAGATAATAGAGTTTCCTAAATACTCCAATAAACATAAATCGTGGATTTTTAAGTTTGGTAATAACTCTATATCGGGTTTTAAGATCGTGTAATTTCCATATTTACTTTTAATAAATTCTAAAAACGTTTTACTTAATTGATAGATTTTTCCAGGCTTAATTACGATTTCACGTAAAATATTATTTTTTTTAAAAAGTTCAATTCGACCACTGGTTTTACAAAATCGATTTTTAAATATTTCGGTTCCAGCTTTTATATATTGCCCTTCTTTAACAAATAATTTGATAGAAGGTTTTGATATTTCATGTGTTTCTTCTGGCACCCATAATATTGTACCACCTTTCAGAATTTGGTAATTTGTTTTTATTGAATCCGTTTTTAAGACTTCTATCCCTGAATATAAAACCAATCCGCCTGTCTCAGTTCGGTATGGGTTATTTGCTAATTCGGCTATGACTTGATGGTTAAAAAGTTTTTTACCTGGCTTTACTTTTAAAAGAAAACGATCACCATTTTCAAAAGTTAAAAAGTATTGTGATGATTTAAAATCAATTTCACATTGAACTTTTGCGTTTTTTAAAAGTAAAAAAGCTGTGCGAATTTTTACCTCTAAACTTGTTTGTTTATTGGGCGTAGAGATTCTGACTTCACCGCCATATTTAGTAACAAATTGGGTTCTTGCTAATACGGAACCATTTTTTACCAAATCCCCGTTTTTTGAAATAATTTTAGCCCCTGAAGGTAAATTATATACTTCACCTGAAAGGATCCAAATATATCCTAGTTCGCTGATGTCACTACTATTACCTAAATAATTTTTTATAGTAGTTAAATTTAGTTCTAATTGAACTTCGCCAGTTAAATCTGCTGTTAAGTCTTTAGTGTTTTTCGCTTTTGCAGCCCGAGTTGTATTTGCAAATTCAACTAATATTTGGTTTTCTTGAATTAGTTGATTAGGATTTGCTCGTACCACAGATCCTTTTATTAAATTAAAATGAGCTGTTTTTCCACTTTCTGCTTTTAAAATTAAAAGAGTATTCGTTTCAACTAACCAACCATCATCACCATGTCGTGTTCGAATAGCGCGCAGCTTAACATCTTTAGGATAAGTAACCTTTCCTTCAAAAGGTGCTTTTAATTGTCGATTTATTTTTCCTGTGAAAACCCCCCCGGTATGAAATGTACGCATGGTTAATTGAGTCCCAGGTTCACCAATCGATTGGGCTGCAATAATACCGACTGCCTCACCTAAATCTACTAAACGGCTATGTGCTAAACTCCAACCATAGCAATACTGACATAGTGCTCGATCAGAGTTACATGTTGCAGGGGAGCGAACAAAAATTTTTGGAATTTTTGCTTTAATGATTTCTTGAGCCAAAATATCAGAAATAATTTGATTTCGTGTAGCGATTAATGAGTTTGTTTGTGGATTAAAAATATCATTATTTAGAACTCGCCCAATAAGTTTTTCATGAATGTTTTTAAAATTCTCAATATTTAAACTTATTCCTTCTTCAGTTTTACAATCAACCTCCCGAATAATCACATCTTGGGCAACATCAACCATTCGACGAGTTAAATAACCTGAATCTGCTGTACGTAAAGCAGTATCTACTAATCCTTTTCGTGCTCCATAAGATGAAATCAAGTATTCAGTTATTGTTAACCCTTCTTTAAAATTACTTTTTATGGGAAAATCAATAATTTCCCCCTGGGGATCCGCCATTAACCCACGCATCCCAACAAGTTGGTGAACCTGCGAAATATTTCCCCGAGCTCCAGAAAAAGCCATCATATATAGCGGATTTAACAAATTTGTATCTTTAAAGTTTTTAACAACTTCATCTTTTAACGTTTCGCTTGTTCGATTCCATGTATCAATAATTTTATGAAAACGTTCAACTTTTGTTATTTCTCCACGTAAATAGCGTTGTTCGGTATTACGTATTTCTTCATCTGTTAATTCTAATAATTCTCGTTTTATAGGCGGAATAAGAAGATCATCTATTCCTAATGAAATCCCCGCTTTTGTTGCATATCGAAAGCCTAACTCTTTAAGTTGGTCAGCTAAGTATGCAGTTTCTGCAGACCCATAAAAATTAAATGCCCAGGTTAAAATTTTTTTTAATTGTTTTTTATCAATAATGCGGTTAAAAAAAATTTTTTGTTTGAATAAAAGACGATCTGTCATAATTATGCTCCGATTCAAAGGAATTCAAAAATGAATCATTATTTTAGTTACATAAAGAGTTTTGAATAGCTTTATTGAACAATACACGACCTGGTGTTGTATAAATATATTGTGCAATAACCTTTCCATTTATATCTTGTTTAATTCGTCGATTTTGATAAATTTTTGTTATTGAACCTAATGAATCAATTTGAAGTTCTAATAATTCCATTTCATAATAGTTTTGGCTATTTGGATCATCTACATTCTCATTAAATTGAACCCAAACGTATGAATGCAGATTAATTTGACTTTGCTCATATGCCATTAAAACATCTTCAAAGTTCTTAAAATAAAGATTATTATTAAAACTTTTAGGATTCTCTACCGTTAAATAATAACAACCTAAAACAATATCTTGTCCTGGTGTAATTATAGGATCGCCGGTGGCCGGAGAGAGAATATTGTGAGTTGAGAGCATTAAAAGTCTTGCTTCGGCCTGTGCTTCTAATGATAATGGGATATGAACGGCCATTTGATCACCATCAAAGTCAGCATTAAATGCTGTACAAACTAAAGGATGTAATTGAATAGCTCTTTCCTCTACTAATTTTGGTTCGAATGCTTGAATACTTAAACGATGCAGAGTTGGGGCGCGATTTAGTAAAATAGGATGATTTCTAATAACTTCTTCTAAAACTTCTTTAATAATTGGATCATTTGAGTAAATTAATCGTTTTGCAGCGTTTGCATTATAAGCCAATCCTTGGTCAATTAAGCGATGAATCACGAAAGGTTGAAATAATTCGATTGCCATTTCGCGAGGTAAACCACATTGATATAGTTTTAATCTTGGACCAACCACAATTACTGAACGACCTGAATAATCAACCCTTTTACCAAGTAAATTTTGTCGAAAACGTCCCTCTTTTCCTTTCAAAATATCAGAAAGTGATTTTAAGGGTTTATTATTCGATCCGACGACCATTCGCCCTCTTCGTCCATTATCGATTAACGCATCTACAGCTTCTTGTAACATTCGTTTTTCGTTTCTAATGACCATTTCCGGTGCAGGCGCTTCCTGTAATAAAACTAAACGATTATTTCGATAAAGTACACCTCTATATAGGTCATTCAAATCCGAAAAAGCATATCGACCTCCGTCCAATTGTACCATTGGTCTAAGGTCGGGCGGGATAACAGGGATTACTGAGAGAATCATCCATTCTGGTTTCGCTTTTGTAAAAGCGAAATATTGAATAATCCGATATCGCCTTATTAGGGCAATTAAAGCTTTTGAGTTTTTTTTGGGATCATCTTCATCAAATGAGGATTTTAACAATTCGATTTTATTTTCTACTTTTCGCATTTCTCGCGCAATATCCAAATTCTGCAAGAAATTTCGAAGAGCTAGTGCACCTGTCTCAATATCAATCCCAATTTCAAAACGTTGTAATTTTAACGTTGTTTTTTTCTTTTTTTTACTGCGAAGTTTTTGACTTTTTATTTTGCTTAATTTTGCTCTTCGATAAATAATGTTTCCCCTAGAAATCAAGTCCCATTCATCATCCCCATCAATACTAATAATTTCAATATCGTCTTCTTCTCCTTGATTTAAAATCGCATACGCGTGAAAGTAAATAATTTGTTCAAGTTCACTGGGTGAAATGTTAAGAAGTAATGATAGATAACTTGGTCTACTCGTACTATACCAAATATGTGTTACAACACCAGCTAATTCAATATAACCTTTATTATATCGTCGTACTCGAGACTCAGTTACTTCAACTCCACATCTATCACAAACGACTCCAGAATATTTTACTCTTTTATATTTACCACAATGACATTCCCAATCTTTGACTGGACCAAATGTTCTTTCACAGAATAATCCGTCCATTTCGGGTTTTAACGTGCGGTAATTTATGGTTTCGGGGTTTGTAATCTTTCCAACAATTTCTCCATTTGGTAATATTCTTTCTCCCCATTGACGTATCCGATCAGGAGAAGCTAAACGAATTTTGACGCTATCAAAATCTGTTTCAATATATTCATCGTGTTTCGACATTCTGAGTATAATCCTAGCAAATTTAAACAAGTTGTTTCATTAATTTGAGTCAAAATTTCGTCTTGGTGAAATTTCGCTAAGTAAAAACGACTCATTCAAGTCAAGTTTATCCTGATGATCAAAGATCAACTCATCTTTTATATCCATTTGTAAATGGCTGTCTTTACTTATTTCATCTTCTTCTATATGAATGTTTTCTTTTTCTGTATAAATGTCTAAGCAAAGAGCTTGAAGTTCTTGTAACAGAACTCGAAAGGATTCGGGTGTACTAGGTCGTGGCATGGATTTTCCTTTTATAATCGCATTTAGCAGAACTTTCCGTCCTTGCATATCATCAGATTTAAGTGTAATTAATTCTTGTAAATTATAACTAGCACCAAATGCTTCTAAGGCCCAAACTTCCATTTCTCCAAATCTTTGGCCGCCTTGTTTCGATTTTCCTCCAAGAGGTTGTTGAGTAATTAAGGAATAAGGGCCAGTAGAACGAGCATGCATTTTATCATCAACTAAATGGACTAATTTTAAAATATAGGCTTTTCCAATAGTTACAGGATATATAAATGGTTCACCAGTTCTTCCATCAAAAATTTGAATTTTTCCATAATGATTATTGTTTAGGAGCCAATCTTTACCAGTAACGTTTTTTGCTTGTTCTAGCTTTTCACGTACTAACGCCTGTGATGCATCTTTTCCATACATTTCATCAAAGGGAAGTAACTTAATTCGTATGTCTAAATTTGATACAGCCCACCCTAATAAACATTCAAAAACTTGACCTACATTCATTCGTGATGGTACCCCCAATGGGTTTAAAATCATTTCAATAGGTGATCCATCAGGCAAATATGGCATGTCTTGTCTAGGTAAAATTTTTGAAATTATTCCTTTATTTCCATGTCGTCCAGCCATTTTATCACCTACTTGAATTTTTCGTTTTTGAGCGACATATATACGAATTAGTGTGGTAGTTTGTGAACCAATACCCAAATCATTATTATATTCTTTAGTTAGAAAATGTACATCAATAACACGCCCCTTTTCACCTATCGGCATACGTAACGAATAATCTTTAAAATCGCGTAAATTTTCTCCTAAAATTGCCCTTAGTAATTTTGATTCTGATGGAGGTTCAACCTCATCTTTCTCAACAATTTTTGCTACTAATATATCCCCAGCTTCAACCCAAGCTCCTACTCTTACAATACCATATTCATCTAAATGACGAAGCGTGAATTCATTAATATTTGGTATCTCTTTTAAAATTTCCTCTGACATCCGATCTAATTCATTACGCTCAATTTCATATTTACCAATATGGATAGACGTAAAGATATCGTTGTATACTAATTGCTCATTGATTAAAATGGCATCTTCATAATTATATCCTTCCCATGACATATAAGCTACGAGTAGGTTTTGTCCTAAAGCTAAATCACCTAATTGCATAGCTGGTCCATCAGCTAAAAGTTGTCCTTTTTTTACATAATCCCCGTAGGAAACAATTGGGCGTTGATTTATGCAAGTCTCCTGGTTTGACCGTTGATATTTTTTTAAGAAATAAACGTCTTCATTTCCTTTAAGGTTTTTTACACAAATTTTTTCGGATGATACATAAATTATATGGCCATCACTCCGATTAAGGATACCACGTGTGGAATATTTTGCGACATGTGTCTCAAGCCCTGTCCCAATTAATGGTCTTTTTGGATATAACAATGGAACAGCTTGTCGTTGCATATTCGAACCCATTAAAGCTCTATTCGCATCATCATGTTCAAGGAACGGGATTAAGGATGTTGAAACAGATAAAACTTGCACAGGCGAAACGGCGACATAATCAACTTGAGTCGGTTTTGTAATTGTGAACTCTTGTCTATAGCGCACAGGGACAAGTTTTCCTTGAATAAAGTTTTTTTTATCAATTGAAATATCGCCGGCAGCTATTTTATATTTTTCTTCTTCATCTGCCGTTAAATATTCAGGTTTTAAATCTGTTAATAAATAACCATTTTTGACACGGTAAAATGGAGTTTCAATAAATCCATCCGAATTAACATATGCATGTATTGCAAGTGAACAAATTAAACCGGCATTTTGACCTTCTGGCGTTTCAAATGGGCAAAGTCGCCCATAATAACTTGGGTGAATATTTCGAACTGTAAGCGCAATTCGATCGCGACTTAACCCACCGGGCCCTAATATTGTTAATCGTCGTTTATGTGTTAGTTCAGATAAAGGATTGATTTGGTCCATGAACTGTGAAAGTTGATTTGAACCAAAAAATTCTTTTAATGAAGATGTAACTGGTTTTGGATCTATTAATGGGGCAAGTTTTTCTGTTTTTATCGATTCAATAAATTTTGGATCTAATTCTAAAGATTTTAAGCGATCTAAAATTAGGTTTTCTAAATGATTCACCCCTAATTGAAGTTGAATTTGAAGTAATTCTCCAACTGACCGCACACGTCTATTTTTTAGATGGTCAATATCATCTGTGCTCCCGATATTAAATACTAAATTAATTAAGTAATCAATCGTTGCAAGCATATCTTGAGCTGTTAAATTCGTAACATTCGCTGGAATATTTAATCTTAATTTTTGATTTAATTTTTTACGCCCAATTTTACCTAAATCATATCGTCTTGGGTCTAAAAAACGCGAATAAAGAAGCTTTTTTGCATCTTCGATAGTTGAAGATTCGCCCCCTCGTAATTGTGCATATACTTCTATTAAAGCTTCCGATTCAGAATAATGGCCAAATTTATCAATTGTTTCTTGAAAATAATGTGGATACATTAACATTTCGTAAATTTGATCATTCGTTACTCCCATTGCATTAAGTAAAATATGTGCCGGAAACTTACGTGTTTTATCAATTCGTGCCCAAATAAGGTTTTTTTTATCTGTTTCAAATTTTAAAAAGGCTCCACGCATTGAAATTAACGTGGCACTATATGTTATTAAACCTTTTTTATCTTTATCCGATTTATAATAGACACCTGGGCTTCGGACAATTTGATTTACGACAACTCGTTCAATGCCATTTAAAATAAAAGTTCCTTCATTTGTCATTAAAGGAACTTCCCCCATAAAAACATCTACTTTTTCTATTTTCCCTGTATCTAATTCTGTTATTTTTACAGGAACAAATAGTTCTGCAGTATAGTTATGGTCATTGCGCTTAGCCTCTTCAATATCGAATTTTGGAAACGTAATTTTATAATCTTTTCCACAGAATTTTATTTTAATTTTCCCTAATGGATCCGTAATTGCCGGTAGTTTATCAAATTCTTTAACAAGAGCTTCCTCTAAAAACCACCGAAAACTGTTTTTTTGTATTTCGATTAGATCAGAGAAAATCAGTTTTTTTTTTCCTGTAATAGAACTTTTCATACGTCTCCTTGTAAAGCCTTTAACTTAATTTTTAAGGATATTTAATCAAGTACAAGTATTAATTAAAATTTTGAAAGTAAAGGTTGTATATTTAACTTTTATTGTGATTGTAGAAGGTGAAAAGAAATGTTATTTAAATATTAAATTCTTATTTTTTTTATGAAAACTAGAATTTGAAATTGAGATTTATTGATCTCAAAAATCATTTTTTAATCAAAACATTATAAATATTTGTAAAAACGAAAATTTTTTGCCAGATCGTATACAAATATCTTTATTGATTTTATTACTTTATTAAAGTGTTTTTTTTAAAGAGATTTAATTTTTTGAAGACGACTAGCTAATTGAGCTTTTTTTCTTGATCCTTTATTCCTATGTATAACACCTCTCTTAATTGCTTTATCAATTTTACTATAGGTTAATGAGATTTGACGTTCAATGTTTTCTAAAGTTTCAAGAATAGGGTTTGTTTTGTATTTAGCGATTGCGTTGAAACTTTTTTTTAGAAAAGTTTTAATGGTGGACTTATATATTTTGTTATTTAAACGTCTTTTTTCGGATGTTTTTATTCTTTTCAATGCTGATTTTGTTTTTGCCACGATCTTGTTTATCAGTTCTATAGATTTGTTAGTTCAGATTATCTATACAGATATTCCGATGTAAATTTATTAATTAATATTAGATAGAATAAAAGCCTATAGTGGTTGCATTATAGACCGTTACGACCCCAGATGACTAAACTTAGTGAAAAGGTAAACACTACCATTAAAGCCGCCCATCCTAAATTTAGAATATCCATAAATAATTACTTCCATGTTTATATTTAACGTATTCTAAAATATTCTTAGATTGATGTCAATAAGTCTGCTGGACAATTTTTTATAAAAAAAAATTTCAATTTTATGTCTTTTAAATAGAAGATAGGTAATCATTATAGTATTACAATCAAATTCTTTAAATCAAATGAGTTTTTCACGAAATGAAATTTCATTATTTTTAAATATCGTATTTATTTTTACTTCTATTTCAACCATTTTTACCATATTAAGTTTCTTCAAAAAATGGTCGTCTCGTTTTCAATTGATTGGTGTTACGTTGTTTTCAATGTTATTAAGTATAGCTTTTTTTTTTCTAACAATTATTCCATTAAAACATGGAACGTTATTAAATAGCTCAAAGTATAATGTTGTATACGACAATGGGTCAACTCAAATTATAATAACGGTTCCTTTACCAATTACACAAATTGAACTGCAACAGACATTAAAACAAGCTGCAAATGATTTATGGTCACCTGGTCGTTTAACTAATCAACACAAATGGTTAAGCATAAAGGCGAGAACTTTTCCAACGAATAATAATAATAGAAATTTGAATCCCATTTATCTTGGCGAGATACGCGCTTACCCTTTCCATCAAAATAAACAAAATCGGCTCATTTTTCTAAATTCATTAAATTTTAAATAAATCAAAATAAAATTCTACGGTTAAAATAAGATGAAGTATATATATTACTTTGATAAAAATAAAATATAATCTGGTGAATTCTTGTGATATCAACTCGTCGTCCAATTTTTCCATTTACAAGTATTATTGGGCAAGAAGAAATGAAACTTGCTCTAATTTTAAATATCATCGATCCCAAAATAGGTGGGGTTATGATTATGGGAGATCGTGGTACTGGAAAGTCTACAACGGTTCGTGCTCTTGCAGATTTATTACCTGAAATTGAGGTTGTTGCAAATGATCCATTCAATTCTCATCCAACTGATTTTGAATTAATGAGTGATAATGTACGACAACTAAAAGAAAATGGTGCTGAAATACCGGTTATGAACAAGAAGGTTCCAATGGTAGATTTACCATTAGGGGCTACGGAAGACCGGGTGTGCGGTACTATTGATATCGAAAAAGCCTTAATGGAGGGTGTTAAAGCCTTTGAACCAGGATTATTAGCGCAAGCAAACAGAGGTATTCTATATGTGGATGAAGTAAATTTACTTGATGATCATTTGGTAGATATTTTACTAGATTCGGCTGCTTCTGGTTGGAATACTGTTGAACGGGAAGGTATTTCAGTAAGACATCCTGCGCGATTTGTCTTAATTGGTTCTGGAAACCCTGAAGAAGGTGAATTACGTCCTCAATTGTTAGATCGTTTTGGTATGCATGCAGATATTCGTACCGTAAAAGAACCGTCTTTACGGGTTCAAATTGTAGAGCAAAGGGCTGCATTTGATCAATCCCCTGAAGTATTTTTAAAACAACATGATAAAGAACAACAAGATTTACGACATAAAATAATACAAGCTCAAACCACTCTGCCATTTGTTGAAATCGAGTATGATACAAAAATAAAAATTTCTCAAGTTTGTTCGGAGTTACAGGTTGATGGTTTAAGAGCTGACATCGTTACCAATAGAGCGGCTAAAGCTTTAGCAGCATTTGATGGTCGTAAAAATGTAACTTCGGAAGATGTTTTTAAAATCATTATACTTTGTTTAAGACATCGTTTAAGAAAAGATCCTTTGGATTCAATAGATTCGGGAACAAAAGTAGAAAAAGTATTTAATCGAATTTTTTCTTAAAAAGTAAGGTTTAATTTTTTTATTTCTATGATATAATATTTATGTATGGGCAGTTAGCTCAGCGGTAGAGCGCCTGCCTTACAAGCAGGATGCCATTGGTTCAAATCCAATACTGCCCATATTTTTCAAGTCTAGTTTATTACTAGGCTTGAATGAAAAATATATCTCAATTAAATGGGCTTATCGTCTAATGGATAGGACAGAAACCTTCTAAGTTTCCAGTGTAGGTTCGATCCCTACTAAGCCTGGTTATTACACATCATGAAAAATTAGAAGCATTTTTTTATCCTAAACTACTTTAGTTTGTAATTATAAAGTTTATAATAATTTTTATTATAGGTTATCGATAAAGGTACACTAAATTGTATAATCTTCGTTAAATAGATTATTCTTAATCTATATACATGTGAAGATAATAAAAAACTATATTATGGATCTTTCGAGTATTAATTGGACCGTAATCGGTCAACTAACAGCAGTCACTTTGGTACTTCTTGCAGGCCCTTTCGTTGTTTTCTTGGTTGCAGGCCGCGGCGGAAATTTATAGATTTTTAATTAAGGCGGTTTTTTTAAAAAACCGCCTTAATTAAAAATCTATAATAATTTATAAAAAATTGTCAAATCATATTTTTTTATAAATTATGATCTGTTACAATTCGTTCATCTTTTAAAAAACCGAATCGTACGGAGAGATGGCCGAGTGGTTGAAGGCGCAGCATTGGAAATGCTGTTTAAGATTATTCTTAACGAGGGTTCGAATCCCTCTCTCTCCTTAGAATGTTTTACGAACTGATTGTTATTTACGAGAATAATACTCAACGACAAGAAGTTCGTTAAGACTTAAAGCAATCCATTTTCTTTCGATGATGGATTTTACTTTACCTTCCAAATTGTTTTTATCTAAATCAAGATGATTTGGTAAATAGGCTAAGCCAGGTGCTTCTAAATTTGTTTTTATAAGTTTTTTAGATGATTCTTTATTCTTAATAGAAATTGAATCTCCAGATTTACACTCATAACTAGGAATGGATACAACTCCATTATTTACTAAAATATGACCATGATTGACTAGTTGACGAGCAGCACAAATAGTTGGAGCCATACCTAAACGAAACACCGTATTGTCTAAACGCATTTCAAGCATTTGTAATAAAAGTTGTCCAGTGGAACCTTTTAATTGACGAGCTTTACGAACGTAACGTAATAATTGTTTTTCTGTTAATCCGTAGTTATATCTTAATTTTTGTTTTTCTTCTAAACGAATAGCATATTCAGTACGCTTTTTTGATTGTTGTTGACCATGTTGTCCTGGTGGATAGTTTCGTTTTGGAATTTTACGAGTTAATCCCGGTAATTCTCCGAGACGGCGGACAATTTTTAACGTAGGTCCTCTATAACGAGACATTAAATTTCTCTATCACTCCGTTTTTTTTTGTCTTTCTATATTTAATTAAATAGTAAAAAAAAGTAAATAGAATTCTTAAAAGTAGCTAGAAAGGGGACTTGAACCCCTGACCTAATGATTACAAATCATTTGCTCTACCAACTGAGCTATTCTAGCATTTCGAATCTAGAATTGGCTTATAAAGTATATCATATATCATGTTTAGTAAAGAGATCACAACTTTTATTCTTTTTTCAAAAAAAAACGAAATTTTTTTTTTTGAACCTGAAAATTCTCGTACCGTCGTTTTGCTATTTCTGCTCTTAATAAATCTATCTGTTCTTCTAAATAGAAAAATTTTTCAAATCTTTTTTTCAAAGGCAATCGAAAAGAAACGTCAGTATTATTAAATTCCTTTATATTTGCTGCCATTTCTATTCCAGAACGAGTAAAAATGGTTATTTGATTTTCGAAGTTATTAATAATAACTTCATGAGCGGCTTTAAAATTGGTTTTTATAATTATAGCAAAATTGGATAATAGCTGCATTAATCTATAGAAACGAGTATTCTTTTTACTTTAGAATAATATAGAAAAAATAGAAATGTCTGTTATTTTTTTTTTTTTTTTGTTAAACTAGTACAAAGTTCTACCTTTTTTTAATTTTTGTATTTGAGAGAATTTGAACATGCCAATTTATCAAGTTAAGCTTGTTAATGAAGAACAAGGTTTAGACAAAACAATTAATGTAGCTGATGATGAATACATACTTGATGCTGCAGAACAACAAGGAATTGATTTACCATATTCTTGTCGTGCAGGTGCTTGTTCAACTTGTGCAGGTAAAGTAGTCGCTGGAACTGTTGATCAATCCGATCAATCTTTCTTAGATGATGACCAACTTGCAGCAGGTTATGTTCTAACTTGTGTAGCATACCCAACATCTGATTGTACAGTCTTAACGAATCAAGAAGAATCATTATATTAAGCTTCTTCCTTTCTAAAGATTGAAAAAACCTTTTCAATCTTTAGAGGGTTTATAAAATCTATAAAAAAACTTACAATTTAACCTCAATATCAATTCCAGAAGGTAGATCTAACTTTATTAGCGAATCTATTGTTTGGGAAGATGGGTTGTAAATATCAATAATACGCTTATGAATTCGGATTTCAAAATGTTCTCTTGAATCTTTGTCTACATGAGGAGAACGTAATACACAATATGTTCTTTTACGAGTAGGTAAACTAATCGGTCCAACAGCAATTGCCTCTGTGCGATTTGCTGTTTCCATAATTTTTTGTGCTGATATTTCTAATAAACTTGTTTCATATGCTTTTAAGCAAATACGAATTTTTAAGGGCTGAGTTATATCCATAATATTTATTTGTTTTTTTAGAAAAAAGGAGTAAATTATTTTACTCCTTAATAAAAAATTTATTCAAGAATTTTTGAAACAACTCCTGCACCTACTGTACGTCCACCTTCGCGAATAGCAAATCGCATACCTCTTTCAATAGCGATTGGATGTACTAAAGTGACATTCATTTTAATACGATCACCTGGCATAACCATTGTAGCTTTCGCCCCACTATCGGAAACAAATTGATCGATACGTCCAGTTACATCAGTAGTTCGAACATAGAATTGTGGACGATATCCTGTGAAAAAAGGAGTGTGACGACCACCTTCATCTTTTTTCAGAACATAGACTTCTGCTTCGAATTGTGTATGTGGGGTTATACTACCAGGTTTTGCTAACACCATCCCTCTTTCGATGTCGGTTTTTTGGACACCACGAAGTAAAATTCCGATATTATCACCAGCTAAACCTTGCTCAAGAGTCTTTTGAAACATCTCTAACCCAGTTACTGTAGTGTTTCGAGTTTCCTTTAACCCAACAAGTTCGACTGTATCACCAACTTTAATTTGTCCTCTTTCAATTCTACCAGTAGCTACGGTTCCACGTCCAGTTATAGAGAAAACATCTTCTATCGCCATTAGAAAAGATTTATCAACATCTCTTTCTGGAGTTGCAATATAATCATCAACCGCGTCCATTAATGCATGGATTTTATCCACCCATTTATTTTCTCCACGAGTTAATTTTGGATTACTTGTTAAAGCTTCTAAAGCGATTAAAGCAGAACCTGTTACAAATGGAACCTCATCGCCTGGGAAATCATATTTTGATAGTAATTCCCTTACTTCCAGCTCAACTAACTCTAAAATATCAGGGTCATCAATAATGTCTTCTTTATTTAAAAAAACAACCATATTTGGAACCCCTACTTGTTTTGCCAAGAGAATATGTTCACGGGTTTGCGGCATAGGTCCATCTGCTGCCGAAACGACTAGAATCGCTCCATCCATTTGAGCAGCGCCTGTAATCATATTTTTCACATAATCAGCGTGCCCTGGGCAGTCAACGTGTGCATAATGTCTTTTATCTGTTTCATATTCTACATGTGCCGTGTTAATAGTAATTCCACGTGCTTTTTCTTCTGGGGCCGCATCAATTTCATCGTATTTTCTTGCTTTCCCTTTACCATTTGCAGCTAATGCAGTTGTAATAGCTGCTGTTAGAGTTGTTTTTCCATGGTCTACATGACCAATAGTACCTATATTTACATGAGGTTTATTACGTTCAAACTTTTGACGTGCCATTTGTATTTAAATTCCAATTTAGTATTCGAAATTCCCTTCTTTTTTGATGATAAATTTTTTACAATTCCAGCATAAAGCTTTTCTCTTTTTAAAAAGCCTTATACTGACTTACGGTTTAATAACGATAATGAGAAAAAGCTTTATTTGCTTCTGCCATCCGATGAGTTTCTTCTCTTTTACGAATGGTTTGACCAAGTTCTTTTGCTGCATCCATTAGTTCGCTAGCTAATTTAAATCCCATACTTTTGCCGGTTCGTTGAATTGAAAATTTCGTTAACCAACGTAATGCTAATGTTGTTCCTCGATCAGATCGAACTTCCATCGGTACTTGATAGGTAGAACCACCAACACGTCTTGCTTTAACTTCCATTAACGGGGTTGCATTACGAACCGCTTTCTCAAGTATTTCTAAGGGATCAATTCTATTTTTTTCTTTAATAATTAAAAGAGCGTCATAAACAATACGGCGTGCTAGTGATTTTTTGCCATCTTTCATAATATGACCTACTAGCATTGTAACTAACGGGCTATTATAAAGTGGATCAGCAGCGATAAGGCGTTTTTTAGCAGTAGTGCGACGAGACATAATAATATTGTGATTTTGAATTTTTGTTTTATTCTACTTTATACAAGATTAACTTTTTGGTTTTTTTGTACCATATTTTGAACGTCCTTGTCTACGATCTTTTACACCAGCGGCATCTAATGCACCTCGGATGATATGATATCGCACCCCAGGTAAATCTTTAACCCGTCCACCACGAACTAATACCACAGAATGTTCTTGAAGGTTATGACCAATACCAGGAATATAAGCAGTGACTTCAAAGCCGGAAGTTAAACGTACACGCGCAACTTTTCTTAATGCAGAATTAGGTTTTTTAGGTGTTGTTGTATAAACTCTAGTACAAACGCCTCTTCTTTGTGGACAACCTTTTAAAGCCGGAGATTTAGTTTTTTTATCTATTTTTTTTCGTTTTAAACGAATTAATTGTTGTATTGTTGGCATTCGCAGATATGTTCAAGATATATCTAAATTATACTATTTTTACTATATCGAAATAGTAATTATTCTGTCAAATAAAACAATTAAAGTTGTATTAAGGGATAAAAATTTTATTTTTTTTTAATTGTCTATTGCCATAACGTTACTCCTATGTTATTATAGCATTAACATTTATCATTTCGTCATTTAAATCCTATTTAAATTATTAGAAGTCATCAACAATGGGGTGTCGCCAAGTGGAAAGGCAGTGGATTTTGGTTCCGCCATTCAAAGGTTCGAATCCTTTCACCCCAGTAACTTTAATATCACATTGAATAAAAGATAAAAGCATTGCTATAAACCAAATTGAAATATATTCGGTTTATAGCAATGCTTTTATTGGATAGGGCGGAGAGCGGATTTGAACCGCTGACCTTCGGGTTATGAGCCCGACGAGCTACCAAGCTGCTCTACTCCGCGTATATTAGATGAATTATTAAACCTTAATAATAAGCTTTTTATATAAAGGAAACAAGAGAAAAAGTTAATCTAGTTAGTAACAAAAGTAAATAAAATACTAAGTGTTAAAAACGCTAAGCTTTGTCCTAAGCTTCGACGTAATCGATTTAATAATGGGTTTACTTGGTAAATTCCAATTAGTCGATCTTGAATCAAAACTTCCGGCGATTTTATCCAAATTTGGCCATCGTACCAGCCCGATTCTTCATATCGAACAGTCGCACTTAATAATCTTTGACCAACATATGACCAACCTAGATATAATCGAACTATGTTAAGCGAAAGTAATAAGCTTGCACCAATACAACCTTTTAAAAAGAGGTTTAAAGGATTTACAAAAAATAAGAAAGTTGTTGAATAAATACAAATAGTTATAATCCAACCTATGCACCAGATGATAAAAAGATAACTTATATATTTTTTACCGTCTTGAGTTGCCCAACAAAAGAAACATGAATTTCTTAATGATAAATATTCATGTAACGGCCTTTGTTCTAAAGGAACAGGACATATCATTAAAAGTGATGTTCTTTATATTTAAAAAAGAAAAATAAATTCGATATTCGTAACAACGAACACTAAAACTATTTAGTAACATAAAAAGTTTTAAGGTTCGTTGTTACTAAACTTTAATTAGCTTAGACCAGAAGAAATGTAATCTAAGTAAACACCTAATTCTTTACCAGCGTCAGGGCCAACTAAGCCAGAAGCTACTTCTTTGGTCGCTTGAATAGCTTGAATTGTTGCGCCAATAGGGACACCTAAAGAATTGTAGGTTTCTTTTAATCCGTTTAATACTCTTTCATCTAAGATAGATGGGTCGCCCGCAAGAAGAGCGTAAGTAGCATAACGTAGATAGTAATCTAAATCACGAATACAAGCTGCATAGCGGCGGGTGGTGTACATATTACCGCCTGGACGAGTAATATCAGAATAAAGTAGGGATTTAGCAACAGCTTCTCTAATAATAGAAGCAGAGTTTGCAGCTACAGTTGCTGCTGCACGAACACGTAAATCACCAGTTTGAAAATAGCTTTTTAATTTTTCGATAGCACTAGCATCAAGATATTTACCTTGAACGTCACTTGCATTGATAACAGAAGTAATAGCGTCTTGCATAAATTGAGTTCCTTTAATTTTCCTTAAATAATTATCTATACAGATTTACAAAAATTTTCGATGTTTATTGTAAAGCACCAACAACATAATCAAAATAAGAACCTGCTTCTGCTACATCTTCTGCAGATAAAAATCCGCCTGCAACTGCTTTCAGCCCACGAACGCCTTCTGCTACAGCAGCAATTGGTGTTCCTAAAGAATTGTACATTTCTTTAACGCCAACTAATCCAATTTCTTCAATTGGAGTTACATCCCCTGCTACGATACCGTAGGTTACTAGACGTAAATAGTAATCTAAGTCACGTAAACAAGTAGCGGTCATTTCTTCACCGTATGCGTTTCCACCAGGAGATACAACATCAGGACGTTTTTGGAATAATTGCTGACCTGCTTCTCTTACTACACGTTCACGATTTTCGGTAAGAATTTGTGCAATTTGTAGGCGGCGGTCACCGGTTGCGATGTAGCTTTTAATCCGATCTAATTCACCAGGACTTAAATAGCGAGCTTCAGCATCCGCATTAACAATAGCTTTAGTAATGATACTCATAAGATAAATTCTTTTAAAGGAAATAGGGGACTAGATTTTGAACTAAATATACAGGTATTATATGGTCTTATTTAGGTTGAAAAGTGCATATTATATTCTATTTACCTCTTAAAGTGTCTTTGATTTACTTTATTTAAAGAGGTATTTTTAAAACAACGTAATATTAACCTTTTCAACAAATAAATTAAAGAATAAATCCAAATATGTATTTGGATTTATTCTTTAATTTATTTTTAACTGCCAGTAATCGCTAAACGTGGATTACTTGCTTCGAAGCTCGGAACAACAATAGAGCGATTTTGTTTTGTTAACGTATTGTATAACTTTTCTGTATTTGGGAAATTTGTTGCAGGTAACGTAGGGAATCTTCTATATGGAACTGTATCTTCACCAAAAATTTCCGCATATTCGACACTTGTTACCAGAGATCGTACAAAAGCTTTAAGACCACCACTTGCTAAAATTTGATTATATTTTCGAATTTCAGCCTGATTTTGAGGAGCACGACCTAAGAAATGTTTAGTTCCTAATTCAATTACTTTAGTATTAGGATATGGAATATACATTTCTTTTCTATATAACTGACTCTGACCTAGCGCTTCTACAAAATCTCGAACAGTAATTTCACGATTCCGTAATCGACTTTCTAGTGAGATGAACTCGTTTTTAACACGATATGATTCCATATCTCGTTCAAAAACTTGTCTATAAGCTGCTTTTATTACAGTTTCAATATTGACTTTATCATCTTGTGCTTTAAGTTGGAAGACTTTTGTTTGTTCCCTTTGTTTACTAACACCCTGTTTGATACGAGCTTGGATATTGCTATCAGCACGAAATTCTTTAATTGCTCCTAGTTCTACAAACCTTAGTGCTTTTAAATTTAATGCTTCTTTAAAGGATAGAGCAGTTATTCTTGGTCGTCTAACTTTTAATGCTAAACCTCCAGGTGTTAAATATCTTTCATAAGGAACAGTATTATCACCAAACACTTCTAAATATTCTGCACTGTCAATTATGCTATCAATAAAAGCATAAAATCCTTGTTTTGAGGCAATATCAAAGTATTTATTTATTTCAGGTCTTCCATATGTAGGTCGTCCTAATAATTTTCTATGAACGTATTCAATTGCCTTACATACATAGTATGGAGTCCAGTATAAAGACCGGAATAAGTTAGATTTAGCAACTTGACGTACAAATTCTCTTAAAGAAATATCACCGTTTTCTAGTTTTATTTCCCAAACAGATAATCGTTGTCCTAAATATGGTTCTCTACCTAAAACTTGTAAATAAGTTGCTTTGATTACAGTTTGAGCGCTACTTTCTGTAAAATTAACATTACTGCTATCAGCTACACGTTTACGATTTTTGTATACCGGAGAAAATTTAAATACTTTTGGCCCTAATGTTCCTGGTAATTTTGATAGAGCGCTTGGATTTCCAACTTGGTTATCAATTCCCGGTCCACGGCGAATTAAAATTCTTCGTGTATCTTTATTGAAAAATGTTGGTCTTGACTTAGGGTTTTTGGTTTCATTAGGAAATATCGCACCAAATTGAATTTCTAATGGATCATTACCTGTTCCATATGGGTGTTGATCTGGTAATGGATGCTTATAGTCAGCGAATAAGGTTACAAATTCTGGTACTTTACGGAATGGTGCGCTGTAATTAAAAAGATTTAATTGAGCACCCCAATTTCTGCATTCTTGAGCTTCTTCGCCTAAGGTTCGTAAATATGGGACAGTTGCTTCTCCAAAATATTCCGCGTATTCTTTGGAATCGACAAGTGTATCAATTAATAATGGTAATCCCCCTTTTGAAATGATATCAAAATATTCACGCACTTCCTCACTTGAACTTGGACCACGACCTAAAAAATGTTTGAATGCTAATTCAATAGCTCTACTATTTGTATATGGTTGATAAAAGTTTTGAGCATATAATTTGGATTTTCCTAATCTGCGCACAAATTCTTTTATGGAGATTTGACCATTTTTGGTTTTTGATTCTAAATCAGAAATAGAAAGACCATAAGCTTTAGTGATATTACGTTCGAAAACTTGTCTATAAACTGCTTTTATTACAGCTTCTTTTTCAGATGAAGAGAAATCAGGTTTTAATATAAATCTAGGGTTTTGAATTGCAGAATTTGCATAGATTTGAGGTAAACGTAAACCTTGTAAATCACTGGAAAATCTTTTTCTAACCTGATCAGAAGGTGCGGGAGCTTTAAACTCTGTTAAGACGACTGTGAAATATTGGTTAACTAATCTTTGGGCTTCAATATCTTTGGTAAAAAATGATAAAGCTGCACGTCGCATTTCTTGTAAAGCGACAATTGTAGCAGCACTAGAACATGCATTTTCAATAATTTCTCTCAGACCTCTAACATTTGTTACTAAAATATTTGGATCGCCTGCAACAATCGCATATGTCACATAACGTAAAAACCAATCTAAATCACGTAAAGATTTTTGCATCCTTACGGTGCCATAACGTGATACATTAATTGGTCGAAAACCAGCAGGAATAACTTCTGCTCCTCCAGTATTAAATAAGGAACGAACATTATCACGGAAAGTTCCTTGGTTTTCAACATAATTAGCTGTACCTAATTTGAAACCTTCACGAAGAATGGTTACGGGAATTATATCTTGAGATTTTTCTAAGTAACTAATAGCAGAGCCACCAACAAAAATTCTATTTGCTGCTCTAGAAACAATACCTTCTGAATTATTAGTTAATGTAATAGCAATATCAAGACGTTTAATTCCAGAATTAAGGTAAGCTGATAATTGTTCTAATTCACCTTGTTGTAAAAAACGATCTTGTTGATCTGCTTGTAAAATAGTAGAAACTGTTACTGTACGGTACAATTGTGGATTCACAACTGAACTACTTCCACTGGGTTTAATACTCATTCCAATTCAAACCTCTATAAGTACTTAGTTATAAAGTACCATGTTTGGTGTTTATATATGTTTATCAAAATCACTAGATACTAAGATTAAACTAATCATCTTAATATGCTTAGACACTTTACCGTCTAATTTTAAATTCTTTGAGAGGTAAGTGTCTAATAGCAGTATTTATGTTTTCAGAATTAATATTATTAAACAATTTTTTGAATAAGTTTTGAAAAAGTACCTTTATCTAAAGTAGCAATTTGAGATAAGGTTTTTCTGTTTAATAAGATTTTATTTTTTTTTAGTTTATTAATTATTTGACTATAACTTAGATTGTATTCACGTGCTGCAGCATTTATTCTAACAACCCATAATGATCGAAAATCTCTTTTCTTTTTTAAACGATCTTGATAAGCATACCTTAGTGCTTTCATTACCTGTTGGTTCGCTGTTCTAAATAGTGTGGAATGAGAACCTCGAAACCCCTTTGCAAATTTTAATATTTTTTTTCTACGTTTACGAGCAACGTTTCCTCTTTTTACACGAGTCATTATTTTCTCCTATTTTATGAAAAGAAAAGTTTTCAAAATTAATTAATTAATTATAAGGTAACATTAAAGAAACTTGTTTTATATCTCGAACATTCACTGTGGTTTTTTTTGAAAGATTATTTTTGCGTTTACTAGTTTTCTTTTCTAAAAGATGGTTCTTCATACTTTTACGTCTCAAAATCGTTTTTTTCGCCGTAAATTGAAACCTTTTCGATGCTGAACGGCGAGTTTTTATCTTATACATAATATTTTTGGAGTCTAAATTTTCATATTTTATTTATAGCATATATTAAAGATAATAAAAAGAAAATAGGATAGTATGACTTTTTTCTTTTTTATTAAATAATAAAAAAAGTTATTTTATTTTTTCAAAAGAAATTATTATTTTTAAGTTACAAATATTTACTTAACTACTTTTAAATAAAAAGCCAATGAAATTTTTCCATTGGCTTTTTATTCCGAATTTTAGTAAGGTACGTGAACAATAAAGCTCATAATTTGTACTTGTCTAAAACTATCAAATGCTACCACACGGATATAGTAGTCAGGATAAGCTTGTTTGCAAGCGATGATTTCAGAAAGAATATCTTCTGGAGATTGTGCACCAAATAAAGGTAATTTCCACATTGTCCAGATAAGTTCCTCAGGATTTGCTGTTTTACTGAATTCAATACAAGGTACAAAACCATTGCTTAGAGCATACTGAAGTTGTCTTGCAATTTGTTGTTGACTAAGTGGAGGTAAATAAGAAAACGTTTCAAAGTGACGCTCTATTGGTAAAACTTGCATAAGTTAGTATTCCTAAAGCAAAAAAGTGGTTCTTTTCTATAATTACAGTAGTTTTAATGGCTTTAACTTTAAAAAAATTAAATGGTATCGATAGTTTCGAATTCGAACTTAATCTCTTTCCAAACTTCGCATGCAGCAGCTAATTCAGGACTCCAACGAGCAGCTTCGCGAATGATATCGTTTCCTTCACGAGCTAAGTTTCTACCTTCATTTCTTGCTTGAACACATGCTTCTAAAGCGACACGATTTGCTGCAGCACCTGGAGCGTTACCCCAAGGGTGTCCTAAAGTACCACCACCAAATTGTAAACAAGAATCGTCACCAAAAATGTCTACTAGTGCAGGCATATGCCAAATGTGAATCCCACCAGATGCTACTGGCATAACTCCAGGTAAAGAAGCCCAATCTTGATTAAAGAAGATACCACGGGATCTATCTAAATCAATATGATCATCTCTCATTAAATCAATAAACCCTAAAGTTCCAGCTCTATCTCCTTCCAGTTTACCTACAACGGTACCAGAGTGTAGGTGATCTCCACCAGACATTCTTAGACATTTAGCTAGTACACGGAAGTGGATACCATGGTTCTTTTGTCTGTCGATTACTGCGTGCATAGCTCTATGGATGTGAAGAAGTAATCCATTATCACGACAGTAGCGAGCTAAACTGGTATTTGCCGTGAAGCCACCGGTTAGATAATCATGCATAATAATCGGGGTTTTGATCTCCGCAGCAAATTCTGCACGTTTCATCATTTCTTCGTTTGTTGGTGCAGTTGCATTTAAGTAATGTCCTTTGATCTCACCAGTTTCAGCACGAGATTTATCAATTGAATCTTGTACGAAAAGGAAACGATCACGCCAACGCATGAACGGTTGAGAGTTTACGTTTTCATCATCTTTGGTAAAGTCTAATCCGCCTCTTAAACACTCATAAACAGCACGACCATAGTTTTTAGCAGATAAACCAAGTTTTGGTTTAATAGTACATCCTAATAATGCACGTCCATATTTATTTAGTTTATCTCTTTCAACCTGAATACCATGAGGAGGACCTTGGAAGGTTTTAGCATAAGCTACTGGAATTCTAAGATCTTCTAGACGTAAAGCACGTAATGCTTTGAAACCGAATACGTTACCTACGATAGAGGTTAACATGTTAGTAACAGATCCTTCTTCGAATAAATCTAAAGGATATGCAACGTAACAGATATATTGGTTATCTTCACCAGGTACTGCTTCGTACGCATAGCTTCTACCTTTATATCTATCTAAACTGGTTAAACCATCGGTCCAAACTGTAGTCCATGTTCCTGTAGAAGATTCTGCTGCTACTGCTGCAGCACATTCTTCTGGAGGTACTCCTGGTTGAGGAGTCATTCGGAACGCGGCTAGAATATCAGTCTCTTTTGGTTTATAATCAGGAGTGTAATAATTTAAACGATAATCTTTTACTCCTGCTTTAAAGCCTGCTACTGTCTGAGTCCTAGCTTGTGATGACATGTATTCCTCCTTGAGTTTAAAAAGCCACTGCTCATTAAAAATATCTGATAGAGATTTTATTCTCTATAGAAGAGTTGTTTTAATGGCTGTCCTTTGAAATTAATTTTGAATTATTACGAGGCAGTGGGAAATTTGAATCTCCTAGGGAGCCGATTCAATTATCTTCTGACTTAAACTTACCATCATATCTTTAGATATAATAATTATTTTTTTTATATAAAAAGTTATTTTTTTTTATATAAGAGTATATATCTTTACTTTTTAACAAATGAAAACATATACATAAAAATGTTTTGGATGTTCAAGAAGAACGAAAATTTTCTCGTTTTCATTTAACTAAAAATGATTGAATACCAAGAGCTTCTGTCGATCTAAAGTTTCAAACTAAAAGTTTGCCTATTTTTTAAATTTTAAAATAGAGAAATAATTACGTATAATATTGAATAACGTTTTTTAAATAAACTGTTATATTTAATAAGCTTATTTTTTAATTAAATAACCAACCTTTACATTTTTTATCTTAGAGGCATTAATATGGTTGCAACAGAATCAAAAACAAATATTGGCTACGTTACTCAAGTTATTGGTCCGGTTTTGGACATTGAGTTTTCGAAAGGAAACCTTCCAAAGATTTTTAATGCATTAATCTTAAAAGGTAGAAATGAAGCAGGACAAGAAATTTCCGTTGTTTGTGAAGTTCAACAACTCTTAGGAAATAATAAAGTTCGTGCAATTGCTATGACTTCAACAGATGGAGTTATGCGTGGAATGGAAGTTTCCGATACTGGTGCAGCTATTAGTGTTCCTGTGGGAGTACCAACTTTAGGTCGTATTTTCAATGTTGTTGGTGAACCTGTTGATGAATTAGGAGATGTTATAACTGAAACTCGTTTACCTATTCATAGAGATGCGCCAAAATTTACCCAATTAGAAACTAAACTTTCGATTTTTGAAACCGGAATTAAGGTAGTTGATTTGTTAGCACCTTATAGACGCGGTGGGAAGATTGGTTTATTCGGCGGTGCCGGAGTTGGTAAAACGGTTCTTATTATGGAACTGATTAATAATATTGCGAAAGGACATGGGGGAGTTTCTGTATTTGCTGGAGTGGGCGAACGTACTCGTGAAGGTAATGATTTATATGCAGAAATGAAAGAATCCAAAGTAATTGATGCAGATAACTTAGAACAATCTAAAGTTGCTTTGGTTTATGGTCAAATGAATGAACCACCAGGTGCAAGAATGCGAGTTGGTTTAACAGCATTGACAATGGCAGAATATTTCCGAGATGTAAATAACCAAGACGTGTTACTATTTATTGATAATATTTTCCGTTTTGTTCAAGCTGGTTCTGAAGTATCTGCTTTATTAGGTCGTATGCCCTCTGCAGTAGGATATCAACCAACTCTAGCGACCGAAATGGGAGGTTTACAAGAACGTATTACTTCAACCTTAAATGGTTCAATTACTTCAATTCAAGCGATTTATGTACCTGCTGATGACTTAACAGATCCGGCACCTGCAACAACTTTTGCTCACTTGGATGCTACAACTGTTCTTTCCCGAAATTTAGCTGCGAAAGGTATTTATCCGGCTGTGGATCCATTAGACTCTAACTCAACTATGTTACAACCTGCGGTGGTCGGTACAGAACATTATAGTGTTGCTCAACGAGTCAAAGGTATATTACAGCGTTACAAAGAATTACAAGATATTATTTCTATTTTAGGTTTAGATGAATTATCTGAAGACGATCGGTTAACTGTGGCTCGTGCTCGTAAAGTGGAGCGTTTTCTTTCTCAACCTTTCTTTGTTGCTGAAGTATTTACAGGATCTCCAGGAAAATATGTTTCTCTTGAAGATACTATAAAAGGATTTAAAATGATTCTGGATGGTAATTTAGACCATTTACCAGAACAAGCTTTCTATTTAGTTGGTGATATTGAGGAAGCTATTTCGAAAGGGGAAAAAATCTTAGCAGAGGCTAAATAAGTAAAATGGCTTTAAATATTTCTGTAATTGCACCCGATAAAATCGTTTATCAAAATGTTGTCGATGAAGTAATAATACCAAGTAAAACAGGTTTATTAGGTATTCTTGAATCTCATGCCCCTCTTTTAACTGCTCTTGATACAGCAGGTATTCTTCGTATTCGAAATGGTAATGATTGGTTACCTATTGTGGTTCTAGGTGGTTTTGCTGAAGTAGAAGAGGATAAGGTTACAGTATTAGCAACGGCCGCGGAACTTGGCAAGCAAATTGACGTTTCCGAGGCTAAGTTAGAAATGGAAGAAGCTTTAAAAAAGTTTAATAAAGCAGAAAATGTAAAGGAAAAAAATGAAGCTGCTCAATCTTTAAAACGGACAAAAGTGCGTTTAGAAGCAGCTTTAAACCAAGAAAACAAATAATTGAGGGAGAAAGAAGCCATAAGCTTCTTCTCTTTTTTATTTTTTTGTCAAACAAATAAATAACTGATCCTTTTTTATTGCTATTATATGAATGGTTAATAGAAAACGGTTGTTAACTTTTTGTTCAAAATACAATGTTTAATTAGATAAATTTTTAAATTTAAAATAATGAGATTCCTTTCAATAATAAAAAATGTATTAATCACCTTTTCGATAGGGCTGGTTCTTAACTTGATTTTGTTCTCCGATAGCTCACAAGCTTATCCTATTTATGCACAACAAGCTTATCCAACTCCAAGAGAGCCAACAGGTCGCATTGTATGTGCAAATTGTCATCTTGGAAAAAAACCTGTTGAAGTAGAAGTTCCACAAGCAGTTTTACCAGATACTGTTTTTGAAGTTGTTGTGAAAGTACCAATTGAATCAGGAACCGAACAATTATTAGCAAACGGAACAAAGGGACCATTAAATGTGGGAGCTGTTTTAATGCTTCCTGAAGGTTTTAAAATTGCTCCATCTGATCGCATTTCGGAAGAATTAAAAGAAAAGATTTCTGGTTTATATTACCAACCATATTCAGTAGATAAAGAGAATATTGTTGTTGTTGGTCCTCTACCTGGTGAAAAATATCAAAATTTAGTATTTCCGGTATTAGCACCAAATCCAGCAACTGATGGTAAAGTAAGCTTTTTAAAATATCCGATTTATGTAGGTGGAAATCGTGGAAGAGGACAAGTTTATCCTACTGGTGATAAAAGCAATAATAATATTTATAATGCTTCAGTTTCGGGTAAAGTCAGCCAAATCACAAAATTAGAGAAAGGTGGTTACGAGGTTACATTTATAACAAATAGCGGTGAGCCTTATACCCAACTTCTTCCACCCGGTGCAGAATTAATAATTTCTGAAGGACAAAATATTCAAATTGACCAACCAATCACGAAAGATCCAAATGTTGGAGGATTTGGTCAGTCTGAAGGTGAAGTTGTATTACAAAGTGCTACACGAATTAAGTTCCTAATTTTCTTCTTTGCTTCTGTAATTGCAACTCAAGTTTTACTTGTCTTAAAGAAAAAGCAATTTGAAAAAGTCCAAGCTGCTGAAATGAACTTTTAAGTTTAAAGATTTTTAAGTTAATTTTTTCTGAAATTTGGATTAAATATTATTTTTCTAAGTATAATTGATGTTAAGTATTTGCTAATCATAATATTGTTATAGTGTTTTTTATGAGTTTAACTTATAATCAAGAAGATTTCATGGGGATCGATCGGTTTTTCCAAGATGCGGTATACTGCAATACTACCGATCAAAATGCTGCTTCATCTATTGAAGTAGAAATGTATGAGCATGACTGTCTATATCCAACTTTTGCAGAAATTGCTCGTAAATCCGGTCAACCAGAGATTGGTGCAATGTTTGATGCAATTGCACAAGAAGAGGGTGAACATGCTGAACTTTTAAAAACTCTTTATAGTGAGCTAACTATTAAAGATTCTGAAGAAACATTAGAAGCTAAACGTTTGGTTTCTACTATTGAATCTCAAATGGAAGCTGTTGTTTCTGATCCTCGTGGTTTATTACGAGCTTTAGAGACAGCTCTTGAAGTAGAAACAATTGAAAGTAAAAAAACTTACCCAGCTTTCGCAAAATTAGCAGCTGAACAAAACAATATGAAAGTGGCTGCTGCATTTGAACAGATTGTAAAATCAGAAACCAAACATGCAAGTTGGGTAAAAAGAGCTTTAGAAAACTTATTAGAAGTTATCTAATATCCTGATTATTCATTATTTTTAGTTCTTAGAAGAGGACATCAACACGATATCTTCTTCTCAAGAATTTTTATTAAAGTTTTTGGAGTTAAATAAATTATGTTTTTAGTAGATTTTCAAATTTTTATCGCTTTAGCAGTCGCGCTTGTACCTGGTCTTTTAGCTATTCGTCTAGGTTTAGAACTTTATAAATAGATTATTTAAGTGGAAAAATATATTCAAAAGTGTATTTTTCCACTTAAATAATCTATTTATAAAGTTCCAATACATTAATTATTTGAAACCAATAGCCGCTTGCCAAACAAACGCTAAAAGTAAAAAGAACACTGGTATTATTGGTAATATATCTACTAGTGGTTTGAATAAAGCGTATGCTTCTGGAAGTTTAGCTAAAAAAAGAGTAATATCCATACAATCATTGTCCTTTTTTAAAAATAAGTTTTGTATCCCTTAATTTTAACCCTAAAAAAGGGTATTTTACGTTTTTCTGGGTATTAAAACCTTATATTTATTATAAATAAATACCATAATTTTCATTAAAATTATTAGTCAAATCCAATTTTTTCTATTTAAATTATAAAAATAAGTTATTTCAATTTTTTGTGTATTAAGTTTTTCTGGACGAAACTGTTTATTTATTTATATAATAGAACTGATCATAAATGGGCAATAATAAATGGAAGTTAATATTTTAGGAGTAATCGCTACAGCTTTATTTGTATTAATTCCGACTGCGTTTTTGATTATTCTTTACGTACAAACTGTAAGCCAACAACAACAATAAAAATAAACCCCCTTTATCCGAAAATAAGACAAAGGGGTCTAATTTATTCAAATGCGGATAGTGGGATTTGAACCCATAAAGCAATCATTTGCTGCACGCCCCTCAAGCTCAAGCGTGTATGTCTTCCAATTTCATCATATCCGCATATTTCCTTCATTTATTTTGAATTTTATCTAAAAAATTTAGACAATCTTTGTTATTCTTTGCATATACTAATAATATAAAAAACTTTTTCATTTTTAAAACTATGACACCCACATTAATAAACTTCTTCAATAGTCTTATTTGGGGTGCTGTAATTGTCGTAATTCCTATTACAGCCGGTTTAATTTTTATCAGCCAAAAAGATAAAATTCAAAGACAATAATCTTTGAATTTTATCTCTATTTAATTACATACTGAATTTTCTTATTTAAGAAAAAAAAAATTTGAAGAAAACATACCCCGAGAATTGCATATATCGTTACAATAATGTGTCTGGGTAAATAAATAAAGACGGAATATTTGATAACTAATGTTAACCATTCAAACCAATTTGAGCAAAATTGAAGTAAGTAAAATATCCCTATAGTATGTATATATAACAGACCGAAGAAACAAGATTTTATGATGTTATTATATTTTTTTGGTGATATTGAGTATAGGGCATTACAAACTTGCGATGCGGGTAAATAACCGAATAAGTACCCTAATGTCGGGTAAAAAAAGGAACTGTTATTATTATTTAATAGAGTTATTCCGAACAAACAGACAATTATATATAAGTTAATGCTGATTAGCGTTATTCTTTTGTTTGAAAGACAGCTAATTAATAGTAAAATAATTATTTGTGAACTAATATTCAAATTATAAATATTGAATATAGGGATTTGTCCTGAAAACAGGGGTAGGTTAGATTTTTTAATTATAATAAGTGGAATTCCAACCTTAATAAATAAACTAGTTATTAAAAGTAGAAAACTGCTAATCGACCAGATGTCATTCGGCATTGATCTTTTATATATCTTTTTTTTTTTATTCGGTTTTTCATTTTTGAAATTCCTTTTGGTCTTATGATTAGAGAGCGGGCAACGGGAATCGAACCCGTATCTTTAGCTTGGAAGGCTAAGGTTTTACCACTAAACCATGCCCGCAGAATTTTGTTTTTTTAATACAAAGGATATTATATAAAATAAAATAAAAAAAATCCATATTTTTTAGAACCTCAATTAGTTTCATGCAAAATTTTTTCTCAAATGTGCTTCGTTATCCTTTATTTTTTATAAGTGTAGTATTGGGTATATTTGTTGTTTTTATATCTAAGATTAAATCATTTTTGAAAAAACCTTTATCTGCATTTATTATTTTAGTTATCTTAGGGATGTTTACGGTTGGTCTTTTTTTTACATTGCAAGCTATGTTAGATGTTAATTTCATTTAAATATCTAAAAACTTTGGAATTCTAAAAACTTAGAATTCCACTTTAAGTATTAGTTTAAGAATTTTTAGATATTCGTTTCTTTGGTAAAATAATACCAAATTTGGTTTGTAATGCTTCAATTACTTCTTTAGCTGATTTTTGACCAAAATTTCGTATTTCTAATAAATCTTCTTGAGAAGATTCTAACAAATCCGAAACGAAGTGCATTTGAGCACGTTTTAAACAATTATAAGCTCGTACGGATAATTGTAATTCTTCGATTGGAATTTGCGTTATTTTATCTTCTGTTTCATTAATATGGCTATTAATAATTTTGTCTGTTGTATCAATTGAAGGATTACTTCGTAAGTTATTGAATAAGTTGCATAAAATATCTGCACCTTGATGGAGTGCTTCTAAAGGGGAGACACTTCCATTTGTCCAAATTTCTAAAATTAAACGATCTTGAACCCAAATCTGGTCAATGTATAGTTCCTCTGTCATATAATTGACTTTTCGAATTGGCATAAAAACAGCATCGATTGGAAGAAAATCAATTATATTTTTTTTTACTTGTTCTTTGTCAAGAATATTGTAACCTTTACCTTTTTCAATTCGAAATTCCATTTCTAGTGTAGTATCAGTACATACTGTCGCAATATACTGCGTTGGATCAATAATTTCAACATCTGATGGTAATTCAAAATTTGCTGCAGTGACCCGTGCAGGCCCTTGGATTCTTAATCGTCCGATTTGAGGTTCTTGACTATAATTTTTTAGAATTATATGTTTTAAATTAAGTATAATTTCTAAAACATCTTCTCGAATTCCAGGAATCCCACAGAATTCATGTGAAACCCCTGCGATTCGTGCCGCAGTTATTGCTGTACCTTCGATTTCTGAGAGTAATATTCGTCTTAAAGCATTACCTACTGTTATGCTATGACTTTTTTTCAATGGTTGAATTATGAATCTTCCATATTGATCACAATTATTTTCCATTCTGGACTCTGCGCATTCTATTTGAAATTTAGTCATGAAACTTCTATGGATCTTAAAACAGTTTATTAGGTAGTTAAAAACGTTAAATTCTGCGTTTTTTTCTTGGGCGACATCCATTGTGCGGAATGGACGTTACATCTTTAATTAAGGAAATATTTAATCCACTAGTTTGTAAAGCACGGATAGCCGTTTCTCTTCCAGGTCCTGGCCCATAAATTAAAACACTTACTTGAGTCATTCCATGATCTATTGCTTGTCTTACAGAATTCTCGACGGCAGTTTGTGCAGCAAATGGGGTTCCTTTTCTAGCGCCTTTAAAGCCCGAAGAGCCGGCAGATGCCCAACAAATAACTTCTCCCTTTACATCTGTAATTGTAACAATGGTATTATTAAAAGTTGATTGAATATGGATAATTCCGTTTGGAACATGTTTTTTCTGTTTACGTATTGTCGATTTTCTAGTTTGTTTTGCCATGTTTTATTATTCTACATTATTTTTTAACAGCTTTTTTCTTACCAGCAACTGTTTGTCTTGATCCACGACGTGTTCGTGCATTTGTTTTTGTTCGTTGACCACGTGTCGGCAAATTCATTCTATGTCGTCGTCCTCTATAGCAGCCTATTTCAGTTAAACGTTTAATATTCATGGATTCAAATCTCCGAAGATCTCCTTCCACCTGATAACTTTCCTCAACAGTATCGCGTAATAGCGCAATTTCTTTGTCTGTTAATAAAGAAACTTTTTTGTCCGGATCAATTTCAGTTATTGTTAGAATTTCTTTAGCTCGGGAAGAGCCGATTCCGTAAATATAGATTAATGCAATTTCAATTCGTTTATTTTTGGGAAGATCAATTCCAGCAATTCGTGCCAATTCTTTTCTCCTAAATTTTTAAATGTTTAAATTTTTTTTACCCTTGTCTTTGTTTATGTTTAAAATTTGAACAGATTACTAATAATTTACCTTTTCTTCTTATAGTGCGACATTTTTCACACATTTTTCGAACAGATGCGCGTACTTTCATGTTTTAATTCATTCCTTAGAAATTAAAAATTTATATAGTTTATTAATAATTTTAATACATAAAATTATATTAAAAACTTTTTAAACTTCTGTCAATTAATCAATAAATAATAACAAAAGTCTATAATTTTGACAACAAAATAGACGTATAAATAAAGATGTATCAACTGAAGTTGACAAAAAAACAATAAAACGTTATTATAGTTGATAACAAGTATGGCCCAATACTTGGGAAAAGTTTATCTTTTTAGAAAAACAATTTTTTTTTATAGAATC